GTAAATATTTACTTTTTTTTTTTTAATTGTATATATAATATTATATATGTCGAATTTTTTATTATAGATATTGATAATTTTATATTTGATTTTTTTATTTTATACCTAACATATGCCTTAAAATTATCACTATAATGCTGGTAAATATCATGATTATAATACTTATTTTTAGTCTCTTTTTTCTCTCTTTTAATAACTCAAAAATTGTGTAAAAAGTTGTCAAGAAAAATCCCACAATTACTGAGAATAAGAATCTCGGAAATTTTTTTATATTGTTCCAAAACTTTGTCATATATTAATATTTTTATAGTTTATATATTGTTTCAACTAAGATAAGTGAATAATCTTATTTTTGTAAATTTGTTTTAATAATTTTATTTATTTTAGATTTAATTAATAGAGGAAAAAATGTCAAATAATTTTGAATCTGTACGAGTATTAAGTGATCTTTTGCCTTTTATACAACTTTGTCATGGATCTACTATAGTGATTAAATATGGTGGTTCTGCTATGAAAGATGACTATTTAAAGTCTAAAATTATAGAAGATGTTTTATTTTTGTCTTATATAGGTGTTAAAGTTGTTATGGTGCATGGTGGTGGACCAATGATTAACTATTGGTTGAAGCAAATGGATATAGAGCCTCAGTTTTTTAATGGTATTCGTGTTACTGATAAAAAAACGATGGAGTTAGTGGAGATGGTTCTAGTAGGTAAGGTCAATAAAAATTTGGTTGCTTTATTCAATCGTTCGTATAATATAGCAGTTGGTTTGTCTGGTAAGGATGCAAATTTGATTACTGCATCTAGTTTTTTTACTGATCAGCCAAACAATTATACAGGAAAAGTAGAAAAAGTTAATCTTGAAATTATTAACCTTTTGTTTTCTGGTGGATATATTCCTATTATTGCTAGTGTTGCTTCAGATTTAGATGGTCAAGCTTATAATATAAATGCTGATTCTGTTGCTGGTGCTATTGCGGAGAGTTTAAATGCTGATAAGCTTATTTTATTGACAGATACCCCAGGTATTATGCTGGATGTTAATAGTCCTTCAACTTTAATAAAAAATTTAAATATACAACAGGTGGAAAATTTAAAAAATCAGCAAATAATTTTTGGTGGTATGATGCCTAAAGTTGACTGTTGTATTAAAGCTTTGCAGAATCATGTTGGGTCGGCACACATTATTAATGGTAATATAAAACATGCTTTATTATTAGAGGTTTTGACATCAAGTGGCATAGGTTCAAAGTTAGTGATATAAGTTATTTTAAGTAATTAAACATTTATTTATTTGTTCTTGTTTTTATGTTATACTTGAGAGAAGTTATAAAGGCTCAGTAGCTCAGCTGGTTAGAGCAGGGGACTCATAAGCCCAAGGTCGCAGGTTCAAGTCCCGCCTGAGCCATTGAATTTGTACTTGCATTTTAGCTTCATTTATAAATGGAGAGGTGGCTGAGTGGCTGAAAGCGCCAGATTGCTAATCTGTTGTATGTGTTTATCATACCGAGGGTTCGAATCCCTTCCTCTCCTTATGATCATTTATTAAATGTGTTTGACAATTGTTTGATTAATATGAGATGATATAATCTATATACTGGGATTGTAGTTCAATTGGTTAGAGCACCGCCCTGTCACGGCGGAAGTTGCGGGTTCGAGTCCCGTCAATCTCGTTGTAGTAATCTATGTTATATATACTTCTTTTTCTGGAATAGGTGTATATTCATTGATGATTTCTTGAAATTCCTGTCCGTCAATCGTTTCTTTTTCGATTAGTAAGTCTACCAATCTATCAATAACAATTCTGTTGTCTTGAATAATTTTGATTGTGTCTTGGTAGCATTGTTCTACTATATTATATATTTGTTTATCAATTTTAATTGCAATTTCATCTGAATATTCTGCTGTACTACCCATGCTTCTTCCTAAGAATGGATTTGATTCTTCATTTTCTAGGCATAATGGTCCTATATTAGACATGCCAAAACGTGTAACCATTTGACGAGCCATAGATGTTACTTGCTGTAAGTCATTGCTAGCTCCAGTAGTAACTTCTGTATCGCCAAATACAACTTCTTCTGCTGCTCTACCACCTAAAGCTCCCATGATGCGCGATATAATTTGAGATCTTGATATTAAATTTTGGTCTTCTCCTGGTGTAAACCAAGTTAACCCTTTAGCTTGACCACGAGGTATTAAAGTTACTTTTTGTACGGGATCATGATCTTTAAGAAGTGTCCCTACTATTGCATGTCCAATCTCATGATATGCAATTAAGCGTTTGCTTTTACTATCTATTAGTGCAGTTCCCTCCATACCGGCTACTATACGATCAATAGAGGCATCTATTTCATTAAGTGAGATGTGTTTTTTTCTCCTTCTAGCTGTTAATATTGCTGCTTCATTTAGCAAATTTGCTAAATCTGCCCCTGAAAATCCAGGAGTTCTCCTAGCTATAATTGATAATGATATGCTTTTTTCCATTTTTTTGTTTTTGGCATGTACTTTTAGTATATCTAATCTACCTTTAAAATCTGGTATTTCTACAGACACTTGCCGATCGAAACGGCCAGGTCTTAATAAAGCAGAATCTAGTATATCAGCTCGGTTTGTTGCAGCAATTACTATGACTCCTGTATTCCCTTCAAAACCATCCATTTCTGTTAATAATTGATTTAATGTTTGTTCTCGTTCATCGTTGCCACCACCAATACCTGTTCCTCTTTGTCTACCAACAGCATCAATTTCATCTATGAATACAATACATGGAGCATTTTCTTTTGCTTTTTTAAATAGATCTCTGACACGTGAAGCTCCTACACCCACAAACATTTCTACAAATTCAGATCCTGAAATACTGAAAAAGGGTACATTAGCTTCTCCTGCAATTGCCTTAGCTAATAAAGTTTTTCCTGTTCCAGGAGGGCCTATTAATAAAACACCTTTAGGTATTTTAGCTCCTACAGCCGTAAATCTTTCTGGTTTTTTTAAGAATGTAACTACTTCTTCAAATTCTTCTTTAGCTTCATCAATTCCTGCTACATCATTAAACACTATACCTGTTTTAGCTTCCATTTGAAATAAAGCTTTAGATTTACTAAATGACATTGCTTGTCCAGGTCCACCAGAAGAGTTGCTAGAACGACGGAATAAAAATGCTAAACCTAATATTAATAATATAGGGAATAATAAATTACCTATTAAATTCCATATAGCACTAGTATTTCTTGTTGGGTGCGCATCTAAATCTATATTGGCTTTTTTCAGTTTTACGATTAATTCTGGTACTGTTGCTGGCAGTTCAACTCTGATCTTTTGAATTCTGTTACCTAATTCAGGACCAACTGCTTCTACTATTGCAGTATGTCCATTATCATATAAATCAACTTTTTTTATCCAACCCATATCTAAATATTCTAAAAAACGCCCATATGTCATTCGAGAACGTGCTATATTGGTGTTTAATTCGCTTGTTGTGGGAGCTAAAAATCCTTGCCATAGAAAGAATCCTATTATAATTATAGGTAAAGATAGTAATAGTAAAGTCTTCCAAGATAATTTCATTTTTTAAGCCTCATATAGTAATTATATTTACATGAATTTAACATCTTTAATATTTTTTAGGCAACTATAGTATATGAAAACACATTATTCTTGTTTATATAAGTTAATGGTTTTAATTTTATTTGGCTTTATAATAATATTATTATATTTTGAATTATTTATATTATTGCATATGATAAAGAAAGGATCAGTAGTTAAAATTTTACGTAAAGAATCTTATTGGTACCAAGATATAGGCACTGTTGTTAAAGTAGACAAAGATATCAAATATTCAGTTCTTGTACGTTTTATTAAGGAAGCTTATGGTGGTGTCAATAGTAATAATTTTGCTGAGATTGAATTATTGCTAGTACAGTCTTAGTCTATATAGAGTTAATGATGAAGATAAAAGCTTGTGCTTTTATCTTTTTTATATGATTTTTTGCTTATGCAATAGTTTTATTTAACTTCCTAATGCTGCCCAGTCTACATCTACATTTTCTAAAATTAAAGATGAGTTATATATTTGCAATATGATTAATAAAAATAAAAAGAATAAGAGCATGAATATTCCCATAATCGGAGTTGTCCCCCATCCTGGAGCGACTTTGCCATATTCAGAATTTAAAGGTCTTAATATTTCTCCTAATCTTGTTCTTAATGCCATAATTTTTTAATCTAATTTGTAGGTTTTATAATTTTTTTCTTTATAATTATAATATTAATAATACAATTATAAAAATTAATTAACTGAAACTTATATTTTTTTATGGACACTGCAACAGTTCTTAGTATCTTTATTTCTAGTTTATTATTAGGAATAACAATGTATTCTATATATACTTCTTTTGGCCCTATATCTAAGGAGCTCCGAGATCCTTTTGAAGAGCATGAAGAGTAAACAATATAACTTTAGATTAGATACTATAAGTAGTTTAAAGTACTTATATTATTGTTTTCAACTGATAGCTACTTATTCTAAGTATATAAGTTTAAGTAGCTACTTTAATTGATAATAGATATAATAAATTTCAGTTCTTTAGGATTTGATTTGTATTTATTTTGCTATTCTTGGTGGATCTCTGAAGAATATAGCAAAGAAAATAACCATTAATGTTCCTACTAATAGAAAGACATACACTAATGCTTCCATCTTTCCTCCTTATGTAAGCTTATATGTGTTTATACAGCACCTTGTTTTTTACTACTTCTATCACCTAATTTTTGGAATGCACCAAATTCTACTTGTTCTGTTACTTCTGCGCCAATACCGGCAAATACATCCCTGAATATAGTTCTTGAACCATGCCATAAGTGACCAAAGAAAAAAATTAGTGCAAAGTTGGCATGTCCAAATGTAAACCATCCTCTAGGACTACTTCTAAATACACCATCTGATTCTAATGTTGTACGATCAAATTCAAAGACTTCTCCTAATTGAGCTTTCCGTGCATATTTTTTGACACTAGGAGCATCATTAAATATTTTTCCATTTAGTTTTCCGCCGTAAAAACTTACATTTACACCCACTTGTTCAATACTGTATTTTGATTCAGCTCTTCTAAATGGTATGTCTGCACGTATAATTCCATCCTTATCAACCAGTATTACTGGAAAAGTTTCAAAAAATGCAGGCATTCTTCTAACAGATAATTCTCTTCCTGCTTTATCTTGAAATATAGGATGACCTAACCATGCTTCTGCGATGCCATCTCCTTTATCCATAGGACCAGCTCTGAATAAGCCGCCTTTTGCAGGATTATTGCCTATATAATCATAAAATGCTAATTTATCTGGTATTTTAGACCATGCTTCTTCAGGGGTTGCTCCTTCATTCAATGAATTTTCAACTCTTCTTTCAATCTCTTGTTGAAAGTATCCACTATCCCATTGATATCTAGTTGGTCCAAAAAGTTCAATAGGTGTTGTTGCTGAACCATACCACATAGTTCCACAAGTTACGAAAGCGCTAAAAAAAACAGCAGATATACTACTTGATAATACGGTTTCTATGTTTCCCATTCTTAATGCTCTGTATAAACGTTGTGGTGGCCTTACAGTAAGATGGAATAAACCAGCTAATATTCCTACAGTACCTGCTGCTATATGATGTGATGCTATTCCACCTGGGTTAAATGGATTAAAGCCGTCTGGACCCCAAGCTGGAGCAACAGGTTGTACTTTACCGGTTATTCCGTACCCATCTGAGATCCATATTCCTGGTCCGAATAATCCTGTTGTATGAAATGCACCAAAACCAAAACATAGCAAACTAGATAATAGTAAATGAATACCAAATATCTTAGGTAAATCTAAAGCCGGTTCACCTGTTCTAGGATCTCTAAATAATTCTAAATCCCAGTAAACCCAGTGCCATATAGATGCTAAAAATAACATCCCTGATAAAACGATGTGTGTTATAGCAACACCTTCAAAACTCCATAATCCTGGATTAGATACACTTTCTCCAGTAATACTCCATCCACCCCATGAATCTGTTACTCCAAGTCTTGCCATAAAGGGCATTACAAACATCCCCTGTCTCCACATTGGATTTAATACTGGGTCAGATGGATCAAAAACAGCTAATTCATATAAGGCCATAGAGCCAGCCCATCCTGCAACTAAAGCTGTATGCATTAAATGAACAGATATTAAACGTCCTGGGTCATTTAATACAACTGTATGTACACGATACCATGGTAGTCCCATTGAACTACAATCCTCCTAGTTAAGAGATATAAAATTGTTGCTTTTCTTACTGTTTGACATATACCAACTATATAGTAATTTATTATAACATTCTTCAGATCAATTAATGAGGTTTTATTCGCATTTATATAGAATAATATTTTTTACGAGATAGAAGCATATAAAAGTTAAAAGTATTAAAAAACAGACAGTATTTTTTATATCTAAACTAAGCCATACTGTTTTAATAATGGAATTTTCATAGTTTGTATAAGGTATTGAATAAAGATATCTAATACTTTCTATTGCATAAGTGAGTGGGTTTATACTGGCAATTATTTGTAGCCAGTAAGGCATAAAAGATAATGGTGCTAATGCTGTGCTTGAAAATAAGGTTGGTAAATTTAAAATTAAGATTAGTGCGAGAAATTCGATATGACCAGGTAAAATGAAGGCTAAGCCAATACTTATACTTCCTATACTTAGCGTAATTAATAGAAGTATTACAAATATAATTATGATTTGTTGAATATTTAAATTATTATATTCCATTGCTAGACTGGACATCATTATAAAGCTTGTTTGTAATGTAGTTATTGTTGCGATAAAAATAATTGAAGAGATTAATAATGAGTTGCGTGATTTGAGTGGTGCTACAAGTAATCTGTTAAGAAAACCAAATTCTCTATCAAACATTATAGGTAAACCTGAACTAATGGCTCCTGTAAAAGATGAGAAAACAATAATTCCTGGACTCAAAAATTGATGATAGTTTTTGTTTTGTGTCAATAAATTTACAGGTGCATTTTGAAATAATGCTCCAAATAGAATCAGCCAAAGTAAAGGTTGTAGTATACCTGATAATAAACTAGAGGGTCTTCTTTGGGTTTGTATATAATATCTTTTAATTAAACAAATAATTTCTTGATATATGTTTTTTATGTATATTTTAGATTTAATATTTTTCTTAGGTCTTAGTTTTATGGAGTTATACTGTAGACTATTTTTTGAGGTATTTACCATTATATTAATTTTGTAAATTTATTTAGAAAATTTTTATTTGTAATTGTAATCTTATTACTATTTATTCTGATTATATTCTAAATATAATATGGTTATTTATTTTATTTTATGATTTAATAATATGTATGCATTGTAGTATTTAATTGATTAAAGTACTATACGATTAGTAGGTTTAATAAATTTCAGTATCTGTTTATTATAGTATAGGAGAAACAATATGTGTACATATAAAGTTACCTTAATTGTTGATGAAAAACCACAAGAATTTAACTGTGATGATGATGTGTATATTTTAGATCAAGCTGACAGCGAAGGTTTGGATTTACCTTACTCTTGTAGAGCAGGAGCTTGTTCTAGTTGTGCTGGTAAATTAACTGCTGGTAGTGTTGACCAATCTGATCAAACCTTTTTAGATGAAGATCAAATCGAACAAGGTTTTGTTTTGACTTGCGTTAGTTATCCGTCAAGCGACTGTACGATCTTAACAAATCAAGAGGATGAATTGTATTAATCTTCTTGAAGTAAAACTGTAAAATTGTAGGCAGAATACATGGGATGTATTCTGCCTACAATTTTACAGTTTTACTTCTATATCTACGCCGGAAGGAATATTAAGTTTCATTAAAGAATCAATTGTTTGTGAAGATGGTTCATATATATCTATGATTTTTGTATGTGATCGTATTTCAAAATGTTCTCTAGAATCTTTATCTACATGTGGTGAGCGTAAAACGCAATAAATCTTCCGCTTTGATGGCATTGCTATTGGTCCTTTCGCTTTAACTTCTGTTCTATGAGCTGTATCAAGTATCGTATTGCATGATGCAGCTAATAAAAAATGATCGTAAGCTTGTAATTTAATACGTATTTTGTTTTGGTCATGAATTTTCATATTTATTGCTTTATTCAAGAATTTTAGATACTACACCGGCTCCCACAGTCTTGCCTCCTTCACGTATAGCAAACCTCATACCTTGTTCAATTGCAATAGGATTAATTAGTTCGGCACTCATTTTAATCCTATCTCCTGGCATTACCATTTCTGCAGCAGAACCATCATCTGCAGTAAATTGTGTAATTGTTCCTGTTACATCAGTAGTGCGAACATAAAATTGTGGTCGATATCCTGAAAAAAAAGGAGTATGTCTTCCACCTTCTTCTTTAGTTAGAATATAGACTTCTGCCTCAAATTGAGTATGAGGTGTAATTGTTCCAGGTTGCGCTAAAACCATTCCTCTTTCAATATCTTTTTTTTGTACTCCTCGTAGTAATATTCCAATATTGTCTCCTGCCATGCCTTCGTCTAAAGTTTTTTGAAACATTTCTAATCCTGTAATTGTGGTAGTTGCGGTTTCTTTTAATCCTACTATTTCTATTGTGTCACCTACTTTGATTATTCCTCTTTCAATTCTTCCTGTAGCTACGGTTCCCCTTCCTGTTATTGAGAACACATCTTCGACTGCCATTAAAAATGTCTTTTCTACATCTCTAATAGGTGTTGGAATGTATTCATCTACTGCATCCATTAGTGAATGAATTTTATCTACCCACTCATTTTCTCCTCTTTGAATGGTGTTATTTTCTGTTACTTGTTCTAAGGCTAACAGTGCTGAACCCGCTACAAATGGAATATCATCACCTGGGAAATCGTATTGTACCAATAGTTCGCGAACTTCTAATTCTACTAGTTCTAAAAGCTCTTTATCATCTAATTTATCTTGCTTATTTAAAAATACAACAATGTTAGGTACGCCAACTTGTTTTGCTAATAGTATGTGTTCTCTTGTTTGAGGCATAGGGCCATCTGCTGCTGATACAACAAGAATAGCTCCATCCATTTGAGCTGCACCTGTAATCATATTTTTTACATAGTCAGCATGACCTGGACAATCTACATGTGCATAATGGCGATTTTGCGTCTCGTATTCTACATGTGCTGTGTTGATTGTTATTCCTCTTGCTTTTTCTTCTGGAGCAGCATCAATTTCATCAAATTTTTTCGCTTTTGTATCATTTGCGGCAGCTAAGGTTGCTGATATAGCTGCCGTGAGAGTTGTTTTACCATGATCAACATGTCCTATAGTTCCAATATTAACATGAGGTTTTTTTCGTTCAAATTTTGCACGTGCCATAATCTTGTATTGTCCTTATTGTAGTTAATAATTATTGTAATGAATATAGTTTTCAATAACGGTAGTGAGCAAATGCTTTATTGGCTTCAGCCATACGATGTGTTTCTTCTCTTTTTCTTATTGTATTACCATTTTCATTAGATGCATCAATGATTTCATTTGCTAATTTGACAGCCATGCTTTTACCTGATCTTATATGGGCAAATCTTGTCATCCATCTAAGAGCTAAGTTTGTTCCGCGATATGCACGTACTTCCATCGGAACTTGATAAGTTGATCCTCCAATTCTTCTACTTTTAACTTCCACTAATGGTGTTGCATTACGTATAGCTTGTTCTAAAATCTCTAAAGGATCGTTAGATGTTTTTTTATGAATTATATCTAATGCTTGATAAACTATTTTATATGCTAATCCTTTCTTACCATTTTTCAATATTCTTACAGTTAACATACTTATTAGTTTGCTATTATGCACAGGATCTGGATGAATTAATCTTTTCTTGGATTTATTACGACGAGACATATTTATAGTTGAATTTGATATTATAGGTTTTTAAATTTTATGTTTTTGTTTTTTTTGCTCCATATTTTGAACGACTTTTTTTTCTATCTTTCACTCCAGAAGCATCTAGAATACCTCGTACTATATGATAGCGTACACCTGGCAAATCTTTGACACGACCTCCTCGAATTAGTACAACTGAATGTTCTTGTATATTATGTCCTATACCTGGTATATATGCGGTTACTTCAAATCCTGAAGTTAATCTTACTCTAGCGACTTTTCTCAAAGCAGAATTTGGTTTTTTAGGTGTAGTTGTATAAACTCTAGTACAGACTCCTCGTCTTTGTGGACATCCTTTTAAAGCAGGAGATTTTGTTTTTTTACTGGATTTTTGTCTTTCCGATCTTACAAGTTGTTGAATAGTTGGCATGTGTGATTTATATATTTATATTTTAATAAATATCCTTAATATTATAAATATTGTAATATACGCTGTCAAACAGTATATTATGTTTGTAAGTGGTATCTCATTTATTTGCTGTCATTTGATTGTACGTTATATTTGCGCATAAATTTTTCAACTCTTCCTTCTGTATCAATAATCCTTTGTGATCCTGTAAAGAATGGGTGGTTTCCTGACCATATATCGACATTTAATTCAGGTTTAGTTGAGCCTACTGTCATAATATGTTTTCCATCGCAATATACTTTAGCATCATTATACCATCTGGGATGTATATCTTTATTCATATATCTTATCTGTTAAGTTGATTAAAATTACTTATATTTTTTGTGCTATATTATCGTTTTGAATATTGTGGAGCTTTTCTTGCTTTTCGTAAGCCATATTTCTTTCGTTCTTTTATCCTAGCATCTCTCGTTAAAAATCCTTCTGCTTTTAAAGTAATGCGATTTTCAGGATTCATTCTGCATAATGCTCTTGCTAACCCTAATTTTATTGCACTTGCTTGGCCTGTTAATCCGCCTCCTTCAGTAGTGACGTATATGTCATACTCTTTATTTAATCCAAGGGTTTTAAGAGGTGAACATGAAACTCTTAAATAATTAGGACTAAATTGTAAATATGATTCACCTGGTAAGCCATTAATAATTAATTTTCCAGATCCTGGTACCAGCTTTACTCTCGCGATAGATGTTTTACGTCTTCCTGTACCCAAGTAAATTGTTTTGGAATTTTTTGTTAAAATAGTCATTTGTATATATTATTAAATTAATGTAATTATTTCTGGTTTTTGTGGTTTGTGAGGATGTTGAGTATCAGGATAAATTTTTAGTTGTGTAAATAATTGCCTACCTAAAATACCTTTAGGTAGCATACCTCTTATAGACTTTTCTAGAATCATATTTGGCTTTTTAGATAAAATATCATTAAATGTTTTGATCCTTAATCCTCCTGGATAACCAGAGTGTTGTTTGTAGGTTTTTTGAACGAATTTTTTACCTGTGACTTTAATTGACTTTGAATTGATTATTATTATATATATTTTATGATTAATATGAGGTGTATATGAAGTAGAATTCTTTCCTTTCAGTAATTTTGCTATTTTGCTACTAAGCCGGCCTAAATTTTTGTCTTTAGCATCAATAATATACCATTTACTATATTTTGGTTTCTGTGTAATATATGTTTTATTCATAATTTATATATTAATTTGTTTTTATCTTAAATTTTTTCATATATTTTGAGTGATATATTTTATTTACTTTTAGGTATTTTCTATATTTTTTTCTTTTGGTAATCTTATTCCAAGTTTGTTTTGTAATGCTTCAATTACTTCTTCTGCGGATTTTTGGCCGAAATTTTTAATTTCTAAAAGTTCGCCTTGCGAATAATCTAATAAATCTGAAATAGAATGTATTTGAGCTCTTTTAAGACAGTTATAAGCTCTAACAGATAATTGTAGTTCTTCTATTAATACTTGATTAACTTCTTCTTCGTACTCATCTTCTATCTTATCAACACTTGTGAAATTTAGGTTAGTTAGAGGATAAAATAGATTAGTTAAAACTTGAGCTCCTTGGCTAATAGCTTCTTGAGGGGATAAGCTGCCATTTGTCCAAACTTCTAAAGACAGTTTTTCTTGAATAAGTGTTGGACTAATTTTCTTTTCTTCTATTATATAATTAAACTTAGTTGCTGGCATGAATACGGCATCTATTTGTAGAAAATCTATAGATTTTTTATCAAATCCTTTATTTACAAGCTTATAGCCGCTCCCTTTCTCAACGCGAAATTCCATTTCAAAGATCGTATTATTGCAAATAGTTGCTATATACTGTTGTGGATCGATGATGTGAATTTCTGGTGGTAATTCGAATAAGCCTGTAGTGATAATAGCTGGTCCTTGTACTCGTATTCTACCGATTTGAGGGCTATCACTATAACTTTTCAATACTACTTCTTTGAGATTAAGTAAGATTTCGAGTACATCTTCTCGTACTCCTGTAATAGTTGAAAATTCATGGTTTATACCAGCAATACGTACAGCTACAATAGCAGCTCCTTGTAAATCTGATAAAATAGTTCTTCTTAAAGAATTGCCTAAAGTGATACCTTGTCCTTTATTGAGTGGTTCTAAAACAAAACGACCATAGTGTTGACGGTTGCTTTCTATTTTTGATTCTATACATTCTATTTGGAAATGGGTCATACAAGATTATTCAAGATATATCATTTACAGTGCTTCATAATTTTTTTAATTTAAACACGTCTTTTTTTTGGAGGTCGGCAGCCGTTATGTGGTGTAGGAGTAATATCTTTAATTAATGTTATATTAATTCCAGTTGCTTGTAATGCTCTTATTGCTGTTTCACGTCCTGCGCCAGGTCCATTGACCAATACTTCCGTTTGTCTTATTCCTTGTTCCATAGCTTGCTTAGCTGCTTTTTCTGCAGCTATTTGTGCAGCGAAAGGGGTTCCCTTTTTAGTTCCTTTAAATCCATTTGCACCAGATGAAGACCAAGATAAAGTTGCTCCTTTAAGATCTGTAATAGTTATAATAGTATTATTAAATGTTGATTTTATATGTGCTATGCCATTAATAATATTTTTTTTCTGTTTTGTGTTTGTTTTTCTTGTTTGCCTAGCCATGTATATGTTATGAATTTATGATGTTGTTTTTATTTACGTGGAGCTTTTTTCTTTCCAGCCATTGTTTTCTTGATTCCACGTTTTGTACGAGCATTAGTTCTAGTATTTTGTCCTCTTAAAGGTAGACCCAATTGATGTCTTTTGCCTCTATATGATCCTATTGCCATTAGCCTTTTAATATTCATCGATTCCATTCTTTTCAAGTCTCCTTCTACTTGATAATTATGGTTAAATATTTGCCTAATCAGAACAATTTGTTGATCATTAAGTTCATTGGTTTTTGTGTTACGGTTTATCTTAAGTTGTTCTAAAATCTCTACGGCTTTTGATTTACCTATACCATAAATGTATGTTAATGAGATTTCTATACGCTTATTTTTAGGTAAATCTACCCCTACTATTCTTGTCATTGCATTTTCCTATTATTCTTCTACAATTAAATTAGCCTTGTCTTTGTTTATGTTTCGCATTTTCACAAATTACTATTATTTTTCTATTTCTACGTATGACTCTACATTTGTCACAAATTTTTTTGACTGATGCTCTAACTTTCATGATTTAATTAAACATCCTTATTGATGGTTTGTATTTTCTATTTATTCCATTATATTATCATATTGCTGTGATATTATATATGTTTGAATTTGCTTTGCTGTGTCAATTGCTACCCCTACCAGTATTAATAATGATGTGGTGCCTAAGCCTTGTAATATTCCTGTATTTGTTGTCTTAGTTATTAAAGAGGGGATAAGAGCTATTATGAATAAAAATATTCCCCCTACTAGTGTCATTTTATTTAGTATTTGCTTGATATATCTGATTGTATCAGATCCAGGTCTAATTGAAGGTATACTAGCACCCATTTTATTTAAATTTTCTGCCATATCATCTGCGTTTAATACTAATGATGTATAGAAATAACTAAAAGCGATTATTAACAAGCCATATGTGGGTAAATATAAAATACGGCCAGGTAAAAATAAATCAATAATACTATTTATTTTAGATATTTGTCCATTATCTGCAAAGTATATAGGTAATGTCATTGTTGCAGAAGCAAATACAATCGGCATAACGCCACCTTGATTTAGTTTTAATGGTATATAGCTTTGAGGATTGAGTATATTAACTTTACTTAATTGCTTTGCTGATACAATTATGATTTTTCGTTTGCATTCTTGGATTAATATATTTATGATTAAGATGATTATAAATAACATAAAAAAGAAGCATCCATTAATAATCGTATTTCTATCATAAATATTAATTCTATAATTTTGTAAATTTTTAGGTATACCTGAAATAATATTTTGAAAGATTAATAATGAAGGCCCATTTCCTATTCCATATTCTGTAATAATTTCTGAACACCACATAATTATTAGAGATCCTGTACTTAAGGCAATAATGCAATCTAGTATAAAATAATAATTCCAGTTGAAAACGTAAGGCTTAATCCATAATGATATACCTATACTTTGTATGATACTCCATATCAATGTAAAATAACGTGTTATTTGTGTTAATTTTTGTCTTCCCGAGTCTCCTTCTTCTTTCTGCAAATTCTCTAATTCTGGTATTAGTTTTGTTAATAATTGCATCATAATTGATGCATTTATATAAGGCACTATTCCTAAAGCAAAAATTCCTATTGTTGAAAAGCCTCCGCCTGAAAAAATATTTAGAAAATTTATTAATCCATTATTGTTAATGTTATTATTTAATGAATTGTGATCTATGCCTGGTATCGGAATAAAGATTCCCAATCGAGCCAAAATTAAAAGTATCAATGTAATTAACAGTTTTTGTTGTAATTGTGTTGCAGCCTTCATTTCATATTTACACCGTTTGTGTTTTAGATATTATAAAGTTTTTCTATATTGATATCCCTGTTTTTTGCTGTACTTTGGAATGTTCGTAGTTGACTTAAGGCATTTAATACAGCTCTTGCATTATTTAGAGTATTATTTGATCTTAATTGTTTTGCTAGAATATTTTTAATTCCAGCAAGTTCTAGAACTGTGCGTGTAGAACCACCTGCAATAACTCCTGAACCTATAGCTGATGGTCTTAAAATAACTTTGGCTGCTCCTGATATTCCTTCTATCGGGTGAGGTATAGAATATGATTTTGTTAGAGGAACATTAATTATGTTTTTTTTAGCATCGGTCACACCTTTTTTAACAGCTCCTATAACATCGCTTGCTTTACCAATTCCCACTCCTATTTGTCCTTGTTCATTGCCTACAACTAAAATTGCTCTAAAGCTTAGTTTTTTACCACCTTTCACTACTTTTGTAACTCTTTTAACTTGTACAACTTTTTCTTCCCAATTATATTCCTGTTCTTTATTCCTAACTGATTTTTTTTTCATGATTTTTTAAATTTAAAACTTAATACCTTCTTTTCTTACAGCTTCTGCTAAAGCTTGAATTCTACCGTGATATATTCTATTTTGACGATCAAATACTACTTCTTTAATACCTAATGCTTTTGATTTTTGTGCTATATTTTTCCCTATAATGCATGCAGCATTAGAATTGCTTGTTGCTTCCATATTTTGTTTTATGCTTTTTTCTAATGTAGAGCTACTTGTAATAATTTTTTTATTGGTATCATCTATGATCTGTACATAAATATGTTTATTTGATCTAAATACACAAAGGCGTGGACGGTTTTTGGTTCCTCGAATTTTTCTTCTCATTTTATTTTTATTTTTAATCACGAATTAATTTTTATTTGCCAGCTTTACCTACTTTTAGATTAATTTTTTCATTTAAATATCTAATACCTTTGCCTTTATATGGTTCAGGTGGTCTGATTCTTCTAATTTGGGCTGCTATTTCTCCTACTTTATCTTTTTGGATCCCCTTTATAGTGATGTTCGTATTATTTTCTACTTCTATAACAATATTGTTAGGTGGTTCTACAGTAACTTGGTGACTATATCCAACGTTAAGTATTAAATTTTTTCCCTGTAATTGTGATCTATAGCCAACACCTTGAATCTGTAATTTTTTCTCGAATCCCTCAGATACTCCTAATATCATATTCTTTATTATGGTTCTTGATAGTCCATATAATTTTTGTGCTTCCTTATTTTCTTGTGTTTTATATAAGTTTAATGTTTGATTTTTTATATCGTACTTAATTTGAATTACTTTTGGTAACTGATATGACAACTGTCCTTTGGGACCTTTAATATTTACTGTACTTTTGATAATTTCAATATCAGTATTTTGCGGTAGATTAATAGTTTTTTTTCCTATTCTAGACATAATATTTTTTAATTATTTTTACCATATATAACATAAAATTTCTCCACCTAGTCCATAATGTCTTGCATGATGGTCAGACATGACTCCTTTTGATGTTGAAATGATAGCTATTCCAATTCCTCCCAAAACTTTAGGAAGCTCCTTATAGTTAGCATACACTCTTAAGCCAGGTTTGCTGATTCTTTTGAGTGAATTGATAACAGGTTTTTTCTTTTTTCCTTTGTATTTTAATGATATGAGCAAGTACTTTCTACTTTTTTCTCCTATTTCCTCAAATTTATAAATAAAACCCTCTTCTTTTAATACTTCAACTATATTGCGAGTCATTTTAGTCGAATAGACTTGAACAATTTGATGTTTTGCTAAATTTGCATTTCGAATACGCGTTAGCGTATCTGCAATTGTGTCATTAATCACTTCTTAAACTCCATTAATTTTTTCATGTATTCTTTTATTCTCTTTGTTTTATATTATGAAAGGCATACCAAATGCTTTTAAAAGTGCAAAGCCTTCTTCATCGTTTTGCGCTGTTGTAACTATTGTAATATCTAGTCCTCGTATTTTATCAATATCATCGTATTGAATTTCTGGAAAAATTATTTGTTCTTTTAAACCTAAATTATAGTTTCCTCTTCCATCAAAGCTTTTGGAACTTATCCCTCTAAAATCTCTAATTCTTGGTAGAGCTAGGTGAATTAGTTTGTTAAGAAAATCGTACATTTTATCTCTTCTTAAAGTGGCTATTAAGCCAATAGCTATGTTTTCACGTAGTTTAAAGCCAGCTATAGCTTTTTTAGATTTTGTGATTTTAGGTTTTTGACCAGCAATTGTAGTTAATTCATTTATACTTTTTTCAAGTACTTTATTATTATTTGCAGCTTCTCCTAAACCTCGGTTAATTGTGATTTTAACCAATTTAGGGATTTCATGAATGTTTTTATAGTTAAATTTGTTCTGTAAATCATTGCAAATTTTGTTTTTATAAAGTTTCTTTAGTGTATTTTCCATCGTGTAGTATTAATGTATAATTAAATATGTATTTATTATTAAGTTATGTTGTTTAATTACAATATTTAAAGCTCCAATTTTATAATTAATACAAATTTATGAGTCATTTATGTTGTATATCATAACATTTGAGCTGTTAATAGGTTTTTCAATCCTAACAATTTTACCGCTATTACCATCTTTTTGTGCTTTTAAATGTTTTGTTGCTGTATTTAAATTTTCGATAATAACTGTATTATTTCTTGGTAAAACTTTAATTATCTTACCTATTTTTCCTTTTTCACTACCGGATATCACTTTTACAGTGTCTCCTGTTTTAACATGCATCTTTATGTTCGTTTTTTTACTTTTCATTATACAACCTCTGGTGCTAATGATATAATTTTTGTAAAATTTTTATCTCGTAATTCTTTAGCTATAGGCCCAAATACACGTGTACCTCTTGGGTTATTTTCCTGATTAATTATAACTGCTGCATTATCGTCAAATCGTATACTCATCCCGTCATCTCGCCTTATTGTTTTTTTAGTTCTTACTATCACAGCTCTAATAATATCAGATTTTTTGATTGGCATATTAGGTAATGCATCTTTGACTACTCCAATTATAATATCTCCTATGCTAGCATAGGAAGGATTATTGCTTCCTAGAACTTGAATACACATAATTTTACGTGCACCACTATTATCAGCAATATTTAAATAACTTTGTGTTTGTATCATTTTTCTATTATCTTTTGTATTAATATCCAACGTTTTTTCTTACTTATAGGTTTGTGCAGTTTTATTTTTACAATATCACCTATCTTACATTCATTATTTTCGTCATGTGCATAATATTTATTAGTCTTTGTAATGATTTTTTTATATTTTGCATGTGATATTTTATTTTTGACTGCTACAGTAATAGTTTTGTGCATTTTGTTACTGACGACTGTTCCGATTGTATACTTGGTATGCATGATTTTAATCTTGTTTTATTGTTAATAGTTGGGCTAGTTGGTGTTTTTTATGTTTAAATAAATGTGGTTTTATATTTTGTCTTGTTGCTTGCTTTAATTTTAATTCAAATATTTCTTTTTTCAGTTCTATGACTTTTTCTTGGATTTCGTTGTGTGTTAGATTTTTGATATTTTTAAACTTCGGTAACGACATAGGATATATTTTATTTTTTAATTATAAATTTAGTTTTTACAGGTAATTTATATGATGCTAGTTTCATAGCCTGTTCAGCTATTTGTTCAGGTACACCTGCTATTTCAAAGAGTATATGACCTGGTTTGATAACTGCAACCCAATATTCAGTAGCCCCTTTCCCAGATCCCATCCTTGTCTCTGCTGGTCTAGCTGTAACTGGCTTGTCTGGAAAAACCCTTATCCATAACTTCCCACCTCGCTTTACATACCTAGTAATTGTTCTTCTTGTAGCTTCAATTTGTCTTGCTGTTAGCCATACAGGTTCTAAAGTTTGTAAAGCATATTCGCCGAATGCAATATAATTACCTTTGCTAGCTTTACCATTCATACGACCACGATGTTGTTTACGAAATTTTGTTCTTTTGGGACTTAGCATATGTTTAATAAATTTTATTTCAATAGTATATTAATGTTGTGATGTATGTTTTAAGATTTTTTCTCCTTTAAATAACCATACTTTTACACCGAGTATTCCATATATGGTATATGCTGTCTTATATGAATAATCTATATGTGCTCTTAGTGTTTGTAATGGCACACGACCTTCCCTTACCCATTCACTTCTTGCTATTTCAGCACCATTGAGCCGACCAGAAACTTGAATTTTAATTCCTTGATTTTTTGCCTTTTGAGATCTTTGAATAGCTTGTCTCAATACTCTTCTAAATGCTATTCTTTTTTCAAGCTGCTGTACTATAAATTCAGCTATTAATGTTGCTTCTTTATCGGGATCTGTGATTTCTATTAGATTAATTCTGATTTGTGAACGTTGCTTTAAGATCTTTTCTAAATTTTTTCTTATATCTTCTATACCACTTCCCATTTTTCCCAATACAATGCCTGGTCTAGCTGTATGTATTTGTACTTGTATTTGATCAACTTTTCTGTCTATATGAATTAATGTGATACTTGCATTAGGCAATTGTTTTTCTATTGAATTTCTGATTTTACTATCTTCTTCAGCTAGTTTTGCATATGATTTCATATGCGAAAACCAAGAAGAACTGTGTGCTTGTGTAATACCTATTCTAAATCCTAGTGGATGTATTTTTTGTCCCATTCTTTTTGTTTTATTTTTATCTTTACATTTTGTATAGAATTACGTTAGTGCTAATTTGATTGTTATATGACATGTAGGTTTTTGTATTTTAAATGCTCTTCCTTGTGCCCTTGGTTGAAATCTTTTCAGTTTTGGACCTTCGTTAGCGAAAGCTTGTTTGATAATTAAATTTTGTTTTTCATATTGAAGATTTAATGCATTATTTCCAGCTGATTCGAGAATTTTTTTGATAACTTTACAAGGCTTATATGGCATGAATTCAAGTATAAGTATTGCTTCTTGATAGTTTTTCCCTTGAATTTGATTTAAAATTCTTCTTGTTTTTTGTGGTGACAAGCGTAAATATTTACCTGTTGCTTGAGTTTCTGTGATTTTATTTATCATATTAATTATTTTCTTGTTTTTCGATCGCTTTTTATATGGCTTCTAAAGTTTCTTGTTGGCACAAATTCACCCAGCTTGTGTCCTACCATTTGATCAGATATAAAAATAGGAAAAAATTGTTTTCCATTATAAACAGCTATTGTATGTCCTATCATTTGCGGAATAATAGTTGAAGACCTTGACCATGTTTTTAAAGTTTTTTTCGATTCTTGTTGGTTTAATTTTTCTATTTTTTTTAGTAGTTTAAATTCTATGTAGGGGCCTTTTTTTAGAGATCTAGACATAATGATTTGATATGATATTATATATATTTTATTTTTTTATTTTCTTTTCCTTAGTATATAACGATTACTGTATTTAGGTTTTTTGCGAGTTTTTCTTCCTAAAGCAGGTTTACCCCATGGAGTAACTGGATGAGGTTTTCCTATTGGTGAACGACCTTCTCCACCTCCGTGAGGATGATCTATAGGGTTCATTACTACTCCTCTTACTTTAGGTCTTTTGCTAAGCCACCTGTTTCTTCCAGCTTTTCCTATACTAATATTACCAGCATCAATGTTGCCAACTTGACCGATAGTAGCAAAGCATTCTTTTCGAATCAAGCGGACTTCATTTGATGGTAATTTTAATGTTGCAAAAGCACCTTCTTTAGCTACTATTTGTGCATATGTTCCAGCTGCTCTAACAATTTGTCCCCCTCTGTATGGAGTTAGTTCTATATTGTGTACAGCTGTACCTAAAGGAATTGAATGTAATGGTAGGGAGTTACCAACTTCTAGAGGAGCATTGACACCAGAAATAACAGTTTGACCAATATTTAATGATCTTGGATGTAGAATATATCTTTTGTCACCATCTGAGTAATGTAAGAGCGCTATTCTTGCATTCCTATTTGGATCATATTCTATAGTTGCAACCTTGGCTTCAATATTGTATTTGTTACGTTTGAAATCAATTATTCTATACCTTCTTTTATGCCCTTTACCTTTATGACGTGATGTAATAATGCCTCTGTTGTTATGACCTTGGCAACGATGGTTCTTTCGTATTAATGATCTTTCTGGCTTGTTATTTGTTATTTCATGAAATGTAGATATGGTTCTATTTCTTGTTCCAGGTGTATATGCTTTATATAAACGAATAGCCATTTAAGTAATTGTAAGTGTTAATATTATTATAAGTTAAGCTAATTATCTGAAAATAAATTTATTCGATATCGATTATCAAGCTTTACAATAGCTTTTTTATATTTGTTTTTGTAACCTATATATTTTCCTATGCGTTTTTTTTGTGGTTTTATAATTAATGTATTGATTTTCTCAACTTTTACATTGAATAATTTTTCGACTGCTTGCTTAATGTCTGATTTTTTAGCTTTGACTTGAACTGCAAAATGATACTTGTTATCCTCGATCATTTGTGTCGTTTTATCCGTTAGTATTGGATATTTAACTATATCAAGTAAAGCTAATTCTTGGTTATTATTAGTCATTATATACTTTATTAATAATATTTAAGGCATCTTTATTTATTATAATTTGATTTGCTTTTAGTAAAGATATAATATTAATATGCTTAGCATTCAAGATTTCTACATTCTTGAGATTACGAGTAGAAAGATATAAATTCTCTGATTTTTCACTTACTATAATTAAAATATTATTTTTTTTATTTGTATCTAAATTATATTTTTTGAGGTTATTGATAATTAATCTTGTGCTAGGTTTGTTGAGTTTGTTTATAAAATCTTCTGCAACTATCGTATTTTTGAATTTATTTTCTATCAGAATGCGTAAGGCCAATATTTTTTCTTTTTTGTTTATCTTGTTTTTATGTTTTTTAATACGTGGCCCAAATATTACTCCTCCACCTCTCCATAATGGAGATCTGTTAGACCCAGCTCTTGCCCTACCAGTTCCTTTTTGTTTCCATGGTTTTCTTCCTCCTCCTCTTACTTCACTACGAGTTTTTGTATGTGCATTGCGCTTTTTAATTAATTTTTGTGTAAGTGCTCGGTGTAGTATATACATATTATGACTATCTTGCTTACATAATTTCATTGTCATGTCTTGATTATATGTTTGGGTTTTATTTTCAGAGGATATTATTGAATAAATGAATTTTTTTTACATTCATAGATTTATTTTTGATGAATGCTGACAATATTGCCCGGTTTTCCAGGTACAGAACCTTTAACTATGATAATATTTTGATCAGTTTTAATATCTAAAATTTTAAGATTTTGAATTGTTATTTTTTGTCCTCCCATACGACCAGCCATTTTTTTTCCAGCAAAAACTTTTCCTGGGGTTGTACCTGCTCCAATTGATCCTGGTTGCCTATGATTCTTGGATCCATGAGACATAGGACCTCTACTGAACTTATGCCTTTTGGTACAACCTGTAAATCCTTTTCCAATACTTGTACCAGAAATAGAAATATTCTGATTGATTTCTAAATCCTTGACTGTAATCCATTTGCCTATTTTAAAGTTTTTTAATGAATTTACTTTATACTCTTTTAAATATTTTAAAGGAGGTATATTGTCTTTTTCTAAATGCCCAATTTCAGCTTTATTCAGTTTATTAGATTTTACTTTGATATATCCTACTTGAATAGCTTGATATCCATGAGATTCTAAATTTCTTATTTTAGTTACTAGACATGGTCCTAGTTCTAAAATAGTTACGGGCAATGCTTTCCCTTGTTGGTCAAAAATTTGAGTCATGCCAATTTTTTTACCTAATAGCCCGATTTTCATTGTATATATAGTCTCCTGAATTATGCAAATTTTTTTAATTATGTATCTTAAATATCATATATTTATTATCTGTTAAATTCTTAAAATTTTCAAGTTCTTAATTATAATTATGTAAGCTTTTAATCTAATTTTATTGGGTTATAGATTCTCATATATATATAAGATACTTAGTAAGTTCGGTAATTACGACTTTACTCATGTTTTAATCTAATGCAATATATAATTAGATAGAAATATATAAAATATATTAAGTTGATTTTTTGCGAGGTAATTTATGGCTAAAGTTGTTGGAATTGATTTAGGTACTACGAATTCTGTTATTGCTGTTATGGAGGGAGGTAAGCCTACAGTAATTCCAAATAAAGAAGGAGTAAGAACAACACCTTCTGTTGTTGCTTATACGAAAAAGCAAGATAAATTAGTAGGTCAGATAGCTAAAAGACAAGCTGTGATGAATCCGGAAAATACTTTTTATTCTGTCAAAAGGTTTATCGGTCGCAAAAAAGATGAACTAGTAAATGAATTACAGCAGTCATCCTATAATATAAAAACAGATAGTAATTCTAATATTAAATTGGAATGTCCAGCATTAGGTAAAAATTTTTCTCCTGAAGAAATTTCTGCACAAGTTTTGCGTAAATTAGTCGAAGATGCTAGCACTTATTTAGGTCAACAAGTAACTCAAGCAGTTATAACAGTTCCAGCCTATTTTAATGATTCACAGCGTCAAGCTACGAAAGATGCCGGGCAGATTGCAGGTTTAGATGTTTTAAGAATTATTAATGAGCCTACTGCAGCTTCTTTGTCATATGGTCTTGACAAAAAAAATAATGAAACTATTTTGGTATTTGATCTTGGCGGAGGTACGTTTGATGTTTCTATTTTAGAAGTAGGTGATGGTGTTTTTGAGGTGTTATCAACATCTGGCGATACTCATTTAGGGGGCGATGATTTTGATAGAAAAATTGTTGAATGGTTAATTGATGAGTTTAATAATGATGAAGGAATTAATTTGGGTAAAGATAGGCAGGCTTTACAAAGATTAACAGAAGCAGCTGAAAAGGCTAAAATGGAGTTATCTAGTTTAGCTCAAACAGATATTAATTTGCCTTTTATTACATCTACTGATACTGGACCTAAACATTTAGAAAAAAATATAACTAGAGCAAAATTTGAGTATTTATGTCAGGATTTAATTAATCGTTGTGAGGTACCTGTCAATAATGCTTTAAAAGATGCTCAATTATCATCTGATAACATAGATGAAATTGTTCTAGTTGGTGGTTCTACTAGAATTCCTTCTATTCAACAATTAGTGAAGAAAATGATAGGTAAGGACCCAAATCAAAGTGTGAATCCTGATGAGGTAGTTGCAATTGGAGCAGCTGTTCAGGCAGGTGTGTTAGCAGGCGAAGTTAAAGATATATTATTGCTTGACGTGACTCCTTTATCTTTAGGCGTAGAGACTCTTGGAGGAGTAATGACAAAAATAATAGCTCGTAATACAACAGTACCTACAAAGAAATCTGAAATTTTTTCAACAGCGGTTGATAATCAACCTAATGTTGAGATTCATGTTTTGCAAGGAGAGAGAGAGTTTACTAAAGATAATAAAAGTTTAGGTACCTTTAGATTGGATGGTATTATGCCTGCACCTCGAGGTGTGCCCCAAATAGAAGTAATATTTGATATAGATGCTAATGGCATATTGTCTGTAAAAGCTAAGGATAAAGGTACTGGTAAAGAGCAATCTATTACGATAACAGGAGCTTCTACATTACCTAAAGAAGAAGTTGAAAAATTAGTTAGAGAAGCAGAAGAAAATTCAGAGCTTGATAAGCAAAAACGTGAACAAATAGATTTAAAAAATCAAGCTGATTCTTTGTGTTATCAATCTCAAAATCAACTTGATGAGTTGAAGGACAAAATTAGTGAAGATGAAAAGAAAAATGTTCAACAGCTTATCGATTCATTGAAGTTATCTATTAAAGAAGAAGATTATGAACAGATTAAGAGTATACAAAATAAGTTACAGCAAGCAATGATGAATATAGGAAAGCAAGTCTACAGTTCTAATCAGCAGGAAGTTCAAGACTCAGAAGATGATTCTGTTATTGATACCAATTCTAAAGAAGCTTAAAAGTAAATATGTAAGCGGGTAACGCGATTCGAACGCGCGGCATCAACCTTGGCAAGGTTGCGCTCTACCACTGAGCTATACCCGCAATAATATAACATGATTACAAAAAAATCTGATTTTGTCAAATAGCTGGTATTTTCTATACTATGTATATTAAATAAATATGAATATTTTATATACATAGCAATGTTTAATTATTTAATTGATAAAAGAGTTAAAGATTCCTGTTATTAATACTAATCCAGTCCATATACCAGCACCAGTATAAATTAAATTTTTAGATTTCTCCCATTGCCCAGGAGATGCGAATGTTACAGGTATGCCTACTACAAGTAAAGTAGAAAATATTACTAGTGCGAGTACTAAAATTTGAATAACAATTGTCATAGTTTTTATCCTTTTACATTTCTTAATAGTTTAATTATGTGACTTAAAGATGGATTTATATATAATATATAATTATATATTGTGACATATAATTTATCTATTATTGTAAACTGTTTTCTTTTTTATATATTTTTTTTTACAATATCAAAAGATTAGTATTTATATTGATATAATTATCATAGTAAATTTATTAATAAAAGAGTTCATAAAATAGTGTTTTTAATGTTTACATTAAATAATTTAGATCAGTATATACACAGATAAATATATAAATTAAGTATAAAGAGGTTTATATTATGATTACAGCAATTATGTTAGCGAAGTTACCTGAAGCCTATTCAATTTTTCGACCTTTAGTCGATATATTACCAGTAATTCCTGTCTTTTTCTTGTTATTAGCATTTGTTTGGCAAGCTGCAATTGGCTTTAGATGATAAAATGAAGTAAGCAGTATTATTTAAATTTATTTTTAACGAGTTTTTAAATTTTTATTATGGTAGAACCTCTTTTATCTGGTATAGTTTTGGGATTAATTCCTGTTACGTTATTTGGTTTATTAGTAGCAGCTTATCTGCAGTATCGCAGAGGCAATCAATTTGGATTATAGTTTAAAAATATAATACTTGATATTTATATTATATTTATATAAATGTTTTACAATAGCATTTATATAAATATAATAATAGAAATTTATGCATATACTACCAACTAGCTTTTTTAATACCAGGTAATAAACAATTATGTGACATTTCTCTTAAAACATGTCTTGATAATCCAAAGTCTCTATAAAACCCACGACTGCGCCCAGTTTTCCAGCATCTATTTCTTCTACGACAAGATGCACTATTTCTAGGTAGTTTCTGTAATTCTTTTTGTAATTCTATTTGTTCTATGAAAGTTAGTTTGTTGTTTAATTTATTCTTGATTTCTCGTCTTTTGAGAGTATATTTTTGAATTAGTCTATGTCTTTTTGCTTCTCTTTCAATCATGCTTTTTTTAGCCATCTTTTGTTTTTCAATAAAAAGTTAAAATTATTTTTATTTTAACTGAAAATGATTTACATTGCAATAAAAAATTACTGCTGGATATTGATATCCTAGCAGTAATTGTGATTATTTATTTATTAGCCAAATTTACCTGATGTAGACGCTATTACGAATGCCGCATATGTCAGTATATATCCTACAGAAAAATGTACTAATCCGACTAGTCTAGCTTGTACTATAGAAAGTGCTACTGGTTTATCTTTCCATCTAATTAAGTTTGCAAGAGGTGTTCTTTCGTGAGCCCAAGCTAATGTTTCTATGAGTTCTTGCCAATAGCCACGCCAAGAGATTAAGAACATAAATCCCGTTGCCCACACTAAGTGTCCAAATAAGAACATCCATGCCCATACAGATAGGTTATTCATACCGTAAGGATTATAACCATTTATTAGCGGTGATGAATTTAGCCATAGGTAGTCTCTTAGCCATCCCATTAAGTAAGTTGAAGATTCGTTAAACTGGTTTACGTTTCCTTGCCAGATCGTCATGTGTTTCCAGTGCCAGTAGAATGTTACCCATCCAATTGTATTAAGCATCCAAAATACAGATAAATAAAATGCGTCCCATGCAGATATATCGCATGTACCACCTCGTCCAGGACCGTCACAAGGAAAACTATAACCAAAATCTTTTTTATCAGGCATTAGTTTTGAACCTCTAGCATCTAAGGCACCCTTAACTAATATTAATGTTGTAGTATGTAGTCCTAGTGCAATTGCATGATGAACTAGAAAGTCACCTGGACCTATAGTTAAAAATAGAGAGTTTTGATTACTATTTATTGCTTCTAGCCATCCTGGTAACCATATATTACTACTCGCTTTTGCTGCGATATTTGATGAAGAAGATAGTAAAGTATCAAAACCATAAAGTGCTTTTCCTGAACTGGCTTGTATCCATTGTGCAAATACTGGTTCAATTAATATTTGTTTTTCAGGTGTTCCGAAAGCAATCATTGTGTCATTATGGATATATAATCCTAGTGTATGAAATCCTAAAAACAGGCATACCCAACTTAGATGTGAAATTATTGCTTCTTTGTGATCTAACATCCTAGAAAGTACATTATTTTTATTTTCTTCTGGGTTGTAATCCCTTATGAAAAAAATAGCACCATGAGCAAATGCACCAACCATTAGAAAACCTGCTATATATTGATGATGTGTGTATAGAGCAGCTTGTGTTGTAAAGTCTTTGGCCATAAATGCATATGGAGGCATTGCGTACATATGTTGAGCAACTAATGATGTAATTACACCTAAAGAAGCTAATGCTAATCCTAGTTGTATATGTAGTGAATTTGTAATAGTTTCATATAGGCCAATATGCCCTTTACCCAGTTTTCCACTTGGTGGACGATGTGCATCAATTATATCTTTGATATTGTGTCCAATACCCCAATTGGTTTTGTACATATGACCAGCAATTATAAATATTATAGCAATTGCTAAATGATGATGAGCTATATCAGTTAGCCATAAAGATTGACTTTGTGGATGAAATCCACCTAAAAATGTCAGAATAGCTGTTCCTGCTCCTTGATTAGTTCCGAATATATGATTTGATGTATCTGGATTTGAAGCATAAACATTCCAGTTTCCTGTGAAAAATGGTTGTAATCCGGAAGGATGTGGTAAAGTATATGTAAAATTGTTCCATCCTACATGTTGTCCACGAGATTCTGGAATAGCTACATGGATTAGATGTCCTGTCCATGCTAATGAACTTAGTCCAAATAAACCTGATAGATGGTGATTTAGTCTTGATTCATTATTTTTGAACCATGATAAACCAGGTTTAAATTTGGGTTGTAAGTGTAACCATCCAGCAAAGAGCATGATAGCAGATAGTACAAGTAAAAATAATGAAGCGTTATATAAGTCATTATTAGTTCTCATTCCTATAGTATACCACCAATGGTATAGGCCCGAAAATGTTATATTTACTGGGTATGATGCACCGCCTTTTGTAAATGCCTTAACAGCTGGTTGTCCAAAATGAGGATCCCATATTGCGTGAGCAATAGGTTTAATCTTCATGGGTTGTGTTACCCATTGTTCAAAGTTGCCCTGCCAAGCAACATGAAATAAATTCCCTGATGTCCATAAGAAGATTATAGCTATATGACCAAAATGAGAAGAGAAAATTTTTTGATATAAATTTTCTTCTGTCATTCCGTCATGGCTTTCAAAATCGTGTGCCGTTGCTATCCCGTACCAAATTCTTCTGGTTGTAGGGTCTTGTGATAATGCTTGGCTAAATTTTGGAAATTTTGTTGCCATTGTTTTATGTTCCTAATTTAATGTTTATCCTACTGATATAATTCTAGCTAAGAAGAAAGCCCAAGTGGTTCCAATTCCTCCTAGTAAATAATGAGCTACACCGACAGCTCTTCCTTGAGTAATACTTAAAGCTCTTGGCTGAATCGATGGTGCTACTTTTACTTTATTATGAGCCCATACAATAGATTCTATAAGTTCTTGCCAATATCCACGTCCGCTAAATAAGAACATTAAACTAAACGCCCAAATAAAATGAGCTCCTAAAAAAATTAGTCCATATGCAGATAAAGCCGAGCCATATGATTGAATTACTTGTGAAGCTTGGGCCCATAAGAAGTCTCTTAACCATCCATTAATAGTAATGGCACTTTGAGCAAAATTTCCTCCTGTAATATGAGATATCGCTCCTGTAGGAGTAACGCTTCCCCAAACATCAGATTGCATTTTCCAGCTAAAATGAAATATCGCTATAGATAATGAATTATACATCCAAAAAAGTCCTAAAAAGACATGATCCCATCCAGATACTTGACATGTACCTCCTCTTCCAGGACCATCACAAGGAAAGCGGAAGCCTAAGTTAGATTTATCTGGTATTAATCTAGAATTACGAGAGAATAAAAATCCTTTGACTAATATAAGAACTGTTACATGAATAGTAAATGCATGAATATGATGCACCATGAAATCGGCTGTTCCTAACTTTATTGGCATCATGGCAATTTTGTTATTAATTGCTACTATATCGCCTCCAAATGCATAGCTAGCTGTGGCTAATGCATTTGGGCTTGTGTTGCTTGGAGCAAGACTATGAATATTTTGTATCCATTGTGCAAATATTGGCTGTAATTGTATAGCTGTATCTGAAAACATGTCTTGAGATCTACCTAATGCTCTCATTGTGTCATTATGGATATATAGACCAAATGAATGAAATCCTAAAAAGATACATACCCAGTTCAAATGGGATATTATAGCATCCCTATGTCTTATAATTCTATCGAGTACATTATTATAATTTTGTGCTGGATTATAATCTCTTACCATAAATATTGAAGCGTGTGCTCCTGCTCCTACAATACAAAAACCTCCTATCCACATATGATGTGTAAATAGAGACAATTGTGTTGGATAATCAGTCGCAATATATGGATATGGAGGCATTGCATACATATGATGTGCCACGATGATACTTAATGATCCCATCATTGCTAAATTGATAGCTAATTGTGCATGCCAAGAAGTTGTTAGAATTTCATAAAGTCCTTTATGTCCTTCTCCCGTCAATGGACCTTTATGAGCTTCTAATATTTCTTTCATGCTATGCCCAATACCCCAATTAGTTCTATACATGTGACCTGCTACTAAAAACAATACGGCTAAAGCTAAATGATGATGAGCTGTATCAGTCAGCCATAAACCGCCTGTAACAGGATTTAATCCACCTTTGAAAGTTAAAAAATCTGAGTATTCATTCCAATTTAAAGTAAAGAAAGGAATAATTCCTTTCCCAAAACTGGGATATAATTGACTGACTAACTCTCTGTTCACTAAAAATTCATGCGGTAGAGGTAATTCTTGTGGAGATATACCAGAGTCTAATAGCTTATTAATAGGTATAGAAATATGAATTTGATGTCCTGACCAAGCTAAGCAACCTAGTCCAAGCAAGCCAGCTAAATGGTGGTTCATCATAGATTCAACGTTTTGAAACCATTCTAGTTTTGGTGCAGCTTTATGGTAATGAAACCAACCAGCAAAAACCATTAAACAAGCCATGAATAGTCCAGCTATCGCTGTTGCATAAAGTTCGAATTCTGTTGTTATTCCGGATGCACGCCATATTTGGAAAAAACCAGATGTAATTTGAACTCCTTGAAATCCACCTCCAACATCCCCATTTAAAATTTCTTGACCAACAATAGGCCATACAATTTGAGCGCTAGGTTTTATTGTAGTAGGATTGCTAAGCCATGCAACATAATTTGAGAACTTTGCGCCATGAAAATACATTCCACTAAGCCATAGAAATATAACTGCTAATTGGCCAAAGTGTGCACTAAAGATTTTTCGTGAAATTTCTTCTAGAGAACTTGTATGACTGTCAAAGTCGTGAGCATCTGCATGTAAATTCCAGATCCAAGTAGTTGTTTTAGGACCTTTAGCTAGAGTTCTTGAAAAGTGGCCAGGTTTTGCCCATTTTTCAAATGAGGTAGCAACAGGATTTTTATCTACAGTAACTTGAACTTTTTTTGTCTCTTGCTCTTGTGAGCTAATTGTCATTTAAATTCTCCTGTTTATTCTAATAAAATACAATGAGACAATTTAATAAAACACTCATTATGTGAATATTTTTGCATCTTTACTTTATATTAATTAATGCAGTTTATACAATTGAGTTTTTATTACTAACTTATATTATAAATATAACCTATATATTCCCTCACATCTGTTAACAATAGTTAAAATCTAAGATTTACTAATTCTATTAATTATCTTAGGATTATAATTATTATACTGTTTGTACTTTCATGAGAGCTTGACCGCAGTCAACAATCTCTCCGTCTTTAACTAATATTTCAACGACTTTACCATTCACTTCAGCTTCTATTTCATTCATTAATTTCATAGCTTCGATTATACACACTGTTTGTTTTTTATTAACTATGTCATTTTTTTCTATAAATGGTGGTTCATTAGGTGCTGGAGATCTATAAAAAGTACCAACCATGGGTGATACTATTGTAGAATAGCTTTTAGCTTCATTTGAGTGTATTTGTGTATTATGAGAATCTGTATAGTTTAGTCTATTTTTATCGTCTTTACTTTTTACAATATTTTCGATAGGCATATCAGAATATTTACGTGCTTGAATTGTAGAATTTGTATTAAAAATAATGTTATCCTTATTAATAAATAATTCAAACTCTTGACTTACAATATTAAGACGACAAATTCTATTTATTTTAATTGAATATAATATTTTTTTTAAATCTTTTACTTGAAAGTTCATATTTAACGTATGTTCTCCTTTAGTATATTGTTCTATATATTAAATGCATGCTTTGTATTTTCCTTATTGTAGTTGATTTTTAAATATTTTTGTATAATTTTCATAATATATTTATTTACTATTATAGGATTGTTATATGAAAATGTTATTATTGTATAGTACTGATTATATTTCCTGATTAACAAATATATGTAATAGTATATAAGTTACAATGAAGCGTATATTTAATATAGATTTAGTTTCTTTTCTTTATTAGTAATTAGTAAGAATATATCTAATGATGATATGAAGAAATATAAGTTTTTATTTTATTAATTGATAAACTAATAATGTTAATATCAGATGATTTAGACCAACTATTAGAAATTTTACCTGATTTTATTAGGCATCCTTTGGAAATTCATGCTGACATGAAGTCTTTAATTGAAGTTGTTATGGATTTAGGTAGGAAACCAGAAGCACGTTTTCCTCAAGGACCAGAATACTTATCTAGTAGAATTATAACTTGGCAAGATTTAGATTATTCTATTAAGCGTATAGGAAATTTTAGTGGTGATAATCGTTCTGGTATTGAAAGGACATTACACAGAATTAGTTCTATTAAAAATAGACAAGGCATCATTATTGGCTTAACATGCCGAGTAGGTAGAGCAATCTTAGGTACTATTAGTATTATTAGAGATTTATTAGATCAAAATCCTTCTATCTTATTGTTGGGTAAACCAGGTGTAGGTAAAACTACAGCAATTAGAGAAATTGCAAGAGTATTGGCGGATGAAATGGAGAAGAGAGTTGTAATAATCGATACTTCGAATGAGATAGCTGGTGATGGTGATATACCACATCCTTCTATTGGTAGAGCAAGAAGAATGCAAGTATCCAGACCAGAGCTCCAGCACCAAGTTATGATTGAAGCTGTGGAAAATCATATGCCAGAGGTTATTATAATTGATGAAATAGGAACAGAATTAGAAGCTTTAGCTGCCCGTACAATAGCTGAGAGAGGTGTTCAATTAGTCGGTACTGCGCATGGTAATTATTTAGATAGCTTAATAAAAAACCCGATTTTATCTGATCTAATTGGAGGTATACAGTATGTGACTCTTGGTGATGATGAAGCTAAACGTAGAGGTTCGCAAAAAAGTATTTTAGAAAGAAAAGCCTCTCCTGCATTTCAAGTAGCTATAGAGATTCATGATCGTCATAGCTGGATTGTGCATGAATCAGTTGGCCAGGCTGTTGATCAATTATTGCAAGGCATAAATTTATGGGTTCAGCGACGTAAGCTAGTACGTGATGGTTCTATTTTGATTCAATCTGAACAATATATACCCATCAATTTTGTTTCTCATACTAGCTATTATTATTCAAAAATGAATGTCAAAAATATAAAGTCTCATAAAACTAGTTTGAATACGGTAAATCAAAAAGTATCTTCAAATTTTTCTCAACAGCAAAATTTAATACAATGGCAACAAATATCTTCTGTACCGAGTTTTTCTCAAGATATTCTTCAAGATCTTTTTAGTGTACGTGTTTATGTATATTATATTAATATTACTCAAGTACAAACAATAGCGAATTCTTTATCTTTCCCCATCTTGGTTACAAGAGATATTACACAAGCAGACATAATCTTAGCTTTAAGATCAAATTTTAAACATAATACAAAGTTAAAGCAAATAGCTAAAGCAAGACAGATGACAATATATACAATATGCAGCAGCACCTCTGCTAATATCAAGCGTGCTCTAACAAAAATGCTAAATCTTAATAAGGTATCTAATTATAATTGGAAAATTATATGTCAAAATATCAAATTAATTGAGTTACGTACTTTAATAGAAACTAGAATAGCTATAGAAAAAATTGTGAATGGTAAGAAACAGTCAGTAGAACTTCTTCCCAGAAATGTGAATTTACGTAAGTTGCAACATGAACTAATCAATTTTTATAATTTAAGGTCTCGCAGTTTTGGTGAAGAGCCTAATAGAAGATTGAAAATTTATCCTGATTAGCGTCATATACCATTATATTATTTAATATATTTTTAATAATTATAGATACAGGTTATTTTACTGAAAATATATATGCTATTTATTAATTAAGGAGCTATCATGTCATCCCCTCAACCAGCATTGTCTATTCTTGAAAGAGTGAAAAATGTCGTAGTCGAACAGTTGAACGCCAATGTTCAAGAAATCAAAAATGATACTACTTTTACTAGTCTAGGAGCTGATTCTTTAGACACAGTTGAACTAGTCATGGCTCTTGAGGAAGAATTCTGCTTAGAAATCCGTGATGAAGATGCTGAAAAAATAGAAGATATTGGTGGAGCCGTAGAATTTATAAAAGATCATATGAATATAAATGATTCAGATGACGATAAGTAATAAAGAATAATAGGGCAAAATATACAACGGTTTAGATTGAAGATTAGATAAGAAGCTTAGATATACGGAGAGGGTGGGATTCGAACCCACGGAACCTGGCGGTTCATCTGATTTCAAATCAGACGCAATAAACCAACTCTACCACCTCTCCAAGGCTTTTTAATATCTGAACATAAATCATAACATAATTAAGATATTAAATACAATTTTATATTTCGATCTTATTTGTCAGTTATATTATATGTCCAGTTTGTATCACAGTTTTCATTAATAAATTACGAATAAATTATTCATATGTAGCTTTTCCTGTAAATTTTCTGTTTACTGGATTATCATTTTTTCCTATTGAGTGATTTATATTGCCTATACTAATTCTTCCAGCGTTAGCTTTTTCTGGAAATACACCATCTTTTGGATGTAAATATTGAACTTCGCTATTAGGGAAAATTCTGTAAATTTTAAAATCTGTAATTTTGAATTTTGTTTTTAGTTGCATACTTAATGCAAGACATTGCTCTTTTCTGGCTAGGTATAAAAGATTATTGTCTTCATTCATGATTGCAGCTCCACCTGTAGGCATTTCAAAAATTTGTTGCTTTTTACTAGTCCAAGTAATAGCGTATTTTTCTTCTGTTTCTGCTGATCTAAGCCATCCACCTGTGCTACCACCAAAAGTTGGTGATGGCATTTTTAAATCTATTGTATTAGTCATGATAAATAAAGAGGTAAATTATATTTAATATCTATAGATATTGGTATTATAAGCTATTGTTTATTTTTTAAGTTAAATAGGTAATAAAGCTTTATTTTTTTTACTTATGAAGTATTCTGATTATCTAATAGTTGATATTACGTTTGATGAAGCAATAGTCGGTAATAAATATAATCTTACTAGATAATAACTTAAACTGATATAAATAGGAACTTTAATAAGTTCTTTAATAAGCTGATTATTGTTGCTTTTATTTATTTCTATCAGTTTTTTATTTTTTGAAGCACATTGATCTAAATACTGAAAAAATTCAGGTCGGTCAACATTCAAAGCAACTGGAAAAATTCTTGATGCGCTTTCATTTGTTTTTCTAATAACTTGCATATCATATTGTCGTGCATCTAGTCCGATAGATTTATAAAAATTTGATCTCTGAAAGTCATTTAAATACATAGTAGCAAATACGCTTAACAGAAAAAATCGACACCACAGTTTTGCTTCCAAATTGTTTAATAATTGTGGTTGTGATTTTAGTAATGCAGCAAAGAAATCACCATGACGGTTTTCATCTTGACACCAATTTTCAAAAAATTTAAAAATTGGATATATTCTGTGTTCAGGATATTGTTCTAAGTGTCTATATATAGTTATATATCTCCAATATCCAATCTTTTCTGATAAATATGTTGCATAGAAAATGAATTTTGGAGAAAAAAAAGTATATTTTCTACTTTTAGTTAAAAAACCCAAGTCTAATGATAAATTAAAGTCGTTCATAGCTTTATTTAAGAAGCCAGCATGTCTAGCTTCATCTCTTGACATCAGCAGAAAACATTCTGCAAGTACAGGATTAGTTGTTTGTAATCTTCTTGATAGCTCTTTATATAATAGAAATCCTGAGAATTCTGCCGTACATGATCTTTCTAAAAATTCGATAAACAGTGCTTTAGTACCACTATTTAAATTGGCCCAAGATTGTTCAAATTCTTCATCTCGAATAAAATGTTGTCTATTATAATCAGCTCTAAATTCTTCCAATAAAGCTTCAAATTCTTGTATATTAGGTGAAATATCTAGTTTAGACATTTCATCAAAATCTGTTGTATAAAACCTCGGAGTAAGTAAAGTTTCTTGTGAAGGTGGTTTAGATAAATTTTTTGCAGTTTCCATAAGTTTAGATAATTGATTTGATTTTATATACTTTTTAATTAAGATATAATATATTATTAGTTTTATACTACCCTTAACTTTCATATAGTTTACTTATAATTGTGAAAAATTTACATTTCGTGATTTTTATATTTTATATTATTATTTAATATGAATAATTTTGTAATGTGATGTTTTGTACACTTAGCTTGATGAGATTAATATATAAATATTTATTATATAATTGATTATATAAATATAGGAGTTGAAGTAAAATGTTAGATATAATTAGTCTTGGTTGGGGATCATTATTAGCTGTATTCAGTTTTTCAGTTGCATTAGTTGTGTGGGGAAGAAATGGTTTTTAATATTGATATTGTGATTATTAACTAAATTTGTATTTAGGTATGGAGTAATATAATGGGAGGAGAAATCTTAATTGCCAGCACTGTAAGTTTTATACTAATATTACTAGGCCTTGTTTTAGGATTTATATTGCTCAAAATTCAAGGTGAATAGATATAAATCTTTGTTTAGTATGAGTTTATTGTTTTTAGTTTTTGATATTTAATTTATTTGCTCAACAATAACATATAAGAATATGACCATCATATTCTTCTTATTAATATTATTAATACAGTTTTTATTTTAACAACGGAATTAATATGAAAGTTTTTTGGTACTTAATTGGATTTTTTACAATAATATTAATATTAATTAATAATCCCAAGTTTACAAGCTTAGGTGGTTTTTCAAGTAAATCAAGCAGTTTAAATGTCACTCGAAGCACACAGAAAAATTTACAGATTATTATTATTATTAATATATGTCTATTTTTAGGATCAACTATTTTATACGTGCTTTCGTCTACTATATATTAATATGACAACATAATATACAATATATAGAAAAACTTATGTCCATTTCTAAAAAAATTTGTCCTGTTCCGTTTGACCAACAGCCTTTAAATGAATACTTTGCTCTAAAAGCTTCTTGGTTTTTTTCTTGGTCTACTTTGTCTTTAGATAAATACTGTATTAAACTTTTTACTATTTTTGTATTTATTTTTATTATACTTATGTGTTCATTTGTATACATAGTTTCAAAAACTTATAGTATATGGAAATTAGTTATTTTGAATATATTCATAGCAACTTTTATCCTTTTGTTGATTTTTGTACGTTTATACTTAGGATGGTCTTATATCGTTAAAAGATTGATTAGTGCAACTATCTTTTATGAAGAATCTGGTTGGTATGATGGTCAGTTATGGATTAAAAACCCAGAAGCTTTAACACAGGATCGTCTTGTAGCACTTTATGAAGTTACGCCATTCTTATTTAGAGCAAAATATGGTCTAATAGTTAGTCTTGCATTATTATTTTTAGAAAAGATAGTGTACTCATTGATTTTATTCTAAGAAATATATTATAATTATATTTTAATCGCGGGGTAGAGCAGCCTGGTAGCTCGTCGGGCTCATAACCCGAAGGTCAATGGTTCAAATCCATTCTCCGCTATTGTAATAGTTTAGTATTATATGTAATACTTATATTAATGTATGATATTATGGTGTTTTATTAATTCCATTTTATAGAATAGATAATATAAAAAATACTAAATGTTATAACAAAAAGTGTAATATTAACATGGTAATAAAGAATAATTATGTTAGAGTTGGTCAACAGGCACCAAATTTTTCTGCCACTGCTGTATATGATCAAGAATTTAAGAAAATAACATTGTCTGATTATTTAGGTAAATATGTTATATTATTGTTTTATCCTTTAGATTTTACATTTGTATGTCCAACTGAGATTACTGCTTTTAGTGATGCATATAAAGATATTGAAGCTTTAAATGCAGAAATTTTAGGCATATCGGTTGATAGTGAATATTCTCATTTGGCATGGTTGCAAATGGAAAGAGATATTGGAGGTTTAGGAAATTTAAATTACCCACTGGTTTCTGATTTAACAAAAGGTATTAGCGCTTCATATAATGTTTTAACAGAAGAAGGAAAAGCCTTAAGAGGTTTATTTATCATTGATGAACAAGGGATTATACAATATTCTTTAGTTAATAATCTTGATTTTGGTCGCAGTGTTAGTGAAACTCTAAGAATACTAAAAGCTATTCAATATGTACAGTCTCATCCTGATGAAGTATGTCCAGCAGATTGGCAACCAGGACAAGCTACTATAATTAATAATCCTCAAAAATCGAAGGATTATTTTCAGTCTATATAGATCAATTGACGAGCTTTCTCTTTAAAATATTTAATATAATTATATTTTATAAAGTTTTATTCTATATTATTAAGTTGTTAGTATAAAATAAGTTTTGATAAAATTATATCATTTTTTTATATTTTCAGTTATAAATTTATTAGGAATAATACATATGTCTACTAATTTAGCTCAACAATTACGCGAGGGAACCACAAAATCTCATAGTATGGCTGAAAATGTTAGTTTCGTAAAATCGTTTTTAGGTGGTGTAGTTGACAAAAAGTCTTATCGTCGATTGATAGCGAATCTCTTTTTTGTATATACTGCCCTTGAAGAAGAAATTGAGAAAAATAAAACTCATTTTGTTGTTCAATCTATATATTTTCCTGAATTAAATCGTACTTCTAGTTTAAAGCAGGATCTAGAATATTATTATGGCTCTAATTGGGCAGAGCAAGTTTGTGCCTCTTCAGCAACTAAAATATATGTTGATAGAATTCGTAATATTAGTAGTAATCAACCAGAGTTATTAATAGCTCATGCCTATACACGATATATGGGTGATTTATCGGGAGGACAAATTTTAAAAAGAATTGCTCAAACTGCTATGAATTTGTCTAGTAATGATGGAACAGCTTTCTATAACTTTCAGAATATTAAAGATGATAAGAAATTTAAAATGATATATCGTCATGCATTGGACAATGTTCCAATTGATCAAATGCAAATTGAAGAGATAATTGCTGAAGCTAACATAGCGTTTAATCTAAATATGAAAGTTTTTCAAGAATTAAATTCTAATTTCATTAAGATTATGGGAATGTTATTATTTAGTACAATTACGAGTTTGCGAAAAAAAATTATTTAATAAATAATAGTTGCAATTTTTTGTTGCACTATATTTTAATATTTCATTTTTGATCTTGGTAATATCAATATATTATCTAAGATCTGATTTGTTTTTATATGAATGAATTTTTTATTTTAGATAGTTCATTAATTTTCGTTTTGTAATTAATTAATTCGGTAGTATAATTTATGTATAAACTAAAAAATTCTAAATCAATTATTAAAAGGTTCAAATTTAAATCTAAAAATACGATTTTAAGGCGTATGGCTGGTCATAGTCATTTGTTGCAAAAGAAATCATCCAAGAGAAAACAGAAGTTAAGAAAAGTTCTTAATTTGAAAAAATGTGATATATCAAATATAAAATTTAAAATACCTTATAGAAATTAATACTATATTTATGACTAGAGTTAAAAGAGGTAATGTTGCTCGTAAAAGACGAAGAAAAATTTTAAAACTAGCAAAAGGTTTTCAAGGTTCTCACTCGATTTTATTTCGCACAGCTAAACAGCAAGTATTAAAGGCTCTAAAATATTCTTATGTCGGTAGAAAACAGCGAAAGCGTAATTATAGAAGTTTGTGGATAATTCGTATTAATTCTGCTGTTCGACCTTATGGTATTACCTATAGTCAATTTATACAAAAATTAAAAATAAAGGGGATAGCCTTAAACCGTAAAATGTTATCGCAGTTAGCTATTTTAGATAATACTGTATTTAAGTCTATTATAGAGTCTTGTGAATTAAATTAAATGATTTTAATTTACTATATAATCTATTTTGTTTTTTATTTGTATTATTTATCACTTAATTTATCTCATTTTTATTTAAAATTTAATAGAAAGTAGTATAATTTCATTGATTAATTTAATCTTTTTATAACATAATTATTAATGTAAGATAAACTTTCTTGCGCTAATTTATTATCTAGTTTATTAATAGCTTGTAATGATGCTTGTATATGCTCTTGAGCCAGGTCATATGATTTTTGTATGCCATTACTATTTTTAATTATTTCTATGGCTTTAGGAATATCGTTGTTTTGTTCAAATTCTCTTTGAATTAAATCGTACAATTCTGAATTTTCCTGTAAGGCAAAAATAAGTGGAGCTGTTAGATTTCCATTTTTTAAATCTGATCCTGCTGGTTTTCCAAGAGATACTTCGCAGCCAATTATGTCTAATATATCATCTACAATTTGAAATGCTAATCCCAAATGTTTTCCATAAAGGTAGAACTGGTTTTGTGTATTTATACTGCTTTCACTCAGTATAATTGTTGCTTTACAACTTGATGCAATTAATGATGCGGTTTTATAGAAAGATTTTTCTATATAGTTATCCATAGATATATTTTCGTCAAAACATGTGAGACTTTGTCTTACTTCACCTTCTGCAAAATCAGTAATTACCTTAGAAATAGTTTTAACTACTTCCAAATTATTTAAATTAGCTAAATACCAAGAAGATTGAGCAAAAAGAAAATCGCCCGCTAATACAGCTACTTTAGTACTGAATTTGTTATGTACGGTATTAACTCCTCTCCTAGTTGCACATTCATCGATAACGTCATCATGTACTAAGCTCGCTGTATGGATTATTTCTGTTATTTCTGCTAACCGTTTATGCTCTGGTAATATATTTAGCTCTTTTGTTGTTGATAATGCTATCAGTAATATAATAGTTGGTCTTATTCTTTTTCCTCCAGCACTGAAAAGATGTTCAGCTGCTGCGTATAAGATGGGGTGTTTAGCACTAACCATTTTTTTTAAGTTTGTTTCTAAAATCAATAAATCTTTATGAATATTGGGCAAGATTCTGGGTACTATAGTCATAGCTATTTTAATTATATAATTTTGATAAAATATGCACTCAAACAACTTATTATAACTTTATTACTTATAATAAGTAATTATTTAACTTTATTTTTTAATTGATATATAAAAATTCCTAATGTATTATTATTGGTATATTTATCATATTTATTGATACGATGTTTCAATTTATGATTTTGATATTTGAATTAATTATAATATTTAAACAAATGAAGAATAAAATTACTTTACCTTCAAGTGTATTTAGGGAATATGACATAAATTCTCAGGTTATATTATCTCTTTATAAGGATATGCTACTTGGTCGTTGTTTTGAGGATATGTGTGCTCAAATGTATTACAGAGGCAAAATGTTTGGTTTTGTTCATTTATATAATGGACAAGAAGCTGTATCAACGGGCATAATACAAGCGTTGCAAGAAGATGATTATGTTTGTAGTACATATCGCGATCATGTGCATGCATTGAGCAAAGGGGTGCCAGCCAAGATAGTAATGGCCGAATTATTTGGTAAAGAAACTGGTTGTAGTCGTGGACGTGGCGGTTCAATGCATATTTTTTCAGCTCCTCATAATTTTTTAGGTGGTTTTGCATTTATTGGCGAAGGGATTCCGGTTGCTATAGGTGCTGCATTTCAAAGCATTTACAGAAAACAAGTTCTACATGATCAACAAGCAATGCGCGTAACAGTTTGTTTTTTTGGTGATGGGACAAGCAATAATGGACAATTTTTTGAATGTTTGAATATGGCTGTTCTATGGAAATTGCCTGTTATTTTTGTAGTTGAAAATAATCAATGGGCAATAGGAATGGCTCATCATAGATCTACTTCATTTCCTGAAATACATAAAAAGGCAGAAGCTTTTGGTTTACCTGGTATAGAGGTTGACGGCATGAATGTTCTAGCTGTTAGAGAAATTGCTTTAGAGGCTATTAATAGAGCCAGATTGGGTCATGGACCTACTCTAATAGAAGCCTTAACTTACCGTTTTCGTGGACATTCTTTAGCTGATCCAGATGAATTGAGATCTATAAACGAAAAAGAAGCATGGTTAGCTCGGGACCCTATTAAGCGATTAAAAGATTATATTTTAGATAATTCTCTATTTTCAGACAAACAAATTAATGATATAAATTTAGAAGTAAAAATGGAAGTAGATCAAGCTGTTGAATTTGCTATTTCTAGTCCTGAGCCCAATATTAAAGATCTAAAAAAATATTTGTTTGCAGATTAATGATGTTAGGATATTGTTTTTTATATTTTACTTTAGGATACTTATATTATGAGCTCAGTTTTTATGTTTGATGCTTTAAGAGAGGCAACTAATGAAGAAATGCAAAATGACTCTTGTGTATTTGTTTTAGGGGAAGATGTAGGTCATTATGGTGGTTCTTATAAGGTTACGAAAGATTTACATTCTAAATATGGGGATTTGCGAGTCTTAGATACTCCTATTGCTGAAAACAGTTTTATGGGTATGGCTATTGGAGCAGCAATTACAGGTTTAAGGCCTATAGTTGAAGGTATGAATATGAGCTTTTTATTATTGGCTTTTAATCAAATTTCCAATAATGCTGGTATGTTGCGTTATACTTCAGGAGGTAATTTTCAAATTCCTATAGTTATACGTGGACCGGGTGGTGTTGGTAGACAATTGGGTGCAGAGCATTCCCAAAGATTAGAAGCTTATTTTCAAGCTATACCAGGTCTTAAAATTGTTGCTTGTTCAACACCTTACAATGCTAAAGGTTTATTGAAATCTGCTATCAGAGATAATAATCCTGTAATTTTCTTTGAACATGTTTTATTATATAATTTGAAAGATCAGTTACCTAATGAAGAGTATTTTCTTCCCTTGGATAAAGCTGAATTAGTTAGACATGGATCTGATGTTACTATTTTAACTTATTCCCGAATGCGTCATCATGTAATGCAAGCCGTTGAAGAACTTGTTGATTATGGTTATAATCCAGAAATAATAGATTTAATTTCATTAAAACCTTTGGATATAAACTCTATTGCAGAATCTTTAATGAAAACGCATAAATTGATTATAGTAGAAGAATGTATGAAAACAGGAGGTATTGCTGCTGAAATAATTGCTCAAATTAATGATAATTATTTTGATTTTTTAGATGCTCCTATAATAAGATTATCTTCTCAAGATATACCTACGCCTTATAATGGTAAGTTAGAAAAAGCAACAGTTATTTATCCTCAACAAATTATTGAAGCTGTTAAAAGTATAGTTTAGTTTTTAGATTACAATACTGAATAAATAATCAATAAGTAAGTAATTAATATATACTTACTTATTGAATTTTACCTACTTATCTAACTTTTAGAAATTAATTTCTGCTGCTTGTACTTTTTCCCATTGCTTTTTCTTTAATACGAAAAATATTTGAGCAATTGTTACAGTAAAGAAAAAAACTATCATTCCCTGAATTCTAGAGGGGCTTTGTAGCACTATTTCTGTTTCAGTTTGCCCGAATCCTCCTACATTTGGATCTGCAGTTAAATTTTGATTAGCAATTATTTCGCTTCCTGTAGAAATTATTAATTCTAAGCCAGGTGGTATATTCTCCTTATAAGTCTCTCCATTTCTCTTTTCAATTTCAATTGTATATCCACCTTTTTCTAGTGATGTAATATTTATAACTTTCCCACTTTGTGATGATACTATTGTATTATTATTTGATTTATCTCCAGTTGGATATACTTGTCCTCTACCTCTATTAGCACCTATATAGATAGGATATTTTAAAAAATGAATATTCTTATCTTTGCTAGGATCTGGTGATAAAATAGGGAAAATGATCTGTTGGTTGTTGTTTCCTGGTAAAGGACCAACTAATAAAATATTGTCTTTTGTTGTACTATATGGTTGTATATAAATATTTTTTGTTTTTTCTTTTAGTTCTTCAGATAATAAGTTTTTGGGAGCTAATTTAAAACCTTCCGGTAAAATAAGTACGGCACCCGTGTTTAACGGCCCTTTCATGCCATTCCCTAAAATTTGTTTACTGCTTTTCTCATATGGTATTGTTACAATAGCTTCAAAGACGCTATTTGGTAATACTGTTTTAGGAGTTTCGATTTTAACTGGCTTTTGTGCTAGATGACAGTTTGCACAAACTATTCTACCAGTGGCTTCCCTAGGGTTTTCATATCCTTGCTGTGCATATATAGGAAATGCTGAAGTTTTGATGGGTTGAATTGTGATTAAGTTTATAATACTAACGAAAATTAATAATGCAAATTTAATATTCATGTGATAATTGTTATTCATATTACAGAAAAGTGGATTTTTAATAATTATATCTCTTATTTATTTATAATAACATTCTATATTTATTATTTTTTCATAAATCCTTTTTATTACGATCTTAATTAACATCATATCTTCTAATAATTATATTTCAATATTTTATTATATATCAGATTTATTTATTTAAAATTTTCAGTATGATAATTCCGCTACTATATAAAATTAAAATAGCTAAAGACATAATAATTTGTGTTATGGGATCCGTGGATGGTGTAATAATAGCTGCAATTATTGTTGCACTTAAAACAATATATTTCCAATATGTATACATTTCTGTAGAGGAAAAAATTTTCAGTGTACCTAAAATTATTTGAATAATAGGAATTTGAAATGCAATACCTGTGCTAAATAAAAGAAGTAGTATAAAGTTAAAGTATTGTTCAAATGACCATATTGGTTCTACAATTTCATTCCCATAGCTAATTAAAAATTGCAATGCTGCAGGAGCTAAAATTTTATAAGCGAATATGATACCACTAAAAAATAAAATTATTGATGTAGATAGTATAGGTATGATCAATTTGCTTTCTTTTTTAGTAAGTCCAGGTAAAATAAATAATATTATTTGATAAATTATAAAAGGACTGCTTAATAAAAAACCTGTATATAATGAGACTTTAATAGACGTAAAAAGATATTCGCCTGGTGCTAACTGCAAAAATTTTATACCTATTGCTGGTTGTTGTAATATATATGCAATATTTTTCATGTATGCAAAACATGTTATTGTAATTATAAAAAAAATAATAGAAGCAATCAATATACGTTGTCTTAACTCTTCTAAATGCTCAAAAACAGACATTTCTGTGTTGGGATTGATGGGATTGATTTTTTTATTCATATTATTTATTTAAATTAAAAGAATTTTACTTTGTTTATTCTTAGTATATGTAAATTTAATAGAGAAACAATATCTAGACTCTTTTATATAACTAATCGATAATAAGTATTACAAAGTTTATATTTATTCAAGGTAGATATGTACTTTAAATATATTATAAGTATAAATTTATATAGTAAGTATAGATACTGCTACAATGTAGTAAGCTTAAACTGTATGAATAAATAATCTATTTATAAAATTCACTTTTTTAGTAGCTACGTCTTTGCAATAAATTATTTGTATTAAGATTAAGATGGTCTAGATAAAAATATAGTATTTAGGAGATTAATATTTTATGAGTGTTAAAGCAATTAGTGGAAGTCCATTAGTGTGTCCGCAGCTTTTTCGCACAGCTTCAATATCTGCTATAGCACAAGCAGAACAACAAGATCGTTTTTTACAGCTAGGAGAACTTGATCAGCTTGTTACATTTTTAAATTCAGGTAACAAACGTTTAGAAGTAGCGGATATATTAACTAAAAATGCTAACATATTAGTTTCTAAAGCTGCCGACAAAATATTTGTCGGAGGGTCACCTATTTCTTACCTGGAAAGACCACAAGCATCATTTCTATCGGTAAACAAATTAAATAATCAGCCAAATGTACAAAATTTATCTGGTGATATTCAAAATAATTTGGCAGGAATAGTTTCATCACCTTTTGGTACAACTGATGTGTTACCTGCTGGTTTCAAACCTATTAGTATATTACGTTATGGAACTAGTCGTATGAAAAAATCTTTGCGTGATTTAGATTGGTTCTTAAGATACTTAACTTACGCTATTGTTGCAGGGGATCCGAATATTTTATCCGTTAATATCAGAGGGTTGAGAGATTTGATTGATAATGCTTGCTCTAGTGCGGCCGCAATAGTTGCGCTACGGGAAATGCGTAAAATTGCACTGAGTATTTTTAATGAAGATGTTCAAGGGCAAGAGCTAGTTAAGAAATACTTTGATATTATTATTTCAGAGTTTGATCAATCTGCTTTAACTGATAAACTACGCAAAAGAACTTCTGGTGACTTACAAGGCTTACGTTTACCTCAAATATATACGAAATCTAGTATTATTAAGCAGCGTTTTGTTATGAAAACGAGTTTATCTTCAGAAGAAAAAAATAATGTTATTAAAGCTTGTTATAGGCAAATTTTTCAAAGAGATATTTCGAAAGCATATGGATTAAATTTCAAAGATTTAGAATCACAAGTAAAGAACGGCACTTTATCAATTAAAGAATTTATTCGCTGTTTAGGTAAATCTTATATCTATCGTAAGCAATTCTTACAGCCTTTTGTTAACAGTCGTGTTATTGAATTAGCTTTTAGGCATTGTTTAGGTAGAGGTATAAGTTCTCTAGAAGAGTTTAAAAAATATTTTGCTATTTTATCGTCTAGAGGTTTAGACGGTTTAATAGATAATATGATAAATAGCGTTGAATATGCGGATTATTTTGGAGAAGAAACAGTACCCTATTTGCGTAGCTTAGGAGAAGAAGCACAAGAAGCTCGCAATTGGGGAATTCAAATTGATTTATTAAACTATAGTTCAGTTTTTCGAAAAATTCCTCAATTTGTAACCTTATTTAGTGATTATAAATCCAATCTTCCAGATCAACATCCTTACGGTTTAAGTAATGATCCATTACTTATACAGTTTGGAGCAATTTTTGCTAAAAATAGTATTAATTTACGTAAAAAATCATCTCCGTTTGGAAAAGATACGAGAAGAATTTTGCCTAGAAGTGGTCCTGGAATTTATAGTCAAATTAGTAGTCCAAACTTACGTTCTAAAACCCTAGGCTCATTAGGTCCTAAAATATTTAAACTAAATCTATCTAGTAATAATGATAATTTACAATTAAATCAAGTTCAGTTAGAAAATAATGTAGAGCAAGTTATAAAAGCTGTATATTTAAGAGTTTTTGGCCGTTTTGTTTATCAATCTGAACAGCTTACGATCAAAAAGTTTGAAGATTTATTTAGAGATCGCCAAATCTCTGTTCGTATGTTTATTAGCGAATTAATTAAATCTACTGTATTTAGGTCATTATATTGGGACAACTTATATATATGTAAAGCTATAGAGTATATACATAATCGATTAATAGGTAGACCTACTTATGGTAGGCAAGAAATTAATAAGTATTTTGATATAGCTTATAAACAAGGCTACTATCAAATGATAGATGCTATAATAAATAGTATTGAATATATGGACACTTTTGGTGAGAATATTGTGCCATATGAGAGATATATCACATCTTCTGAGATAGCTGCTAGAAATCTGACTTTAAGTAAAAAACAGTATAATACGAATCTTGCTTTACAGTCGTCTCAGCAAGGAAGATTTGATTTTGATACTATTAAACAAGGTAGCATTATGAAAAAAATTCAGCAAGGTGTTAATATCAAAAGAGACCAAACTATTATTTTTAAAATTGCTGCTTCAATGGATACTTCTGATATGCGTCAAATTTTAAGAGCTGTATATCGTCAAATTTTTGAGAGAGATTTAAGTTCGTTTATTATAGGCGATGAATTTTTTAACTTAGAAAAAGCATTTATCAATCGACAAATAACAGTTAAACAACTAGTGGAAAAATTAGGCTCTTCTTCTTTATATGCAAAAGAATTTTATCAGCCGTATCCTAATACAAAAGTTATTGAATTAGGTACAAAACATTTTTTAGGTAGAGCTCCTAATAATCAAGCTGAGATCAGGTATTACAATCAAATTTTAGCATCTCAGGGATTAGCTTATTTTATATTTGCTCTAGTCGAAAGTAAAGAATATGATATCATTTTTGGTATGAATACTGTGCCATATCGTCGTTTTCCAACTTTACCAGCTGCTAATTTTCCAAATACGGAAAAATTGTACAATAGACTAACTAAGCAAAATAGGTCGATTATTGTACCTAGTTTTACGTCAGTAGGTGGTAATCAATAAATCATCATTTTGAGTAGATAACTTTCTTGCTTTAGTACTTCTTAAATATGTTTTTTTTGTACCTATGATAAAAAGCTTTGGGTTGATCATTGCTTAGTTGAAAGTAGAGATTGAAATTGTATTTTATTATATAAATGTTATAGATTATAGTATTATTGGAGTTTTATTAATGAGTATTATTACTAAATCAATTGTCAATGCAGATGCAGAAGCTAGATATTTGAGTCCTGGAGAGTTAGACCGAATTAAAAGTTTTGTACTATCTGGCCAGAGGCGCTTACGTATAGCGCAAATTTTGACAGACAATCGTGAATTAATTGTAAAACAAGGTGGCCAACAGTTGTTTCAAAAGCGTCCAGATGTAGTATCTCCTGGAGGCAATGCATATGGTGAAGAGATGACAGCAACATGTTTGCGTGACTTAGATTATTATTTGAGATTAGTAACTTATGGTATCGTAGCTGGTGATGTTACTCCAATAGAAGAAATAGGTTTAGTTGGAGTTAAAGAAATGTATAATTCTTTGGGAACACCTATTTCTGGAGTTGCTGAAGGGGTACGTTCAATGAAGAGTGTTGCTTGTTCTTTATTATCTGGAGAAGATTCAGCTGAGGCAGGATTCTATTTTGATTACACATTAGGTGCAATGCAATAAAAGATAAAAATTTATAATTACAAAATAATAAAAATAATAATAGAAATAACTTAAGGATAATTCAAAACTATGCAAGATGCTATTACTTCTGTAATTAATGCAGCTGATGTACAAGGAAAATACTTAGATGATAACTCATTAGATAAATTGAGAGGGTATTTTCAAACAGGTGAGTTAAGGGTTAGAGCTTCAGCTACGATAGCAGCTAATGCTGCAACAATCATTAAGGATTCTGTGGCTAAAGCTTTATTGTATTCTGATATTACTAGACCTGGCGGTAATATGTATACGACTAGAAGATATGCTGCTTGCATACGTGATTTAGATTATTATCTTCGTTATGCGACTTACGGTATGTTAGCAGGAGATCCGTCTATTTTAGATGAACGTGTATTAAATGGCTTAAAAGAGACATATAATTCATTAGGTGTCCCAATTGGTGCAACCATACAGGCTGTACAGGCAATGAAAGAAGTAACTTCTAGTTTAGTTGGGCCTGATGCCGGAAAGGAAATGGGAGTATATTTTGATTATATTTGTTCTGGTTTAAGTTAGAGAAATTATAAAAATCAATAAGTAATAGGTTAAATGGTTATTAATTACTTATTGGTTTTTACGTACAATAGACTTGTTAATTACTTAATACGTTAGCTGCTTGTATACGGGCACGTGCTTTTCTTAGATTTTGTGTAGCCTCAATTTTATCCTTATCATTTTTAGCTTCATTTAACATCTTAGTAGCTTTGTCTAGGTTTTCTTGTGCTGTACTTATATTTACATCTGATATTTGTTCTGCTCCATTTACTAAGATAGTAATATTATTGTCTTTAACTTCAGCAAATCCGCCCAGTAATATAATAGGCTGCCATTCTTTTTCAATACGTACACGCATAACACCTATATCTATAGCTGTAAGTAGAGGAATATGTCCTTTTAGTATACCTACCTGTCCAGTACTACTAGGTAAAATCACTTCTTCTGCATTTGCATCCCAAACAGTTCTGTCTGGTGCAATAACACGTATATTTAATGTCATATTTATAATTTTTATTTTAACTTTTCTGCTTTACTTATAGCTTCTTCTATGTTACCTACTAAGTAAAAAGCTTGTTCGGGTAAATCATCGAGTTCTCCACTTAATATCATATTAAAGCCTTTTATAGATTCTTCTAGTGATACATACTTGCCTGGAGATCCTGTAAATACTTCTGCAACAAAGAATGGTTGTGATAAAAATCTTTCTATTTTTCTTGCTCTAGCAACGGTTAATCTATCGTCTTCTGATAATTCATCGAGACCTAATATTGCTATAATATCTTGTAATTCTTTATATCGTTGTAAAGTTGATTTGATTTGTTGTGCCGTAGAATAGTGCTTTTGTCCTACGATCGATGGCTGTAACATAGTTGATGTAGATCCTAAAGGATCTACTGCTGGATAAATGCCTTTAGCTGCTAAACTTCTTGATAATACAGTTGTTGCATCTAAATGTGCAAATGTTGTTGCTGGAGCTGGGTCAGTTAAGTCGTCTGCTGGAACATATACGGCTTGTATAGATGTAATTGATCCATCTGTTGTAGAAGTAATTCGTTCTTGTAGAGTTCCCATTTCTGTTGCTAATGTTGGTTGATAGCCAACAGCAGATGGCATACGCCCTAATAAAGCTGAAACTTCAGAACCAGCTTGTACAAACCGAAAAATATTGTCAATAAATAATAGTACGTCTTGTTTATTAATATCTCGAAAATATTCTGCCATAGTTAATGCAGTTAAGCCTACACGCATTCTTGCGCCTGGTGGTTCATTCATTTGTCCATATACTAATGCTACTTTTGATTCTTTTAAGTCATCTGCATTAATGACTTTTGATTCTTTCATTTCTTCATATAAGTCATTACCTTCTCTTGTTCTTTCTCCAACTCCTCCAAATACAGATACACCTCCATGTGCTTTTGCGATATTATTAATTAATTCCATTATAAGTACGGTTTTACCGACACCAGCTCCACCAAACAAGCCTATCTTGCCTCCTTTTCTATATGGCGCAAGTAGATCTACAACCTTAATACCTGTTTCAAAGATAGAAGGTTTTGTTTCTAATTGGGTGAATAAAGGAGCTGCTCTATGTATCGGTAATGAGTCTTCAGATTTAATTTTTCCTAGGTTATCTACAGGTTCACCCAATACATTAAAAATTCGGCCTAGTGTAGGTATACCAACAGGAACTGTAATAGGAGCTCCTGTATCAGTTACTTCTATACCTCTTTTAAGACCTTCAGTTGAGCTCATAGCTACAGCTCGAACTCTATTATCTCCTAGTAATTGTTGGACTTCGCATGTTATTGTGTTTTCTGGACCTTTAACTTTTAATGCATTGAATACTTTAGGTAATTGTCCATTAGGAAACTCTATATCTAATACAGGCCCTATAATTTGTGTGACGCATCCTTGATTATTGATACTTACCATTTGAATTGAAATATAATTTAATTATAGTAAATGGACATAATTTCTTTAATTGAATGATTGATTATATTATAGTGATAGTTACTATAATATAATTATAGATGGAAATCAGATTTTTTAACAAGAATTGCTAAATACAATAACCTAACATATAGTTAGCTGTTATTTAATCTACCTGTTGTTTTTAACCAATTTTGAGCTTCTATATAGTTATTAGGTGCTAAGTAAATAGCTTGCTTCCAATATTCTGCAGCCTTGTCAAACATAGATTTTGCAACATTGTCGTCTTGTTTATCAGCGGCTTTTAAACCTTGGTAATGATATATAATGGCGATATTATTAAATGCTTGTGGTAATCTAGTATTTAACTCTAAAGCTTGATGATAATATTCTAATGCTTTTATATGTTCACCATTGCTTGCATAAATTAGTCCAATATTATATATTATGTATGATCTATCATATGGATCTTCTTCTAATCTGAGTGCTTCATAATAATTTTCTAAAGCTTCTGCATATTCTCCCTCTGATTGAGCTGACATACCATCTCGGTAATAATAAAAGGCTTTTTTCTCTTCCTTTGTAGTAGGTAATATCTTTAAAATTATATCTGCTAGTACAGTAAAAGTTTTATCTATGAAATTATCATTTTTTTGTAAGCGAGGCATGATGTTCCTTATATTTTGTATCTAATAATTACATATTATTATAATAATTTATATATATCTTGTTAATTATGTTTATTATATAAGCTGTGAATTATGTTTTAGCAACAACTATTTATTTAATAATGTATTAATATTAAATAATAGGTTAATATAAGTTGATTATAATTATAAGGAGGAATGGATTGTTGCATTATAATTGTTTTGTTGATTTTAGTTTTTGTATGTCCATGAAAAATGAAAATGCTTTTTTATTGCAAAATCCCAAATTTATTAACAGTTTGAGATTCATAGATATTCAATCAGATCAAGAATTGAAGTCTTCATTGGGAATAAAAAATTCTGTTAAAAATTCAGATTTGAGTCTAACGTTTGATAAGAAATCAAAAAATATATTTAAGCAAGATCATAAAACTAAATTAAAGAAAAAAAAAACTGATAGTATTGATTTAGATCAAGATCAATATAATATTTTCAGGAAAAAAAATAAAAGTAAATTAATAGTTAATTCTCAAGGTGATTTACATAATGTAGGTGAAGGATCTATAAAATCTAATAAGCAAAAAAAGAAAGAAAAAGCAAAACAGCATTTGGATTTTAATTCAGTTATCAATCGTGATAATAAATCTGTAATTATAGATAGCCCATTAAGTATTGAACAACTATCTATCAAGCTTAGCATACCAGTAGCAGAAATTATTACAGGTCTATTTTTACAAGGTATATCTGTTACAGTTAATCAAGTAGTTGATATATCTACTGCCAATCAAGTGGCTCAAAAATATAATTTTACAGTTTGTAATCAAAATTCTAAGCTAGAATTAACCCAACTAGATAAATTGCAAGAAGTTAATTCTTCTACATCTATTAATAGAGCTCCCATAATTACAATTTTGGGTCATGTAGATCATGGTAAAACAACTCTATTGGATGCTATTCGAAATACAGATTGTGTGAGTAAGGAAATGGGCGGAATAACACAATCTATAAATGCTTATGAAGTAAAGTGGTCACATAAATCATTAGAGAAACAATTAATTTTTATTGATACACCGGGTCATGAAGCTTTTTCTAGTATGAGACTACGTTGTGCCCAAATCACTGATATAGTAATTTTAATTGTTGCTGCAGATGATGGTTTAAAACCTCAAACGATTGAAGCAATTGATTATATCTTATCTAAAAACTTACCTTGTGTTGTTGCTATTAATAAAGTTGATAAAGTAGATATTAATGTATCTAAAGTTACTGAACAATTAGCAAATCATAATATCTTAAGTACTGATTGGGGAGGCAAGATTCAGTGTATCGAACTTAGTGCATTAAAGAAAATTAATATAGATAAATTATTAGAAGCTATTTGTGCTTTAGCAGAATCTATTGATTTAAAAGCTGAACCTAAGCAAGTAGCTCAAGGTATTATTCTGGAAGCTTATTTAGATAAAACAAAAGGTACTGTAGTTAATACAGTTATTTTAAATGGCACCCTGAAAATAGGAGATATTATGGTATCTGGTAATTCTTATGGACGTGTAAAAAAAATTATTAATAGTTTGGGTGATGAATTATCAACAGCAGAACCTTCATCCATCTTGCAAGTTTTAGGTTTTTATTCTATTCCACAATCAGGAAGATACTTTAATATAGTAACAAGTGAAAAGAAAGCAAGGAAATTGATCGCAGATAATGATGCATCTAATATTGCAAAAAATACAAAAAATTTATTAAATTCACATCTTAAATTAAAAAGTTATAATACTAAATCAAATATTAAAAACTTAAATTTGATTATAAAAGCAGATACGCAAGGAACTATTGATGCTATAATTAATTCACTTATTCAAATTCCTCAAAATAAAATTAAGCTTAATATCCTAACTTCTAGTTTAGGAGTTGTTTCTAGTACAGATATTGATTTAGCTGCTAATACTCAAGCTTTAATTATGGCTTTTAATATAAATATTGCTACTAATATATTAAATACAGCAGAAAAATTAAATGTTCATATATGTAAATTTTTTGTCATTTATGATTTATTAGATTATGTTCACAATTATATGTTAGATCTAATTGATCCCGAATATGATAAACTTTTAATTGGTCAAGCTCAAATTCGAACTATATTTTCTGTTAATAAAGGAACGGTAGCAGGCTGTATAGTGAAATCTGGTAAAGTGAAAAAAAATGCTTTGATAAATGTTTATCGTGGTAATAAGTTGATACACGAAGGAGTTATTAGTTCATTGAAACGCATGAAAGATAATGTTGATGAAGTTGTTCTAGGTAATGAATGTGGTATTATGTCTACAGATTATAATTTATGGCAATCACAAGATATAATAGAAGTTTATGAGTTACATGAAAAAACTAAAATATTATAATCATAAAAAGTCATAAAAAATATTAAGATATTATATTATAAATATGTCTTAATATTTAGTGCCGTTTTTGTCAATCTTTATTTATAAAAGGAAGTAATGCTAAAATACGTGCTCTTTTTATTGATTTTGCTAATTTTTTTTGCTGTTTGACTGTTAAACCACTTGATCTTCTAGAAACAATTTTACTTTGATCTGTGATAAATTTACGGAGTAAATCTATATCTTTGTAATTAATTTGTTCATCTGGTTTAATATTAAAATTCTTCTGTTTATATAATATCATTTGATTTCTTTAAACTTTTTATGCTGATTACAAGCAGGACAAAATTTCATTAATTCTATCCTATTAGGTGTATTTTTTCTGTTTTTTGTACTAGTGTAACGAAAAATTCCCTTTTTTCTTTTATTGCTATTTATCGAAGTTCGGCAGGAACATTCTAGAGTTATTACTATACGTGCTCCTTTATTTTTGCTCATGATCGTTTCTGTTTTAATAATTGTAATGTAAGACTATTATGTCATAATTTTGTTACTTGTATCAAGTATAATGGATTATTTATATATACTTTTACATTCTTGTTTATTTATATTAACTAATGCTATAATCCAATTAGATTGATTAGTAAATCTCAATGAATTATATACTTTTAATTAATATTATAAGATTACATAATAATGTCCAAAAATATATCTGCTATTAAAAAAAATCAAGTATCTTTGCGTAATAAATGTAGAAACAGAAGTTCTAAATCTGCTATTAAAACTTTAATGAAAAAATATATTTTGAGCTTAAATAATGTATCAAATATAAATGAGAGTCATATGTTACATTTATCAGTTATCTATAAGAAAATAGATAAAGCTGTAAGCAAAGGAATTTTACATAAAAATAATGGTTCTCGTAAAAAATCTAGGCTTGCTAAAGCTATGGAAAATTCTATATCCTAAAATATATAATAATTTAAGTACCTGAATTCTTATTAATTTTCAATTACTGAATTTAATTTAATAAGATTTGTAGTTATTTTTTTCAGTAAATTCTTTATGTGGTTTTTATGTATTGAATATATTTAGATACTATCTTTAGTATTATATTTGTATTCATTTAAAATGATTGTATATTCAAATTTTTAGCCTTTATAAGAAGTAAATTTTAAAATTGTGAGGTTATTAATGTCACAAGAAATGATGTTTCAATATGTGTTTCCAGATTTGGCAGCTATTCAAAAAGACAGCTTTAAATGCTTTTTATTGGAGGGATTGTCTGAAGTATTAGATTCCTTTCCTCTTATAGTTGATCCAACAGGCAAATTAGAATTGCAATTTTTTGGTAAAGATTATAAATTAAAATTTCCAAGATATAGTGTAAGAAAAGCAAAAAGCAGAGATAGAACATATAGTGCTCAGATATATATACCTGCAAAATTAACAAGAAAAGATACAGAATTGATTAGAGAAAATGTGTCAAATTCCAAAAGTTTTTCATATTTACTGAATTCTCAAGATATAAACAAAAAATATAGAAAAAGACCTGTATTTATAGGTGATCTTCCATTGATGACTAATAGAGGTACTTTTGTGATTTCTGGTACAGAAAGAATAATTATCAATCAAATAGTTAGAAGTCCAGGAGTATATTATAAAAAAGAATTAGACAAAAATAATAAACAAATATATAGTTGTAGCTTAATCTCAAATCGTGGTTCTTGGCTGAAATTTGAAATAGATGCTAAAGCTCAGGTTTGGGCCAAAATTGATAAAAATCATAAAGTCAATGCGTATATTTTTTTACGTGCTATAGGTTTAACGAATGAAGATATTCAGATTAGATTAACAAAATATAATTATCTTATTAATTCTTCGTTAAGTTATTATAAAAAAGAATTTAGTAAAGATGTCAATAATTTTTCTATTGAGCAAGTAACTGAAGAGGAAGCTTTACTGAGTGTTTATAGTAAGTTGCGTCCTAATGAGCCAGCTACTTTAAATGTTGCTAAACAGATGTTGTATACTCGTTTTTTTGATCCTAAGAGATATGATTTAGGTGAGGTAGGTAGACATAAAATTAATCAAAAGTTGAATTTAAAAGTTCCTAGCAATTTCCGTGTTTTATCTCCAGAAGATATTTTAGTTTCGTTAGACTATTTATTAAATATAAAAGAACAAAATATTGGAACTTTTGATGATATAGATCATTTAGGTAATAGAAGAGTAAGATCAGTTGGAGAATTACTTCAAAATCAAGTACGTATAGGTCTAAATAGACTAGAAAGAATTATACGTGAGCGTATGATGATTTGTGATCTTGACTCTTTAAGTTTATCTAATTTAGTTAATCCTAAGCCTTTAATGGCATCAGTTAGAGAATTTTTTAGTTCTAGTCAGTTGTCGCAATTTATGGATCAAACAAATCCTCTATCGGAGTTAACTCATAAGAGGAGAATTAGTGCTCTAGGTCCTGGGGGTCTTAATAAAGATAGAGCAGGCTTTGCTGTTAGAGATTTACATCCTAGTCATTATGGACGCATATGTCCAATAGAGACACCAGAAGGGCCAAATGCTGGTCTAATAGGTTCTCTAAGTATATATGCTAAAGTGAATCGATATGGCTTTATAGAAACTCCATGCTATAAAGTTATGAATGGTCAAGTATTAAAAAGTGATAAGCTTTACTATATAACCGCTGACCAAGAAGATTATTTACGTATAGCTCCAGCAGATATTACTTTGGATAATCATAATTTTATAAAAGATAATGTAATTGCTGTAAGGTATAAGCAGGAGTTTATTACAGCTAATATTAATCAAGTCGATTATATTGCTGTTTCTCCAATTCAGTTTATATCTGCTGCTACTTCTTTAATTCCTTTTTTAGAGCATGATGATGCAAATAGAGCTTTAATGGGCTCGAATATGCAGAGGCAAGCAGTACCTTTACTTTTTCCAGAAAAGTCTATTGTCGGTACGGGTTTAGAAGCTAAGATAGCTAAGGATTCAGGTATGATTATAACTAGTCGTACTAATGGTATCGTTAGTTATGTATCTGGTACAAAAGTTGGTATACAAAATAAAGAAGGTTATACGATTCATTATAGATTGAAGAAATATTATCGCTCTAATCAAGATACTTGTATTAATCAAAGGCCTATAGTATGGCCAGGAGAAAATATTTGTGTAGGTCAAACTATTGCAGATGGTGCTTCAACAGATGGTGGTGAGATAGCTTTAGGCAGAAATATCATCGTTGCTTATATGCCTTGGGAGGGCTATAATTATGAAGATGCCTTTTTGATTAGTGAACGTCTTGTATATGATGATTTATATACTTCTATACATATTGAAAGATATGAATTAGAATGTCGACAAACAAAGTTAGGCTCAGAAGAAATTACACGAGATATACCTAATGTTAGTGAATCATCTATTAGTTTATTGGATAAAAATGGTGTAATTGCTATTGGATCTTGGGTAGATTCTGGTGATATATTAGTAGGTAAAGTTACACCTAAAGGAGAATCTGATCAGTTGCCAGAGGGGAAATTGTTACGAGCTATATTTGGTGAAAAAGCAAGGGATGTGCGCGATACCTCTTTAAGACTACCTAATGCTACTAAAGGTAGAGTTGTTAATATAAAAATTTTTAAGCGTCAAAAAGGAGACGAACTTCCACCAGGAACTAATGAAATAATAAGAGTCTATGTAGCTCAGAAAAGGAAAATTCAAGTAGGCGATAAGATGGCTGGTCGTCATGGTAATAAAGGTATTATTTCACGTATTTTGTCTGTTCAAGATATGCCTTTTTTACCAGATGGTACACCTGTAGATATTATTCTAAATCCTCTGGGTGTACCGTCAAGAATGAATGTGGGCCAGTTATTTGAGTGTTTACTTGGTTTGGCAGGTTCATATTCAGGTAAACGTTTCAAGATAATACCTTTTGATGAGATGTATGGATCAGAAGCTTCTCGTGCTTTAGTGAATAATAAGTTACAACAAGCTAGTTTAATTACTAATCAATCTTGGTTATTCAATTCTTTACATCCTGGTAAAGTTATGCTTATTGATGGTAGAACAGGAGAATTTTTTGATAACCCTGTAACAGTTGGTAAAGCGTATATTTTAAAGCTTGTTCATTTAGTTGATGATAAAATTCATGCACGTTCTACAGGCCCTTACTCTTTAGTGACACAACAGCCTTTAGGAGGGCGTGCTCAGCATGGAGGTCAAAGATTAGGAGAAATGGAGGTGTGGGCTTTAGAAGCATTTGGAGCAGCATATACTTTGCAGGAGTTATTAACAGTTAAATCAGATGATATGCAAGGAAGAAACGATGCTTTAAATTCCATAGTTAAAGGTAAGCCTATACCTAAACCAGGAACTCCCGAATCTTTTAAGGTTCTTATGAGAGAATTACAGTCTTTGGCACTTGATATTGCTGTACATAAAATAGAATCACTGGATGACGGAAATAAAACGAGTATAGAAGTTGATTTAATGTCTGATGAACAAGTAGAACAAATGAGCTCTATTTAAAGAATTAACCAAATCTATTGAAACTTTTTTATATCATAGTTTTTACAAAGTTAATAAAGTGTGGAGACTGAGTGCGAGTTTGAGAATATATTTATTAAATTACAATTTATTTTATTGACTTTCTATTCATGACTAAGTTTGATCATCATTTTGACTATGTAAAAATCAGTTTAGCTTCTCCTAATAAAATACGAAGTTGGGGTGAACGAGTTCTTCCGAATGGTCAAATTGTTGGGGAAGTAACTAAACCGGAAACAATTAATTATAGAACTTTGAAACCAGAAATGGATGGTCTGTTTTGTGAAAGAATTTTTGGCCCTGTAAAAGACTGGGAATGCCATTGTGGTAAATATAAAAGATTTCGTTATAAAGGTGTCGTATGTGAGCGTTGTGGTGTTGAAGTAACAGAATCAAAAGTTAGACGACATAGAATGGCATATATTGAGTTAGCTGCTCCCGTGACTCATGTTTGGTATTTAAAAGGAAGTACAAGCTATATTGCTTTAGCTTTAGATTTAACGGTTAAAGAATTGGAAAAGATTGTATATTTTCATTCTTATGTGGTTATTAATCCAGGTAATTATGATAAATTAAGTTATAAACAACTTTTAGAAGGTTATGAATGGAGAAATTTAGAAGAAAAATTGTCTTTACATTCGTCTAATCTTTTTGATATTGAAGTGGGTATAGGAGCAGAAGCAATTTATAAATTATTAGAAAATATAGATCTAAAAAGTACTGTAGAAATTTTAAGAGAAGAGTCATTGAAGCCACCTAAATTATTCAAAAATCCGTCAACCAAATTTAATAAAAAAATGAAGAGATTACGTTTACTAGAAAATTTTATTTCTACAGGAGCAAATCCTTCATGGATGGTTTTATCTGTCATTCCTGTGATACCACCGGATTTGAGGCCTATGGTTCAGTTAGATGGAGGTAGATTCGCAACAGCTGATTTAAATGAGTTTTATAGAAGGATTATTAATCGTAATAATCGTTTAGCACGTCTTAAAGCAATATTAGCTCCTGAAATAATTATTAGAAATGAAAAAAGGATGTTGCAAGAAGCAGTAGACTCTTTAATGGATAATGGGCGTCGTGGTCGAACGGTTATTGGAGCTAATAATCGCCCTTTAAAATCTTTATCCGATATAATTGAAGGGAAACAGGGCAGATTTAGACAAAATCTGCTAGGAAAACGAGTAGATTATTCTGGTAGATCAGTTATTGTTGTTGGTCCTCATTTGAAATTGCATCAATGTGGTTTACCGAAAGAAATGGCGTTAGAATTATTTCAGCCTTTTGTAATTCATAGACTTATTCTACAAGGGTTAGTTAATAATATTAAAGCAGCTAAAAAGATTATTCAGAAAAATGAACCTATTGTATGGACTGTATTGGAAGAAGTAATATATGGCCATCCTGTTTTATTGAATAGAGCTCCAACTTTACATAGATTGGGAATACAAGCATTTGAACCTATTTTAGTAGAAGGCAGAGCAATTAAGCTACATCCATTAGTTTGTCCTGCATTTAATGCTGATTTTGATGGTGATCAAATGGCTGTACATGTACCTCTATCTTTAGAGGCACAATCAGAAGCACGTTTATTGATGTTGGCACCACATAATTTTTTATCTCCAGCAACAGGTCAGCCTATTTTAATGCCAAGTCAAGATATGGTTTTAGGTTGTTATTATTTGACAACCTATAATCCGACTTCTATTAATAATTCCAATCAATATTTTGCTAATTTAGATGATGTGTTAAGGGCATATCAGCATGATCATATAAGTTTACATGCTTTGATTTGGGTTCGTTTTAATGGTCCAATAGATAGTGCATCTAAACAGACTTTAATTTCATCAAAGCTAAATTATAATGGTACTGTAACTAAAATATTTGTTGATAGAATCATGAAGTATAATGTTGATGGTAAACTTCTTGTTCAATATATTCGCACAACAGCTGGACGTATTTTGTTTAATAAAGCTATTAGAGAGTCATTAATTTAAGTATCGCTTAATTGTTTATTGTTTTTATTTTATTATATGACATACAAAAAATTCACAGAACCATTATTCCTAAATAAAGTTGTAGATAAATCACAACTAAGACAATTAATTATATGGGCTTTTAGAAACTATGGTATAGCTCGTGCATCTAATATGGCAGATACTTTGAAAGATTTAGGGTTTTTATATGCAACGAAAGCTGGAATATCTTTAAGTTTAGAAGACTTACGTATTCCTCCTGTTAAAAATAATTTGCTTGATATTACTATGACAGTCATAGATGAAACAGATAATAAATATAAGAGAGGAGAAATAACAGCTGTTGAGCGTTTTCAAAAAGTTATTGACACATGGAATAGTGCGAGTGATACCTTAAAAAAACAAGTAATTAAGTATTTTACAGATAAAGATCCTTTAAATTCTATATATATGATGGCTTTTTCTGGAGCAAGAGCTAATATTTCACAGGTAAGACAATTAGTGGGCATGAGAGGTTTAATGGCAGACCCACAAGGGCAAATTATTGATTTACCTATATCAAGTAATTTTAGAGAAGGTTTAACCGTAACAGACTATTTTATTTCTTCTTACGGGGCTAGGAAAGGTCTAGTTGACACGGCTTTACGTACAGCGGATTCTGGTTATTTGACTCGTCGTTTAGTGGATGTTGCACAAGATGTAATAATAAGAGATGCGGATTGTAATACTTCTAAGGGTATTGTATTAGAAGCTATGATAGATAACAGAAAAACTTTAATTTCTTTGAATCAGGCTTTGATAGGTCGTGTATTAGCAGAGAATCTTTTTGATTCATCTAATGGTAAATTAATCGCAAGAGTAAATGGAGAAATATCACCTGAACTGGCTGATGAGATTGTTCGTTTAGGTATATCTAGTGTATTAGTTAGATCTCCTATTACATGCGATGCTGTAAAATCAGTATGCCAGTTATGTTATGGATGGAATTTAGCTCATGGAAGGATTGTAGATTTAGGAGAAGCTGTTGGTATTATTGCAGCTCAGTCTATTGGTGAACCTGGTACTCAGTTGACTATGAGGACGTTTCATACTGGTGGAGTTTTTACAGGCGAATTAGCACAGACTGTAATTAGTTCTTGTGAATGTCAAATTGAGTATCCAAGTAATATTATTTTAAGTGATACACGTACTCGTCATGGTAATCATGCTTTTTTAGTTGAAAAAGATATAAAACTGAAGCTAATAAATGTCCATAAAAAGCAAACAAGTTTACCTTTGATTAAAGGTTCATTGTTATTTGTACAAAATTTAGATTTTGTAAAATGCGGGCAAGTTATAGCAGAGTATCCGATAACTAATAGGATTATAACGGAAAAAGCGCAAAAAGCTGTATTAGCTGATTTTTCTGGAAATGTTTATTTAACAGATTTATCTTTAAATGAAGTTCAAAATGAACAAAAGACTTTTAAAAGTGTTGTAAAAGGAGGAGTCATATGGATTCTTTCTGGACATGTCTTTACTGTACCATATGATGCACAATTGATGATTGCTGAAAATGATTTTATATATGAAAACAATCTAATTGGAAAAACTGAATTTATAGCTCGTCATAATGGAAAAATTCGTATCTTGAAAAAGGTGCATGATTCTATAAACGATATACTTATTATTACATCTTCTAAAACATATACTAACGTAGATGTTATAACAAAATTTTATAATGGATATAAAAATCATTTTTTAGTTACTGAGGAACAAGATCAATTTGTTTTAAAAACTTTGCCTAATCAATTTATTGTTAATAATCAATTAATTGCTGAACTAATTACTAATCTTTATCGTACAAATACTGGAGGAATTATTAAGTATTTAGACTTATCTATATCAGATAAAAAAATAGATACCCAGAACAAAAAAGATTATTATGATATTGTGGATGGTGGCTATGTACTATGGATAGCGGAAGAAACACATGAAATAAATAAAGATATATCTTTACTTTTAGTTAAGCATGGTCAGTTTGTAGATGAAGGGAAAGAAATTATTAAAAATATTTTTGCTAAAAGCAGTGGAATTATTGATATTATACAAAAAGATGGTATTGTTAGAGAAATTGTAATTAAGCCAGGCATATTGTACCCATATGCGCAGCACTGCAATAATAAGTCTAGAGGTTTCTTAAGACCAGGTGAAATGATTACTAATAATCTCACAACAGATAAGTTAGTATATTGGGAACATTTCTGTATTAAAAGTGAACGATTTAATTTGATTAGGCCGGTAATAGTATATTCTATTCCTAATAAAACGATGCAATTTACCTATTCTTCAGATTCTTTTAATAGTAATATATGTAATTTAAAATTAGTAAAACGTATTTATTTTCGAGATGGGGAAAGAATAAAGTCTGTGTCAGGTATAAATATTATTAAAACTTATTTAATAGCTGATTTACATAAAGAATGTTCAAATTTAAAATGTACTTTACAGCTTAATCCCGATCCTATAAACAATTCTATATCTAGGATGAAAATTGTGACAATAGATAAATTATCTTTAAAAGATAATAATGATATAACTGGTATTAAAGATTTGTATACAAAAACACGCTTGTTAGTTAAAAATAATCAATATGTTGAAAGTGGTACTATATTAGCCCAAACTGAAATATTTTCTTGTCATCAAGGGCAAGTAATTTCTATTCAAAAAAATAGATCTTACAATCCAAGAATTTTGTTAGTTACTTCATTAGATATACAAATTTTTTCTGTTAGCAATAATCAAAATATTAAAGTAAGTGTAAACGATTGGGTTTATGCAGGCGATGAAATTGCTACTAATATTGTTTCATATAGTTCTGGGAGAGTTATCTCTATCAGAGATAATCAAATAACTATCCGCTTAGGACAACCATATTTGATATCTAAGGGCTCTTTTGTACATGTTAATAATCAAGCTTTAATTCAAAGAGGAGAAAATATTGCTACTTTAATTTTTGAAAGAGCTAAAACAGGAGATATTGTACAAGGGTTGCCAAGAATAGAAGAAGTTCTGGAAGCACGCAAAAAAGCTGATGCAGTGTTTAATCCGCACATTGTTTTAGAGTCTAAATTTCGTGAATATTTAAACCAAGGTTTGAGTTTATATGATGCAACAAGACTAAGTTTATTAATGTTACAGCTATATTTAGTTAAAGAATTACAATTAGTTTATCAGTCTCAAGGAGTAGAAATTTCTGATAAGCACATTGAAGTGATTGTGAGGCAAATGACATCTAAGGTGAAAATCGAGAATGGAGGTGATACTGATTGTTTGCCGGGTGAAATTATAGAGCTACAAAAAATAGAGTTAGTGAATCAGTCTTTACGTTTAGTAGGTAGAGAAGAAGCATTATATTATCCAATTTTATTAGGTATTACCAAAGCATCACTTAATACAGAGAGTTTTATATCTGCAGCAAGTTTTCAAGAAACAACAAAAGTATTAACAGATGCAGCAATCTCAGGTAAATTAGACTGGTTAAGAGGTTTAAAAGAAAACGTGATTATAGGACGTTTAATACCTGCTGGTACAGGTTTTAATAGTTATAATAATAGTCCACAGTTTAATTATAAAAATCCAAAAAACCTTCATCAGAACAACTTATTATCATTATCTAAGCACTCCAAAGAATTGAATTTTGAAGATATTATTGTTGACGACAGAAATGCTCATATGTACTTTATAAATAACAATTTATAATTATTTACTTATTTCAAATATTGCTGATAATATAGTTTTGATTTAGATCATTGTGTTATTATGGTTTACATATTAACATAAAGTCTGTTTTATTGTTTTCTTTAATTTCATCTATATAATTATTTAACAAGTTATGTCAATTATTTCATTGAGTGAGTTATTAGAAGCTGGTGCTCATTTTGGACATCAGTCTAGAAGATGGAATCCTAAAATGTTTCCATATATTTATACCGAAAGAAATGGTATACATATTATAGATTTAGTGCAAACAGCTCAGTTATTAACAGAAGCATGTAAATTTATTCGTGATGCTTCTCGAGATGGTAAAAAATTTTTATTTTTAGGGACTAAAAGACAAGCTGCAGGAGTAATTGCAGAACAAGCTATACGTTCTAATTCTTACTATATTAATCAAAGATGGTTAGGTGGTATGTTAACTAATTGGATGACAATTAAATCAAGAGTTGAGCGTTTACAAAAATTAGAAATAGAAGACGACTCTGGTATAATTGATATACTACCCAAGAAAGAAGCTTCGATTCATCGTAAGGAATTAGAGAAGTTAAGAAAAAATTTAAATGGCATTAAAAATATGACTAAATTACCTGACTTCGTGATAGTGGTAGATCAGAAACGTGAAACAACTGCAATTCAGGAATGTCTTAAATTAGGGATACCTACTATTTGTATGTTAGATACGAATTGCAATCCAGAGATTGTAGATATTCCAATACCCGCTAATGATGATGCTATTAGATCTATTAAATTAATTATAGGTAAAATAGCTGATTCTATAATTGAAGGTGCTAATTATAATTCAGAAAATTAGACTGCGAGCTGAAATTTACATTATGATTATATATAATAATTGAATAAGGATAAATATGCAATGAGCATACAGATTTCTCCGCTCTCTGTTAAAGAATTACGTACAAAAACAGGTGCTGGTATGATGGACTGTAAACAAGCTCTGCAAGCAGCTAACGGAGATATAGAAATAGCTGTAGAGAATTTACGCAAAAAAGGATTAGCATCAGCTGATAAGAAATTAACAAGATTGGCCACAGAGGGTATAATAGATAGTTATATTCATATAGGTTCAAGAATAGGTGTATTGATTGAATTAAATTGTGAAACAGATTTTGTTGCCAGGCGTATTGAATTTCAGAAGTTAGCTAAAAATTTAGCTATGCAAGTTGCTGCTTGTCAAAGTGTATTTTATGTATCGATTAATGATATACCCCAAGAGATTATTGATCGTGAAATTAGGATTGAGTCAGGAAAAGAAGATATTATAAATAAACCTCCTGAAATTAAAGAGCAAATCATTAAAGCAAGAATAGATAAAAGGTTAAAAGAGCTGTGTTTAATGCACCAATGTTTTATAAAAGATCAAAAAGTTTTAATTGAAGATCTAGTGAAAGAGCATATAGCTTTACTTGGAGAAAATATAAAAGTAAGACGTTTTCAAAGATTTATATTAGGTGAAAAGATAGACTTGAACTAAATTATTAATATATTAACATTAAAACATCTTTAAAATTTAAAAATAAAGTTAAATAATTACTATATCAATATATAATTAATTATAACAGCGTTTTTATTTTAAAAGATATTTAAAATAAAAACCTCATATATTCAAATTATGTATACTACTTATTAAAATTATAATTTTTATGGATTATACAAAATTAGCAGAAATTTCTTCATTTGCTACATTATCTGCAGTTGAAGTAGGTAAACATTTATATTGGACAATAGGTAGTTATAAAGTACATGGGCAAGTTTTTATAGTTTCGTGGTTAGTAATAGCGGTATTAATAACAGTTGCTTTTATAGGAACTAGAAAGCTTAACAAAATGCCTGGAAAATGGCAAAATTTTATGGAATTCATACTTGAATTTTTGCAAGATATAGCAAAGAATCAAATAGGAGAGCATGAATATCGTTCATGGGTTCCATATATTGCAACCATTTTTTTGTTTATTTTAGGCAGTAATTGGGCTGGTGCTTTAATTCCTTGGAAATTAATTCATCTACCAGAAGGTGAATTAGCAGCACCAACTAATGATATCAATACAACTGTCGCTCTTTCTTTATTAACTTCAATAGCATACTTTTATGCTGGTTTAACTAAAAATGGTTTAGGTTACTTTATGCGCTATATTGAACCAACACCTGTATTGTTACCAATTAATATTTTGGAAGATTTTACTAAACCTTTGTCCCTTAGTTTTCGATTGTTTGGTAATATTTTAGCTGATGAGCTTGTAGTATCAGTATTTACGTTACTGGTTCCAATTTTAGTACCATTACCTGTTATGATTTTAGGATTATTTGCTAGTTCTATTCAAGCATTAATTTTTTCTACTTTATCTGCTGCTTATATAGGTGAAGCCATGGAAGGACATGGTGATCATTAGATTTAATATATTAATTTAATATATTGAACAGTAACTGTAATATAGATTATTCGAAATCTGTTAATTTTCTATATATTCTCATTATATAATACTATTTATGGATTCTATCATTTCTGCTGCTTCGGTTATAGCTGCTGGTCTTGCTGTAGGTCTTGCTGCTATTGGTCCTGGAATTGGTCAAGGTAGTGCTGCAGCTAATGCTGTAGAAGGTATTGCTAGACAACCAGAAGTTGAAGGGAAAATTCGAGGTACACTTCTATTAAGCTTAGCTTTTATGGAGTCTTTAACGATATATGGTTTAGTAGTTGCATTATCACTTTTATTTGCAAATCCTTATACGGGCTAAATTAGTTATTGACGCTTAGTTTTTATATTTCTATTATTAATTTTAGAATAAGAAGCTAAGCGTTTTATCAAGTTGTAGTTATAAAATTTGTGTTTAAAATATAAATCTAAAATCAATATAAATAGGTAAATGATGGATTTTTCCTTTCTATTATTTCAAGTATTAAGTGCAGATACAGAAGGAGGGTTGTTTGATTTTAATGCAACTTTACCTTTAATGGCATTACAATTTTTTGCTTTAACTGTTGCATTAAATTTTATTTTTTATAAGCCAGTTATTAATGTACTCGATGAACGTGATGAGTATATTCGCAATAGTTTAACTACAGCTTCTGCTTCTTTGGTAAGAGCTGATGAGTTGACAAAGCAATATGAGCATCAACTAGCAGAGTCTAGAAAGAAAGCTCAAGATATTATTAAAGTTGCTCAGGAACAGGCACAAGAAATAGTATCTGTAAAAATAAAAGAAGCTCAGCTTGATGCAGAAAAATTAATTTCTGAAGCTTATGATCAATTAAGTGTTCAAAAAGAGAGTGCCTTAAAAACTTTGGAAACACAGGTTGATACTTTAAGTGACATGATTAAAATGAAGTTATTAAATGACTAGTAAATATAATGACTATAAAATTTTGTTGCTATATTAAATAATTTGTAATATTAGGATATATAGATAAAATGGAAAGTTTGATGCAACTTTTTAATATAATTGCAAATTTTGAGGCAGATGTTCGCTCGGGTATTAGTTTTAATACAAATTTTTTAGAAGCTAATGTAATTAATATTCTATTACTACTATCTGGTCTCATATATGTATTAAAAGAGTTTTTAGGTTCTATTCTTGTTACTAGGCAAGAAAAAGTTTTACTAGCTATACAAGAATCAGAAGAGCGTTTACAGCAAGCTAATTTAAGATTGATTGAGTCTGAGAAGCAATTAGCTCAAACACAGTTAGTCATTGCTCAAATTATAAAAGAGGCTGAATTAACAGCTCAAAAGGTTAGGCAATCTATATTAGATCAAGGAAAATTGGATATTGATAAGTTAATATATGCTAGTAAAGTAAGTATTGCAACAGCTGAGATTCAAATTAAACAACAAATTCAGCTGCAAATTACTTCTTTAGCTATAAAAAGGGTTACTATGCAGTTACAAAATCATATTAATCCTGCTCTTCAAGCTAAAATTATCGATAATAATATTGCTCAATTGGGGGGCATCTATGAGTAGTCAAGGATTTATGTCTAAGGTTGCTATGCCTTATGCAGAAGCTCTTATAGAATCAGCAAATGATGCTTCTGTATTAGATCAGGTCAATCAGGATTTATCTACTATATCTGATATATTAAAAGAATCAAAAGAATTGAAAATATTTTTTGATAATCCTTTGATTGCAATAGAAGTCAAAAAGAATGTTGTAAATGAACTATTTGCCAATCAAGTCCATATTCTTGTTATTAGATTTTTGCTTGTTCTTATAGATAGGCGTAGAATTACATTATTAGATAATATTATTAATAAGTATTTAGAATTAGTATATCAATTGCAATCGATAGTAGTAGCAGAAATACTAACACCTATTATTTTAACGGATGCACAGCAAAGTGCATTAATAAATAAAATAAGAGATGTAACTAATAGCAAAATAGTAAAACTTGTAATTACAATAAAGCCAACATTAATAGCTGGTTTTATTATAAAAATAGGATCTAAGACAATTGACACAAGTTTACATGGAAGATTAAAGGATATAAGTGCTTATCTGAATTCAACTTCAAATGTAAGTATTTAAAATAAGATTTATAATAAATAATAATTGATAATTTTAATATGTTAAATATCAGACCAGATGAAATAAGTAATGTCATACGTCAACAAATTGATAAGTATGAGCAAGAGGTTCAAGTAGCTAATATAGGCACTGTATTACAGGTTGGAGATGGTATTGCAAGAGTATATGGCCTAGATGAAGTCATGGCTGGAGAGTTACTTGAGTTTGAAGATCAAACTATTGGTATTGCTCTTAATTTAGAGAGTGACAATGTTGGGGTAGTTTTAATGGGCGATGGTAGAAATATCTTAGAAGGTAGTTCTGTAAGAGCTACTGGTAAAATTGCTCAAATACCAGTTGGTGATTCTTTCTTAGGTAGAGTTGTAGATCCATTAGCACGCCCAATTGATGCAAAAGGTTTACCAAATTCTTCAGAAACAAGATTAATTGAATCTTATGCTCCAGGTATTATTGGTAGACAATCAGTTTGTGAACCTTTGCAGACAGGTATTACAGCAATTGATTCGATGATTCCTATAGGGAGAGGGCAAAGAGAGTTAATTATTGGCGATAGACAAACAGGCAAAACAGCAGTAGCATTGGATACGATTATTAATCAAAAAGGTCAAGATGTTATTTGTATTTATGTTGCTATTGGTCAAAGAGCTTCATCAGTTGCTCAAGTTGTATCTAGTTTGCAAGACAAGGGTGCTTTAGAGTATACAATAATTGTAGCATCTAATGCCGATGATCCAGCTACATTGCAATATATTGCTCCTTATACAGGTGCTGCATTGGCGGAATATTTCATGTATAAAGGTAAAGCGACTTTAGTAGTATATGATGATTTAACTAAACAAGCACAAGCATATCGTCAAATGTCTTTATTATTACGTAGACCTCCTGGTCGAGAGGCTTATCCTGGAGATGTCTTTTATTTACATTCTCGATTATTGGAAAGGGCTGCTAAGCTCAATAGTGAATTAGGTGGAGGCAGTATGACTGCTTTACCTATTATTGAAACACAAGCTGGCGATGTATCTGCTTATATTCCAACAAATGTTATTTCTATTACAGATGGCCAAATTTTTCTATCTGGAGATTTATTCAACTCAGGGATTCGACCAGCTATTAATGTTGGAATTTCTGTTTCTCGTGTAGGTTCAGCAGCTCAAATTAAAGCTATGAAACAAGTTGCGGGTAAATTAAAGTTAGAATTAGCTCAATTTGCTGAATTAGAAGCTTTTTCGCAATTTGCTTCAGATTTAGATAAAGCAACACAAAATCAATTGTCTCGTGGACAGCGTTTAAGAGAAATTTTAAAGCAAGCACAAAATTCTCCTATTCCTGTCGAGGAGCAAACAGCTATTATATATACTGGTATTAATGGCTATTTAGATGATGTCGAGTTATCGCAGATTAAAGATTTTGTTCAAGCTTTGAGAGAAGACTTACGCAACTCAAAACCTGAATTTGGAGAGAGTATACGTACCACAAAAAAATTAAGTGAAGAATCAGAAGAATTATTGAAACAATCAATTGAAGATGTGAAACAAGCTTTTTCAGTGTAGTTGTAATTAGAACGACTAAAAAAAATAATTAGGATATTTGATAATTATATCGAAATATCCTAATTTAATTTTGAGTTATATTTGGCATGTGCGATCGATAAATAATATAAATCCTATATTTTTACATTTGCATTTTATTTATTATTTATATTGTTGATATATTCATAACCATATTGTTCTAATTTATGAGCTATATCTGAATCTCCTGTGTATACTATTTTTCCCTTATCCATAATATGAATGTAATCGGGAATAATATAATCTAATAATCTTTGATAATGTGTAATTACCAGAATTGCATTAAATTTGTTTTTGAATTCATTAATTTGTTTTGCAATAGCTTTAAGTGCATCTATATCAAGTCCTGAATCAATTTCGTCTAATATAGCCAGCTTGCTGTTTAGCAAATTCATTTGTAAAATTTCATTTTTTTTCTTCTCTCCACCTGAAAATCCTTCATTAACATTTCTTGTTAAAAAGTTTGACTGCATCTGTACAGTTTGACTTTTTGAACTGATTAATTCAAAAAAAGATAAAGGATCTAATTCTTCACTTTGATTGGCTTTTCTATTAGAGTTATATGCTAATCTTAAAAAATCAATATTATTTACACCCGGGATTTCTACTGGATATTGAAATGCAAGAAAAATTCCTTTATGCGATCTTCTGGTTGTTTCTTCATGAGTTATATCTTGTTTATTTAATAAAATTTTACCTTCTACAATATCATATTTAGGATGTCCAGCTATAACTTTTGCTAATGTACTTTTACCTGATCCATTTTTTCCCATTATTGCATGTATTTCTCCTCTATTTATGGATAGATTAATACCTTTTAAAAGCTTATTGTTATTGTTAATAGTAACTTGTAAATTTTCAATTTTTAATATATTTTGATTTTTCATTTTCCGTATTTGATTTTTATCCAATAGTTCCTTCTAACTTAAGGTTTAACAGCTTGTCTGCTTCCATTGCAAATTCCATAGGTAGTTCTTGTAATACTTCCTTGCAAAAGCCGCTAATCATTAAACTAATTGCTTCTTCAAGTTCAATCCCTCTTTGTAAAAAGTAAAATATTTGTTCTTCTCCAATTCTTGAAGTTGAAGCCTCATGCTCTATTTTTGCTGAAGGATTTCTAACTTGAATATACGGAAATGTATTAGCTTGAGATGATTTTCCTAGCAATAGAGAATCACATTGAGAGTAATTACGTGCATAATTAGCTTTAGGACCGATTTTAACTAATCCTCTATAGCTGTTAATTGAATTGCCCGCAGAGATACCTTTAGATATAATTTTACTTTTTGTATTAACTCCAATATGGATCATTTTACTTCCTGTATCTGCTTGCTGATAATTGTTAGTTAAAGCTATTGAAGAGAATTCTCCAATAGTACTATTCCCTGTTAAAATACAGCTAGGATATTTCCAGGTAATAGCAGAGCCTGTTTCTATCTGTGTCCATGAAATCTTAGAATTATCTCCTGAACATAATCCTCGTTTAGTTACAAAATTATAAATTCCTCCTTCTCCTTTTGAGTTCCCTGAATACCAATTTTGTACAGTTGAATATTTTATTGTAGCATTTTCGAGAGCTATTAATTCTACAACAGCTGCATGTAATTGATTATTACTAAATTGTGGTGCTGTACATCCTTCAAGATAACTCACGTAACTATTTTTATCAGCGATAATAAGTGTTCTTTCGAATTGTCCCGCTTCTTTGTTATTAATTCTAAAATATGTAGAAAGTTCTAATGGGCAATGTGTATTTGGAGGAATATAGCAAAAAGAACCATCACTAAATACAGCAGAATTTAGTGCAGCAAAGTAATTGTCACCAATCGGAACGATAGATCCTAAGTATTTTTTAACTAAATTTGGATATTTATAAATAGCTTCAGTAATAGAACAAAAAATAACACCAACTTCCGCAAGCTCTTTTTGGAAAGTTGTAGCTATAGATGTACTATCAAATACAGCATCAATAGCAACATTAGTTAATCGTTTTTGCTCATTTAGGGGAATTCCTAGTTTGTTGAATGTATCTAATATTTCTGGATCAACTTCATCTAAATTTTGGAGATTTTTTTTATATTTAGGTGTAGAATAGTAAGTCATTCTATCATATTCTATCTTTTTATATTTCAGTTTTCCCCATTCAGGTTCATTCATTTTTTTCCATCTTTTATAAGCATTGAGACGAAAATTTTTTAAATACATGGGCTCATTTTTTTTTACTGATATCGTTTTAATAACATCCTCATTTAGACCAGGTGGTAAACTATCGGATTCAATATTTGTATAAAATCCATATTTATATGGTTGATTTATGAAATTATTTATGGTCATATTATTATCTAAGTTTTTTATTTATCCTAAAATATTTATAGTTGATATGAATTTCAATTTGTATTATATATATTTACATAGCTATCAAGTCGATTTTTTGTGTATTATTCGTAAATATTAGTAATGTATAGCAAATTCTTGTTTAATTCTCTAGCATATAATACGGTAGATATTCTATAAATATCATTATGTAAATCTTGAATAAATTTTAATATCAAATAAATAGAGTATTTAGACTTGAAGAATATAGCAATTTTTTTGATTCTTATACTAAGTAGTATATGTTTTATTTTTATGATAATACTTTCTAGCACTTGTGAAGCAAAAATAGAAATAAAAATAATTTTGTTTATTGTATTATTTTCATTCTGTTGAAATAACTTAAGAAAAGAAAATATTATATCTTCATATGTTGTTGTCATAAATATTATATTAACAGTAAAAAAATAATGCATAAGTAGTAGTACTGTCCTGATATATACTGTATATTGATTATATGTATATATCAATATGTGATGAATATGTGATAGTTTTGTGATACCAATATTAAATTGGAATTTAGTTAATAAGAATATTATACAGCCTAATATAGATAATATATAAAGTATATAAAATAGAATTTTGGTATAATTGTTATTTATTTTTTTAAAGTGTAAAAAAAACATAAAATATAAACATAAACTAATAGCAATGTATTTAGAATGAATGTATGATATAAAACATAAGTATATGAATAAAGGATAAGTTTTATGATGTGGCTTTAAAGTATGTAACCAAGTTTTAGGAGAGTAAATATAGCGATTGAGTAAAAAATTTTCTATTAGGTTCATACAAGTTTATATTAGTGGATATAAATGATTTTTGATTTTATAATATCTGGATATATAATATTAAGGTAGATGGCGAAATTGGTATACGCATCATATTCAAAATGTGACAACTTATAGTTATGAGGGTTCAAATCCCTTTCTACCTATACTCTGGATAAGATTAAAAATAATATAATTATATGAGTTTATTAGTTTTAGGTGCAACCGGTACTTTAGGAAGGCAAATTGTTAGACGAGCTCTAGATGAAGGTTTTCAAGTGAAATGTTTTGTCAGAAATTTTCGCAAAGCTACATTTTTAAAAGAGTGGGGAGCAGAGTTAGTTTATGGAGATTTGAAATTGCCAGAAACAATACCTCCAACATTATTAGGTATTACAGCAATTATAGATGCTTCTACCGCTAGAAGTTCTGATGTATATAATACAGCTAATATAGATCTGTATGGTAAATATGTTTTGATAGAAGCAGCTAAAAAAGCACATATTAAGAGGTATGTTTTCTTTTCTATTCTTAATGCATATAAATATTCTGAAATACCTTTGATTCAGATGAAGGTAATTATACAAGATTACTTGATAAAGTCCGGTATAGATTATACAATCTTTAATTTAGCAGGCTTTTTTCAAGGCTTAATTGCTCAATATGCTTTACCAATTCTAGATAATCGGACAGTTTGGATTACAGATGATGTTAAATCAATTGCATATATGGATACTCAAGATATTGCGAAGCTAACTATTAGAAGTTTATCTTCGGTAAAAACTAAAAATAAAATTTTACCAATGGTCGGTTCTCAATCCTGGAGCTCAATAGAAATTATTGAATTATGTGAAAAGCTGTCTGGCCAAAGATCTAAAATTTCCCGTATTCCTGTCTTTATTTTGGACTTACTTTGTCGCTTAACATATTTTTTTCAATGGAGTTGGAATATAGCTGACAGACTAGCTTTTACTGCAGTTTTAACAAATAGTGACAGTTTTAATACATCTATGAACGAAGTTTATGGTCTTTTACAAATTAGCGAGAAAGATACAGAAAAATTAGAAGACTATTTTAAAGAATATTTTGCGAAGGTTATGAAAAAACTGAAAAATATAAATTATACTTCAGTTAGTCAATCAAATCAAGGGATTAATAAAAGTAATTTTTAATTTTATTATAGTAAAAATTATATTATGAATATTTGTATTTTTACGGCGTATTTATTAAGTCAACCTAAATTGACGAAAGTAAACAATCAAAATTTTTGTTATATATTAATATCTTTAAACAGTGTTTTAGGTAAGATTTCAAATATTAAAATTAAAGCATTTGCCAAAGGGAAAGTAGCTAAGAAGATTTTTGATTTATATAAACAAAAAAATAATGTGGTTATTGAAAGCTCTATTTATCTTAAAAAGACAAGAGCTTTAGATAAAAATAATAAAAAATTGAAGAAGATTTTTATTAAAATTCATAAAATTCATAATTTATATATTTAAATATATTGTAAACTTATTGAGTTTTTTTAGTATTTTGTTTATTTAATCTAATTTTCATATACAATGTTATTGACTTGTTTTAAATTTTTATAATTATTATATAGGATACTAACTATGTTTACTTTAAAAATATTTGTTTATACAACTGTTATTTTTTTTGTATCTCTTTTCTTTTTTGGTTTTTTATCAAATGATCCTTCTAGAAATCCTAACAGAAAAGATTTGGAGTAATCTATTGGATTTGATTTTGATCTTCACAATAATTAATTAGATATTTTAATTTCAGTAATAAAAGATACAGCTAAATACTTCTGATTTTCTTTTAATACCGAAATAGTTATTTTAAATTTAGGGTTAATTAAATAAATATACTCATAATACAATATGCTTTCTTTCACAGATTCAATTTTTATGCAATTATATGTATAAATTTTAAATCTGTAATACATAATTTGGTCATTTGTAATTTTATGTAATTCACCAAATTCAGATTGTTGTTGTTTAAAAAATAAATAGTATATTTTCTGATTATTTTTTTTATTATATAATTTATAATGGTATAAGATATCATCTTCCTGTTCGGATATATTTATATTGTGTATTTGCTCAAATGTTATGTTTCTTTGATCATAAATTACTTTCTGGTTGTGAATAAAATAATTTGTTTGTTGGCATATCCATTTCCCTTCTAATTTATCGAAAATATTTTCGTATGTCATTTTATTATAAAACGTAATTTAACTAAAGTTTGTACCTATGTATATAATGCTTTCATATCTACCATCTATAAAACATTCAATAGACACAATAGGTTTCTTTCGAAATGGAGTATATAAGTTTACTCCAACACCTATTCTATTATAATTTTCAGATATGAATTTTGATAGATATATATCAGGTAAATATAAAATTTGATATGATATACTTTTTGTATGATTCATCAATAAATATATTCCCATATATTTTATTGGATATATTTTATATTTTATATTAAATAAATAATTTGCTTTATTAATTAATTTAGAATTATATGTATTTTTTTTATTAGTATATTCATCTTTGTTATGAGATATTTCTATTGCCATTAAATCCTTATTAATATCAAATATGTTTATTCTTACCTCCAGTTGTATAGTATTCTTGTGTAAACAAGGTAAAATTAATGGTAGGTTCAGTATTTTATTGTAGTTAAATGTTATATATGGATATAAATTAATTCTGTGATTCATCCATTTATTTGTTTTAATATTGTCGTAAAATAGTAAATGTAAGTATATAGAAGAATACTGAATATAATTAGAGTATTTGAATGCAGTATACTTTAAAAGTAATAATAAATATAATTTCTTTGAGTTGTTCAGTTTGTATATATTATATAAAGAATAATTAGTATTCCTTGTTATATTTTTGTAAGAATAATTATAAACCGATATCAAATGTTTTTCTTCATACTGCAAAGCTAACTTTTGAATTATATTTAGTTGATTTTGTAAGCTATATTGTAATTTTACCTTTAAATTTTCTGTTGTTATTCTGAGATTTGATATTTCTTCAATAAAAAAATCAGAATTAAGGATTTGTATATAATTATATGTAAATTGATAGTAATAAATCATGTAATAAATATATGAAAAATATATATTTATGTAATCATTCATTCTTTGTAAGAACGATAATTTTATATTAATTATATTTAAAGTTGTTGAAGTATTGAGTTTAACTTGTAAATTTTTTATAAAACCCCATTGATGTTTTAACTCTAATATATAAGATTTGTTATATTTGAATAGTTCGAATTGGTTTATTGAATTTTGTATATATTTTAAGAAAATAAAACCATTTTTTTTAAATATATTTATATTTTCTTGGTTGTAAATATATCTAATTTGGTTATCATACAAGCTGTATTTTACGTGTATAATTAATCCTTCTGGAAGGCTAATGATATTATAAGTACAACTTTTTATTATTCTTTCTTTTTTTAAAAATGATATACCAAATTCTAATTGATGCAAATTTAATATTTCTTTAGGAAAAAGAATAAGATTTTTTATAATAAAATCATGCAATTCATGAAGTTTGTGTTTTTTTTTATTTGCTGATTTTTACATTCTATTCGTACAGAATAAATTTTACCTTCATTAATTATTAGATCAAGTTGATTTGCTTGAGATATATTTTTTATTTTGATGTTTGACCATTGATAGCCATGTGATAAATACCAAGCATTGATTTTATGCAAAATATAATCTAGTAGTAATTGATTTTTAGGTAATCCTAATTGATATTTAAATAATTTATGTAAAAATTTGGGATATATTTTTAATTTTTTATATTCTCTAATTGTTATTTGATTTATTATAGGATATATAGCGACATTGAATATAGTTTGTTTATATTTTGTATACAATATTGTATATTTATTAATAGAACTAATACAGCCAGAATTTTTTAATACATTTATATATTTTTCTAAACTTTTGTCTTTAAAGTGACAATTTTTTTTATTATATTTATTGTATTTACAATGCCTTATTTTGTGTAATAAATAATTATTACATGGAGTTATTTTTATTTGTATACGATTAAACTCTATAGAATGTAATGTTTTTTGAAAATAAATGTTATTAGATACCATTGCATAATAATTTAGACAACGTATCTTTTTAAGATTATAAGACAAAAGAGAATTAATAATAACAAGTAAATGAAGAAGAATCAGTGGCATTTAATATGTAATCCTAATTGAAAATTATATTTATTGTTTTATTCAATTTTTTGAAAAATATTTGCTTTTAAAGATTTGTACAATTTAATTATATATTAATTTTTTCTTGATTTATATTTTTTTATAGCTCATCATGAAATACTGGAATTTAAAAAAAATTAATCAGTCATCTTTAGATAAAACAGGTGTTATACCTAGGTCAATTAGTAAACTTTTTGAAAAATTTAAAAAAGAGTTAGATCCAAACGCAGAAGTTGAAGCAATCGAAGCATTTAAAGTTGCCAGATATCAAACAGTTGCATCAGTTAAATATCTTGTATTTTTATTTGTTATTCCTGTTCTTATTAATCAAGTTTCTAAGAGTTTTGTTTTTGGACCTTTTGTGAACTATTTATGGAATAGGAATGAGCATATTATTTTTCTTAATCAATCACAGGAAGAAAGAGCATTTGCGGATCTACAGAGATTTGAAGAAAAGTTACATTTTGAAATTCTTATTGGCAAAATAGATCATCCTTCTCCAAGTTTGATTAATTATAAGATGACAGAAAAAGCTCTAGAATTAGCTGTAGAGTATACTAATGAAAGTTCTTGTGCTATTAAGAATATTTTAGCTGATTTTTTATCAATAGCTATTTTTATTTCTATTATCATATCTAGTAAAAGACAATTTTCAATTTTGAGATCATTTTTGAATGAATTAATATATAGTTTAAGTGACACGGCTAAAGCTTTTTTAATTATATTGTTTACGGATATGTTTGTAGGTTTTCATTCACCGCACGGTTGGGAAGTAATTATCGAAATAATTTTGAGACATTTAGGCTTACCTGAAAGTAGAGATTTTATTTTTGTTTTTATTTCTACGTTTCCTGTCATTTTAGATACTATATTTAAGTATTGGATTTTTAGATATTTAAATAAAATTTCTCCTTCAGCTGTTGCCACTTATCATAATATGAATGAGTAAAATACTTGATTTTTTGTATATTTCAGTTTAATATTATATTTTAAGCATCTGTGGCCGAGAGGCCGAAGGCAGCGGACTCATGTGTGACCCGTTTTTAGGTGTTAACCGGTCTATAATTACTGATTTTGGGTTAGCTAACTAAAATTCAAATCTTAACAAATGAATATTTTCGTACAAGGTTTGGACAAACTATACTTTTTTTGGTGGTTCGAATCCATCTATTCTGAATCATGAATATAATTAATGAGTTAATTTATTTATATACTAGCCTTAATTATGAATAAATAAAGCAGACTCTTTAAAAAGTTAATATGGTTAGGAGAACAAACCCTTGAACAAAGTACTAATTATTAAAATGTATTTAAAGTATAATTTTTAAATATATATATTGCCCTTAAGCTTTATTATTATGAGTTGATATAAGCATGATTTTTACTAGTGGCAGTTAGTATATAGAGAGGAACCTAAGTTAACATAGGCTATGAAAAGTATGGAACGGAGAAACTGGTAAGTATAAAATACTATATAAATTATTAGTTAAATTTAAGGCAAAGATAAAATATTTATCAGTAAGAAGTAATAAGAAAGTTATTGATAAAGTACTTTCAAAACAAACTTATTACGTCTATTAATTGAAATAACTCTTAGTTATACGAAATTTATATATAATCATGAATAGTTATATACTTGACAAAAAAACTAAATGGAAGTGTTTACCATGGAATCAGATAGAGCAAAGAGTTTCTATATTAAAATATAAAATATATAAAGCTTCAAAAATATGTGACAAAAATCTAATATATAAAGCACAAAATAATTTGATTAATTCCAATGAAGCTAAAATTATGGCAATTCAGTATATCTCCACATCTATTAAAGATTCATATATAAATTGGAATAAAGAAAATTACAACATATTAGATATACATAAAACATATATTTTTCGTCTTTTATTTGATCATCAAAGATTACATAAAATATACATAGCTTTTCAAGCTTTAATACAAAAAATTGAACAATATATTATATATTTATGTTTAGAATCAGAATGGAATACAAAATTTAGATCTATTTTTGATACAAGTATATACAATCACATATCATATAGACCAGAAGAAAAAAAGATGATTTTTCATAAATATATATATGGTATGCAAAATACTCACTTAATGAATTTAAAATGTTATATATCTAGCCAATATATTAATATTGAATATATAAAAAAAAAATACAAACATGTCCATATTTTTTGTATAGTATAATTCAATGGTTGCAAATGCAAAATTTGAATGAACAATGTATACCATCGAGTTTATCATCTTTTTTAAAGCTAGATGAATTTGTATCTTTGAATTATAGAATATATCTTTTGATATGCAATATATGTTTACATGGAATTGAATGGTTTAATTTTAAATTCATGTCTATAGCGAAAAATATATGTAATTTCAATAGAGTGAAGATCTTTAGTCATTATATGTTAATAAACCATGGCTTAGGTAATTACAGTAATTTATACTTTAGTAATTTTATACAAAATTTATATATTGTATTTATCTCTATACGAAGTCATATTAATTTATATATAGATCAAGAAAGCAAATATTTAAATAATGAAATTAATAATTTTTACTGGACATTGAAAAAAAAGTGTAAATTATTAATTTATGATATGTATTGGAGTGTAGAATTAAATAAACAGATATATAATTATTTTATATATAAATGCAAAAATTTTTTATATAAGAAAGATTTATTAAAGCGTTTACGTTTAAATAATCATGCACAGCTAAGGAAAATCATACAACAGTTATTCAATTTAATAACTATCTTTTTTAAATATTTTAATGTACTCATATCTTTCACTATAGTTCAGAAAATATATAAATTATTTTCTAACATTTTATATTTTTGGTATAAGAAAAAATATAAAAAAAGCTTAAAATTACAATTACATAATCACTGGAATAGTGTATTATTCATAAATTTTATTATTAATATCAGAGTAAATTTGTTATATGTAACATTTCTAAAACAAATTAATAGATAGTAGCCGTATGAAATGAAAATTTCAAGTACGGTTTTGTAAGAGAGGTTTTTAAAGAAAAAAATCGACTCTAATAATCCGCCATCTTATTAAGGACGTCGCTGGTTCGAATCCAGCCAGATGCAAATCTAATTTCTTTTATATAAGCGGGTAGCGGGAATCGAACCCGCATCATTAGCTTGGAAGGCTAAGGTTTTACCACTAAACTATACCCGCTACTAAATTAATAGTATCATATATTTTAATTAAAGAGCTCTTTATATATTATTTAATTTATACCTTCAAGTATAACTCCCAGAAATTTAGCTAAAGATGCTGCTTGCTCTTCTATTTCTGATAAAAGCATAGGCTGTCCTACTTGTGTTAAAGGTATTTCTCTTTTATCATTTGTTTTCAAATAAATTTCTCTTTTAGGTGTTAAACCTTCCTGTATATTAACTTTAATAGAATAGATTTCATTTATTTTATATGTCAATTGTAAAAAACGGTTCTTACCTGGAAAACCTAAACGAAATATTGTTATTAAACCAAGATCACGATTAAATTCATTGTAACCAGAACCTACATTCCATATAATAGTTAACCATAAAAAGAGACTAATTAATACAGCAGTTGTCCCATAAAATGTCATTATTATACCTTGAGGTAAGAATAGTAAATCCGTAGATTTTGTAAAAGGTAGTAATTCTGTTTTAAAGTAACTAGATAAACCGACTAAAAAAAAACTTAATCCGCCTAGAAAAATTATTGTAGCCCAACAATAGTTACTGATTCGTCGAGACCCTAATATTTTATCTATCTTAATTTGAGTCATGGTATTCAAATTTAATTCTTAAATATAAAAGTTTAATTAATTATTATCTGAGTATCAAAAGATTTACTTTTGATACATATGTTTTCTATAAGCGGCTATATTAACTTAATTGATTGTAATCCAAAATATAAGCTAAGTGCTAATCCAGTAAATATACTGATAAATAGTATATAACTAATCAAAATGTACATAATGTTTTTAAAACTCCTTTTATAAATGAAGATATTGATATATAGATTTATTAATATAATTAGAGCTACATACGATAATAAGACTATTATAAAATATAATTAATGATTATTCATACTAAAATAAAACTAATTATTAATACAAATATGCGCATATTGAAGTTAGTATAATAAAATTAAGTTTATCATTTATTATAGAGATTCAATACATCGCATTAATTTATATATTATTTATTTCTTCTGGAGATACAGAATTATGTCAGATTTTATCCAATCATATAATAATGATCCTTTTGTAGGTAATTTATCAACTCCTGTTAGTACTTCAACATTTACAAAAGGTTTATTAAATAATCTACCTGCTTATAGAAGAGGCTTATCTCCTTTATTACGAGGTTTAGAAATAGGTATGGCTCACGGTTATTTTTTGGTTGGACCTTTTGATAAATTGGGTCCCTTGAGAAATACAGATGTAGCTTTATTGTCAGGTTTCTTGTCTTCTGTAGGCTTAATTATTATTTTAACTGTATGTTTATCAATGTATGGTAATGTTTCATTTGATAAAAATTATTCAAAAGATATTTTACAGACGCCAGAGGGTTGGGGACAATTTACTGCAGGTTTTTTGGTTGGAGCTGTCGGAGGTTCTGGTTTTGCTTATTTACTTTTAGCAAATATACCTATTTTACAAAATCTTGGGTTAAGTTGATACATAAAGCAAGAAAAGTAAAAACTTAATAGCGAAACAATTCTACTGTTTATTTAATAAGCTAGTAAAGGGACTTGAACCCATAACCTGCTGATTACAAATCAGCTGCTCTACCAATTGAGCTATACTAGCAATTGAGTATCTTAAGGAGGTATTACAAAACATATTGTAATACCGCTTATTTTTACATTATTTAATTGTTTTAAGTATTATCTCTGTCTTTAATCTCTACAGAATTTGAATTACAATCTATATAGTAATGAATTGTTTCATCAAAACAAGTAGATGACCAACCAATAGGTGTTTCTGATGATAAATCATCTATGACCGAATCATCATTTATATTATTAATATATTGCAGTGATTCCATAATTGTTTCTCCCTTTACTCTCTAATTGAATAGCGTTATATATTATAAATTTTATCATAATTCACATTAATTGTCACTACTTAGATTTAATTTTTTATAAAAAATATCAACTTATATTTTAAATTTATACAAAGATTTTATTGCTTTTGTACATATTTTGATTTTAATCCAACGTTTTTGTTTATGTGACCATACTTTTTTAGTTTGTAGATTAATATTTTGTATTTTTTTAGTTCTTATATGAGAATGTGAAATTTTATAACCATTGTTTGATGTTTTATATGTTAGCATACATTTTTTGACCATATTATTATTTTTAACTCCTTAATTGATTGTTATATGAATTATTACTATTAATTGATGTCTGTAATATGTTTATCTAAGGTGTTTGCAAGAGTCGATTTAGGAACAGCACCAATTACGGTATCGACTCTTTGACCTCCTACAAAAATCATCAGTGTAGGTATGCTTCTTATACCATACTCAGTAGCTGTACTAGGATTTTCATCTGTATTAAGTGTAACAACTTTCAATTTATCTTTATATTCATGAGCTATTTGATTTATAACTGGTGCAACAATACGACATGGACCACACCAAGGAGCCCAAAAGTCTACTAATACTGGACAACTTGATTTTATTACTTCTTCATGAAATGAAGTATCAATAACTTGTGGTACAGACAATGTATTTATCTCCTTTATTTCTTACTGGAAAAATATTAGCATAAAAAATACTACATTTACCAATATTAGTATTTGATTATATAGATTCTTTATATTATGCATTTTTGATATTAATAAAAATTATCATTACTATAAATAATTTTGCAATTATTTGATTCATATATAATGGTAAATTTATATATAAGGTTAATCAAACATAATATAATAAGTATATAAATATTATGAAATGAAGTTAGTATTAGAATATTGAATATATTTTTTATTATAATATTGACTACTCAACCAAAAACCTAATGATACTGCCTTAAATTCAAGGAGGAATAAATGTCGCAATCTGTAGAAGAACGGACAAGAATTAAAAATGAACGTTATGAGTCAGGTGTAATTCCATATGCAAAAATGGGATATTGGGATCCTAACTATGTGGTTAAGGATACAGACGTACTAGCTTTATTTCGTGTTAGTCCACAACCAGGAGTTGATCCAGTAGAAGCTTCTGCTGCAGTCGCAGGAGAATCTTCTACCGCAACTTGGACTGTTGTATGGACAGATCTATTAACAGCTTGTGATTTATATAGAGCGAAAGCTTATAAAGTAGATGCTGTTCCAAATACTACAGATCAATATTTTGCTTTTATTGCATATGATATAGACTTATTTGAGGAAGGTTCTATTGCTAATTTAACAGCTTCAATTATTGGTAATGTATTTGGGTTTAAAGCAGTAAAAGCTCTAAGACTAGAAGACATGCGTATACCTGTTGCTTATCTAAAAACTTTCCAAGGTCCTGCTACTGGATTAGTAGTAGAACGTGAACGTATGGATAAATTTGGTCGTCCGTTTTTAGGTGCAACAGTTAAACCTAAATTAGGTCTTTCTGGTAAAAACTATGGTAGAGTCGTATATGAGGGCCTTAAAGGCGGTCTAGATTTCTTAAAAGACGATGAAAATATCAACTCTCAACCTTTTATGCGATGGAAAGAAAGATTTTTATACTCAATGGAAGGTGTAAATAGAGCAATTGCAGCAAGTGGTGAAATTAAAGGACATTACATGAATGTTACAGCTGCTACAATGGAAGAGATGTATGAAAGAGCTGAATTTGCTAAACAATTAGGAAGTGTTATCATTATGATTGACCTTGTTATTGGTTATACAGCAATTCAGACTATGGCTATATGGGCACGTAGAAACGATATGATTTTACATTTACACCGTGCTGGTAACTCAACATATTCTCGTCAAAAAATTCATGGCATGAATTTCCGTGTTATTTGTAAATGGATGCGTATGTCTGGCGTAGACCATATTCATGCAGGTACTGTAGTGGGTAAGCTTGAGGGTGACCCATTAATGATTAGAGGCTTCTATAATACTTTGTTGCAAACTCATTTAAAAGTCGAGCTACCTCAAGGTATATTCTTTGAACAAGACTGGGCTTCTTTACGTAAAGTTACACCTGTTGCTTCAGGTGGTATTCATTGTGGACAGATGCATCAATTATTAGATTACTTAGGTAACGATGTTGTACTTCAATTCGGAGGAGGAACAATCGGTCATCCAGATGGTATACAGGCTGGAGCAACAGCTAATCGTGTGGCTTTAGAATCTATGGTTTTAGCTCGTAATGAAGGTCGTGACTTTGTTGCAGAAGGACCACAAATTTTACGTGATGCTGCTAAAACATGTGGGCCTTTACAAACAGCTTTAGATTTATGGAAAGATATTACTTTTAATTATACTTCTACGGATACAGCTGACTTTGTTGAAACTCCAACAGCTAATGTATAGTGTATATCTATTCTTTATCTTTTGATTAGCTTTATTTTCATAATATTTAATTTGAATGAAAATAAAATATTAAATTTTTTAACAGATATAAAAATATTATAAGGAGTTTTTAATAATGAGATTAACACAAGGAACTTTTTCTTTCATTCCAGACCTAACAGATGATCAAATTACTAAACAGATTCAATATGCAATTAAGCAAAATTGGTCTATTAGTATTGAACATACTGAAGATCCGCATCCACGTAATAACTATTGGGAATTATGGGGATTACCATTATTTGATATTCAAGATCCTGCAACGGTACTATTTGAAATAAATAGTTGTCGTAAACAATATCCAAATTTATATATCAAGCTTAATGCATTTGATAATACTAGAGGTACAGAAAGTTGTGTACTATCATTCATCATCAATAGGCCCGCGTATGAACCTGGTTTTGAATTAGTTAGAACGGAAGATGACGGTAGAAATCAAAGATATAGCTTCCGTAGTTACGCAACATCTAAACCTGAAGGTTCTAGATACTAATTTAAGTTAATAATATAAAAAGAGATTAACAATGTTAATCTCTTTTTATATTATTACATATCGCAATTAAATAATTTATAGAAAAACAAAAATATGATTGACAACACTTTAGTAAATTTACAAGAAGAATATAATAAAACTCAAATACAAGAAGTTTTAGATGAGCTACAACAAGAGCTAGTAGGGCTTCAACCAGTAAAAACAAGAATTAAAGAAATAGCAGCTTTATTATTAGTTGATAGATTGAGAAATAACTTGGGATTAGTATCTGGAAGTCCTGGACTACACATGTCTTTTACTGGAAGTCCTGGTACAGGTAAAACAACAGTAGCTATGAAAATGGCTGATATTTTACATAGATTAGATTATATTCGTAGAGGCCATTTAATGACTGTAACGAGAGATGATCTTGTAGGTCAATATATCGGACATACAGCTCCAAAAACTAAAGAAGTTCTTAAGCAAGCTATGGGAGGTGTTCTATTTATTGATGAAGCTTACTATCTTTATAAACCAGATAATGAAAGAGATTATGGGGCAGAAGCTATAGAAATTTTACTACAAATTATGGAAAATCAAAGAGATGATTTAGTAGTGATTTTTGCTGGCTATAAAGATAGAATGGAGAAGTTCTACGAATCCAATCCAGGTTTATCATCAAGAGTCACAAATCATGTAGATTTCCCAGATTATACAGCGGAAGAATTACTAGCCATAGCTAAATTAATGCTAGAGGAGCAACAGTACCGTTTTGCTCCAGAAGCAGATGAGGTTCTTTTAGAATATGCTGGAAGACGTATGAAGCAACCTCACTTTGCTAATGCTCGTAGTATACGTAACGCAATTGATAGAGCTAGAATGAGGCAAGCAAATAGAATTTTCATTAGTGGGGATAAAATTTTAACTAAAAATGATTTAGTAACAATTAAAGCAGAAGATATACTAAAAAGCCGCTTATTTACTCAATAAATAATATATATATATTTATGATTTGTTTAATTGACAAAGTATAATTTTTCATATACCATTAAGCTTAATAGAGATTACGGCGATATAGCCAAGTGGTAAGGCAGGGGATTGCAAATCCTTTATCCCCAGTTCAAATCTGGGTATCGCCTGCTCAATTAAAAACAAAATATAATTGGGGATGTGGTGGAATGGTAGACACAACAGACTTAAAATCTGTTGATTTTCAATAATCGTGAGGGTTCAAGTCCCTCCATCCCCAATAGCATTAAATGATATTACTTATAAATAAATTTCCCATATTTCTTATGTGTATATGTGTGAACTGTAGGCATGTTCATAATTGCGTCACCTATCATCTAATTCAAAAACAACATAATTACAGATATAATAAGAAAATTATTAGTACTTATTTCATACCAAAAGAAACCTTAATTAATATTAATATTAATTATATTGATAAGAGCATATATTTTGACTGGGATTTAATGGAATGTTTATCATTTGTCGAAATTCCTGGTTCCTGGATAAATTAAAAACATAGTTTGTATTTTTTCTGTGTTTTATTTGCAGAATTATGATAAGGAATAATTCTTTAACCTTGTTTTTAATATTTCTGTATTTACGTTTGATGTTCTAATCAATGCAATTCTGCCTGTACGAGCAATTTCAATAATGCCGTATTGTTTCAATAAATTTTCAATAGCGACCATTTTTCCTGGATCACCTGTAACCTCTAAAATTAAATATTCATGAGCCATATCGACAACTTTTGCTCTAAATATACTTGCAATTTCCAATATATAAGACCTATTTTCTAATAAAGCATGAATTTTGATCAAAACCAATTCTCTCTCTACAGAAGGTATATCTGTAATATTTTGAACTTTTAATATATTGACTAATTTATATAATTGTTTGGTTAATTGTTCTATCGTTCTATTGTCACCATTTACTATCATAGTAATTCTGGAAATACCTACTTTCTCTGCCGGTCCAACAGCAAGACTCTCGATATTAAAACCGCGTCTAGCAAACAAACCAGCGATTCTAGACAAAACTCCTGCTTCGTCTTCTACAAGAACAGATAAAGTATGTTTCATAAAGCATCTCCTGATTCTTAATAAGTGTTTATTAAACTCAAATGCATTGTTATTTCTAATTATCTATGTAATGTTATAATAATTTGCATATATTTCACAACATTATTTATAAAATTACAAACAGGCAACTGACTATCTGTGTTAGATAAATCAAAAAAAGAAAGAAGAAGAAATGATATAGAACCATTAATAAATGCACAAATTAAGTACAGTCAAGTACGTTTAATTGATGTTTCTGGATCTCAACTAGGTATATACTCATCAAGTGAAGCTTTAAATATGGCATTTAATGCTGGTTTAGATTTAGTGTTGATCAGCGAAAAATCTAATCCTCCGGTATGTCGTATAATAGATTATGGAAAGTATAAGTTTACTCAAGAAAAGAAAGCTAAAGAGGCTAAGAAAAAGCAACATAATGTTACAATAAAAGAAGTGAAGATGAGGTACAAGATAGATGTACATGATTATAATGTACGTATTAATCAAGCATTACGTTTTCTACAAGCTGGTGATAAAGTTAAAGCTAATGTAATATTTAGAGGTAGAGAAATTCAACATGCTAAATTAGCTATTGAATTATTAGATAAAATGGCAAAAGATTTAAATCATATAGCAGAGGTTCAGCAACCTCCTGCAAAAGATGGCAAAAATATGATTATGATTTTATCACCTAGAAAAGTACAATAATAAATTATATGTTTTCTACCATATGATCTATCTTGTATGGACATATTCTATTAAATAAATAAGGATGAAAAAATGTCTCGTTATAGAGGACCTAAACTAAGAATAGCTAGACGATTGGGTGATTTACCTGGATTAACTAGAAAAACTTCAAAAAAACTTGCTCCTGCAGGTGAGCACGGTCAACAATCACGTAAACCTTCAGAATATTCTTTAAGACTAGAAGAAAAGCAAAAATTAAGATTTAATTATGGATTAAGTGAAAGACAACTTTCGAAATATATTAAAGCAGCTAAGAAAGTTCCTGGTTCAACTGGTTTAATATTACTGCAAATTTTAGAAATGAGGTTAGACAATATACTATTTCGTTTAGGGCTTTCACCGACTATTCCAGCTGCAAGACAATTGGTTAATCATGGCCATGTTTTAGTAAATAAGAATAGAGTATCTATATGCAGCTATCAGTGCAAACCAGGTGACAGTATTCAAATACAAGCCAAAAACTCATCACAAAATTTAGTGAAAAATTATTTAAATTTTCCTACTTTAGCCAGCATACCTAATCATTTAGAATTAGATACGAAAATGCTGAATGGAAAAGTTAATGCTATAGTAGAAAGAGAATGGGTTGCTCTACAAATGAACGAACTTTTAGTTGTAGAATATTATTCGAGAAAGTAATATCGATAATTAACTAAAATTTTAGATATTTAGAAAAACAATAAGAAGAATTACTTACCAATGTATAGGCTGTCTACTTGTTAATGACCAAATAATTCTCTGACTAAGTATTTTGAAACCAAAAAACTTATTAGAGAATATTCTTTTTATTTTATTTTGATTTTTAACAAATCTGTAATGCTTTATAAAGTCATATGATTCTTTAGAAGGAATAAATAAAATATTTCTTGTCTTTATTTCATCATTATATTTATATGCTCTAATGAAATCTTCAAGATTATATACAACAACTTTAGGCTTACTTGGCAATTTATAATCTTTATAGCAACGTTTAAATCCATGCCAAGCCTTTACTAGAGTTGCATAATCAGTAAATATAGCTTGATATTCAACCTTACTACTATCCTTATTAGACCTATAATTATAATAGTAGTTTAATAATTGTGTTTTATTCATTTTTTTATTATATGCAAAAAAAGGTTCAATTATATATATGGGTTGCCCTTGAAAAAAATTTTTGCCATATTTCTGATCTTTATGAAATTTCAAATTGCGATAATATTTATATTTATATATCAGTTTAGATATTTCTTGAAGGTCAGGTATTAATCTAAATTGCAAATTTTTCACATTCATTCGAGCTAATTTATTATAAGTATATAAATGACTTGAAAAAAGAGTTAATTTGTTTGTACTATTTGCAGTATTATATTTACTGTTTATGTGGTTAGCATATTCTAAAGCATCTGTTGGACGTATAAAAAATAACCCATAGTAAAGAGGAAAAGAATTATGATCAGTTACAAATATACTATAATACCGTTTATAGATCTTATCTATAAAATTAAGATTACCCGTATTATACTCTGAAGAATCAGCTAATATCATCTGATTTAAATTATTTTTTAGAGTAAATAAAGGAAGAGGTTGATTTTGTAACTTATCTAAAAATATTGATTCATCTTTATTTAATGACAAACTATTCGCGTGAGATAATGAAAACATCCATTTTGTAGGTAAAGGAAAATTAAAGCCTTTTTTCCATACATAGGAAATAGATTTATTATTACCTAAAGTAATTGGTTTCGAATTAACAGATGTTTCAATTCTACCTGATAATAAAGCTCTACTAAAATCAAGTAAAAATTTTTTTTGTTCATTTTTATAAATTAAAACACCTTCTAACTTTAATTGATTCATATATTTTTCTGAGTGCACACTTGGAACAGATAAAAAAATTTTTTCTTGCCAATACTTATTAATTAATTTACCTATAAATGGACGAGAAACTAATGATGTACTCATTGTAGGAAAATTAGCATCATAACTAGATGAAAAGATACTTTTTGAAAATAATAAAGAATATAAATGAAGATTGATGTGATACATAATTTAAAAGTAAAGTAGATATAGATGTAGAAATCATATATTGGATTACGAAATAAAGATGAAATTTATATCATAATTGCATACATACTAATTAATAATAAACAACAAAATGGAATATTGTGATTAAATTTAGAATATAATAGAGAACCTATGCAATAGTTCTTTAATTCGCTAAAGTTAATACATCATTTTGTCTTTAGTTAAAAAATACTTATGGAACTGGTGGGAATTGAACCCACGTCCATAATAATACATTATATATAGCCTCATTACATTACTAATTGTTAGATAAGCAATATAATTTAAGATAGATATGATTTGATGTTATAACAATTTACTACTTATCTTATATATTAATGTCTTAATTAGGATTAACTGAAGAGCAACCTATTTTAATATATCAAATGAATGTATAGATTTACATTATATTGAATTCTAGTAAAAGTATGTGATTATAATATTTTCATTTTATAAAGCAAATTTTAGAAATTTAAGCACAAACTAATTGTCTAGAGAAAGTTAATATGTTATTTTTAGCATTTATTATTAATATTAATAAAGCTTATATTTATGACTTAACATATAATGTATTATATGTAGAAACCTTGCAGTCCCTCTTTTTTTATTTAACACAATTATAGATAAATATTCATATTGTACATTATATAACACCAAAATAAAAATTTTCTATATTTTTTTCTTACATTGAATTAATGCATTAAAATTATTTTCAATTCAAATTCTTATTTTATTATTAAATCTGATCTAATTTAATACATAAATAAAATATTAATTTATATGAGCATGGAAGGAATTGAACCTTCGACTTTCAGAATCGGAATCTGACACTCTATCCGCTGAGTTACACGCCCTATTTTGTATTATAAATAGTATCATAAAATATAGATTATATAAATAACAAAGAGATACATTATTGCTCAAGGTAAGATATATAAGTTTTTCTACTGAATCACTTTAACTCTGAATATAAGCTTGAGACAAAAGTAAACATAAATTCGCTTTATATAATTCTTTAGATATATATTGTATATGTTGTATAGAAAATAAATTTATATAATCATGTTGACTAATTAATTGATTAATTAAACTATAATTATATGCTGTAAAACAAATGGGGTAGCCACGAATAAGAGAATTTGTTTTTGAAAAACAATAACAAATAATTTTATAATTATCGACTACTTTAATTAAGCAATAATAAGAATCCATCAAATACATAATTATTTTTATTTTTGTTAGATTTTTATTGTACTATATATTCTAAGTTTTTAATTGATAAATAGTAATACCATATATCAAAATAATCAAAATCAATTATAATATCTATGTTAGTTTAACTTGATAGGAGATATAAGTAATGCAAGATGCTATTACTACAATTTTAAATCGATATGATTTAACAGGAAAGTATTTAGACAAAATAGCAATAGAAGAATTAAATAATTATTTTATAACGGCTTCAAACCGCATTAAAGCTACAGAAATTATTAATTGTCAGGCTGCTAAAATAGTTAAAGAAGCTGCTACACGTTTATATGAAGAACAACCAGAACTTTTAAGACCTGGTGGAAATTCTTATACAACTAGAAGATATGCTGCTTGCTTACGTGACATCGAATATTATTTAAGATATGCAAGTTATGCAATAATTGCTGCCAATAATAATATCTTAAAAGAAAGGGTATTAGATGGGCTGCGAGATGTATATAATTCGTTGAGCGTACCTATTGCACCTACTGTTAGAAGTATTCAACTTTTACAAGAAGTTATAGAAGAAGAAATAAAATCACAAAATATCGATGCCATAAAATCTATTGCCGAACCATTTCAATATATGATTAAAAATTTGAGTGAAAAGGATCTATAGAATATCATATTGCGATAAATGTGGTAAAGAAAATAAATTAATATAAGCATTTGATCCGTATATAAGTAAGTCATATATACAGATCAAATATAATCGGGAATAATATAAACAATGCTGAAAGAAAATTTTAATACAATAATAACACAATTGATGGGCTTATTTTTAGGTTTTTTTTATCTACAGTTTTTTCGACCATTCCTTCACAGACAGGCGATTGGGGAATAATAGCAGGATCTATAATAGTAACTTTCAATGAAATTTTTAGTAAAAATATATATAAAAATATAAAAAAAAATCATAAACTTTTTAGCTTATACACGTTGAATTATATTCGAATAGGTATCATTTACGGATTGTTTGTAGATGCTTTTAAGTTAGGAAGTTAAAATCGCTGAAAAATGGAATTTGTATAGATTTTAAAATATAAGTTTTCAGACAATTCATAAGTATATTAACTTAGAATTGCCTAAATATTAAAGGTTTACTATATTAATTGTTTAAACAAACTCTTTATAATTTGTCTAAAAATATTGACAATTATTAAATATCATTAACCATATTTAAAAACAGAGCTGGATCTCCTGCTTTTGGTTTTTGTTCCTGAGGTCGAAATTTTCTCACTGGTCCAGCCCATAATAATTGTGGCATACCTTGTTTAGTAATAAACTCTTTACTCATACGAGGAGTTTTTAAATTAAAAGGCACTTCACCTTTACTTCTTTGCGCAATTACTCTTCTTCTTTGATATGGAACTGTATTATCACCAAAATTTTCTAAATATTCATTACTGTCCAATAAAATATTGAAAAAAGTTTTTAAACCTTTGGAAGCAATTATAATAGAAAAAGCCAGTTTTTCTCTTTGATTATAAACATCTCTTCCTAATACTCTCTGAATACACATTTCTACAAAACGGTAATTATTATTAACATTATAATTAAAAGTAAGGAATGGTTCCGACAATAATAATCCCTTAATAAAATCTTTAACTTTAATTTGATTAAACCTCAATTGTGATTCCAAAAATGGTTGAGCTGTTCTACTTAAAATTTGATGCTCACTAAATATTTGACGATAAGCAGCCCAGATTATTTCATCCATTTCTATTGCTGTTGGAACATCATCTGTGGTGTATATTTTAGGCTGCTCTTCACCTGGTAAGTATTCAAAACCATCTACCCTTTGATTTTGTGTAGATAATGAGTAATTTAACAAAGGTATAGACATAAAAACCTCCTAATTGATCTTACAGAGAAAATATTAGCTTGAACTTATATAAGATATGTAAATACTATAGCAATATTGTATTTATAACAAGTTTTTGTATCAAAATTTTAGGCTATATATTGTATATATACATATTTATAATATAATATTATACTAGAATTAATAGACGAAATGATTTTCAATTAATTGGTAGTAGTAAAATATTCTTGATTATACTTATTTAAAGTTTAGACTCTATATTTTTACTTATTATAGGGAAGAATTAATAAATAATATGGACACTAAAAACCCATTAACTCTTGAACAAGAATTTAAACTGACTATTTATCGTAAAAAAGTTTATAAACTAAATGATAAACAAATCAGAAAACATCTGATATTAACTCTAAAACAAATGATCGTAAAAGATAATCTAATTAAATATTTCATTAAAAATTCTCTATCTTAATTTGCCTTATTTCAGATAGAGATTAAGAATATTAAATAATGTTAATTTGTTACATAAGATACTTACTTGAATATCTTATATTGTATTAACGATACTAATACATCAGCTGATAAAATACAACAGCTGAAACAATCAAGTCCTTTATATTGAAATTTAAGGAGATCTCTATGCTTGATGCATTTTCTAAAGTTGTAATGAATTCAGACTCGAAAGCTGCTTATGTTGGTGGCAGCGATCTACAAGCTCTTAAAAATTTTATTGCAGAAGGTAACAAGCGATTAGACGCTGTTAACTCAATTGTCTCTAATGCTAGTTGTATCGTTTCAGATGCAGTATCAGGAATGATTTGCGAAAATCCAGGGCTTATAGCTCCTGGCGGTAACTGCTATACTAACCGTAGAATGGCGGCTTGCTTACGCGATGGCGAAATAATTTTACGATATATTTCTTACGCTCTTCTTGCAGGCGATTCTTCTGTTTTAGAAGATCGCTGCTTAAATGGTTTAAAAGAAACTTATATTGCTCTTGGAGTACCTACTAACTCTTCTGTAAGAGCTGTTAGCATTATGAAAGCTGCAGCTGTTGCATTTGTAACTAATACAGCTTCTAAAAGAACAGTTGAGATAACTAGTGGAGATTGTTCTGCACTATCTTCAGAAGTTTCTAGCTATTGTGATAAAGTATGTTCTTCTATTAGCTAAATAGTATCGAGTATACTAACAAGTAAACATAACCTAAGCATATTTTAATCTATAGGAGATAAATAATGAAATCAGTTATTACTACAGTAATTAGTGCAGCTGACGCTGCTGGACGTTTTCCGTCTAGTTCAGATCTTGAATCTGTACAAGGCAATATTCAACGTGCTTCTGCAAGATTAGAAGCGGCAGAAAAGCTAGCTGACAACCACGATCCGGTTGTAAAAGAAGCAGGTGACGCTTGCTTTAGTAAATACTCTTACTTAAAGAACGCAGGTGAAGCTGGAGAAAATCAAGAAAAAGTTAACAAATGTTATAGAGATTTAGATCACTATATGAGATTAGTTAACTATTCACTAGTTGTAGGTGGCACTGGTCCTCTTGACGAATGGGCTATAGCTGGAGCGCGTGAAGTATATAGAACATTAAATCTGCCAACCTCAGCTTATGTTGCAGCTTTCGTATTTACTCGTGATAGACTATGTGTTCCTAGAGATATGTCTGCTCAAGCAGGAGTAGAATATAGAACTGCATTAGACTATATCATTAATTCTTTATCATAAATTCGTATGATTGATTACATCATATAAATAGCAGTATTATATAGTAATAAAATTACTTTGTATAATTCTATATTTATTATAAAAAAACAACCAAAATTAAAACTTTTAATTTTGGTTGTTTTTTTATAATAAGTTATTGTTATTACTTATATATTAATTTAGTTAAATTAATATATGATATATTTATGATCAATCTAAAAATATATAAATAGGATATTAATGGAAAACAATTGTATTAATATATCTTTTGCACTGCTTCTTGTGAACTTAATGATATATTGGATTAATATAGCACTTAAAAGATCAAAAACTTTATATAAATTAGGTACTATGATTACTGTTAGTATTAATTTATTACTTAGTACTTCTTTAATTTTAAGATGGATATTTAATGGATATTTTCCTTTAAGCAATTTATATGAGTCATTAATTTTTTTAACATGGGGATTAACTTTTTTACAACTAATATTAGAAAAACAAAATAAAAGCCCATTGATAGGTTCTATTACTACACCAATAGGCTTATTTACAATAGCATTTGCAAGTCTTTCATTACCTGAGAATATGAAGGAGGCTTCTCCACTGGTGCCAGCACTGAGATCTAACTGGTTGATGATGCATGTTAGTATAATGATGATAAGTTATGCAACATTAATATTAGGCTCTTTATTGTCTATTTTATTTCTTGTTTTATACAATATAAGAAATAGAAAAAAAACCAATACACAATCAAATAATGTAACACAACAATTAATTAGAATAACTCTTTTGCAAAGTATAGATAATTTAAGTTATCGGACAATTGGACTAGGGTTTCCTTTACTGACTATTGGTATTATAGCTGGCGCTGTGTGGGCCAATGAAGCTTGGGGTTCCTATTGGAGTTGGGATCCTAAAGAAACATGGGCTTTAATAACTTGGCTAGTATTTGCAGCATATCTACACTCTAGATTAAATAAAGCATGGGAAGGTGAAAAGCCCGCTATTTTAGCTTCTGTTGGATTTGTAGTGGTATGGATCTGCTATTTAGGAGTTAATTTTTTAGGGCAAGGTTTACATAGTTATGGTTGGTTTTTATAAAAATAAATATATTATGTTAATTCTTATCTAATTTTTACAGAAGTATCTAAGATCAACATATAATATAAAATATACTATTTATTAAAATAATATCTAATCTGAAAAATGAACATACAAACTTTAATTAGTATTATTCCACAAACATCTTCTTGGTCTATATCAAATGCAATTATCATGATTATTTGTAACCTATTATGTATAGGATTAGGTAGATATGCTATAAAAGTTAGAGGATTAGGCCCCTCTATACCTACTTTAGGTTTGCAAGGATTTGGTCTTCCTGAACTATTAGCAACAACAAGCTTAGGACATATTATTGGAGCTGGTGTAATTATTGGTTTAAATAGTATAGGAATAGTGAATTAAGTAATCAATTATAAAACATAAAAATCAATATAGTTAATTTTGGTTTGTTTTATCTTTAATGATTATATCAAATGAGAATGATCCTAAGAGCCTTCATAAAAAGTACCTATTTTTCGAAATTTATTATACCTTAATTCTTTTCTAAGAGACGGTAATAATTTTGAAAGTATTTTTAACTCAGTTACCAAAGACTCTTTTAATATATATGCTGCCTGAGAAGGATTAGCCTGAGATCCGCCTATAGGTTCTTTTACTATTTTATCAATTATACCTAAGATCTTTAAATCAGCAGAAGTTATTTTCAATGCCTCTGCTGCATCTAAAGAACGTTTACTATCTTTCCATAAAATAGCTGCACATGCTTCAGGAGTGGCTACAGTATACACTGCATATTCAAGCATTAAAATTTTATCACCTATTCCTATACCTAAAGCACCTCCTGAACCACCTTCTCCTAAAATTGTACAAATAATAGGAACATCCAAAGAGAACATCTCTCTAAGATTAACTGCAATAGCTTCACCTTGACCTAATGTTTCTGCTTCTATGCCTGCCCAAGCGCCAGGAGTATCAATAAAAGTTAAAATAGGAAAGTTAAATCTATTTGCATGCTGCATTAATCTTAAAGCTTTACGATAGCCTCCTGGAGATGCCATACCAAAATTTCTTAATACATTATCTTTAGTATCTTTACCTCTCTGATGACCAACAAAAACTACTATGTCATCATTTAATTTACCTATACCACCAACTAAGGCAGGATCATCGGCACCTCCTCTATCTCCATGCAATTCAAGCCATTCATTCATAATATAGGGTATATAATCTAAGGTTGTTGGCCTATCTGCCTGACGTACCAAATGTAATCGTTGTAAAGGAGTCAAAGACTGAAATACATCATATTTTAAAATCGATAGTTGTTCTTTAAAGAAAACTAGTTCTTGATCTAACGAAACTTTTTGATAAGTCGATATCTTACTTAACTGCTGGATCTGGTATTCTAATTCTATTATTGGTCTTAAAAAATCCAAGGATAAAGCTTTACGAGTAGTCATAATAGATAAAATAATAACTTAAAAATACTGATTTATAGACTATATTTGTCAGTTTACAACTGACTAAAAAAAAGTTGATATAAATAATCATAAATTAAAATAGCTATATCAGCCATACCGTCTGTAAGTTCTATAAATTCATAGGAAATATCAACAGTATTTTGCAAAAATATATTGATTAACCGAAACAATGCCGGATCATCAAAACGTTGAGAGATTCTTGTTGCCGCTCTAACTAAATCATCATAATTCAATCCTCTTTCACCTTTTATATAATCATAATGACACAAAAATATAGAGTGTACACACGATCTAGTAAATACATTCGAATTTTTTATATCTTGCATGCTTATAGTTTGTAAAGGAGTAATATCAATTACTGTGTCATTTAATAATCCTGTTTGAGTTGTTTCAACTAAAGAATTTTTTGGAACTAATATAGAAGATACATTAATATTTACTTTAATAAGTACATAATTATATTTAACTTGAATTTTATTAACATAACCAATATTAACCCCTCTCATCAAAACCTCAGACCCTTCTTTCAAACCATACCCATTATGAAATAAAATAAAAAAAGAATAGCCAGGTTTTTTTTTATATTTAAAATAAAAAACACAATAATCAAAATAAATACAAAAACATAAAATACAATTAAATTATTTAAATATTTCCATGTTTGATTTAATTTTGCTTTAATCATAACAATGCTAACTATACCTTGTAAACATAAAAAATATAATATTCAACAATGATAAAAACTAATAAGTTATATAATCAATATCATTAAAATCAAATAAATAGTGTTTTGCCATAAATTTATCATAACAATTAATTCTAGAACATACTATTTCATAAATGTGCATAGCCATATCATGGATTGTATGATATTTAGATACGGCAGAACCAATACCTACAATAGATGCACCATATGAGAATGCTGCAGAAGCAGATAAACAATTTATACCAGAAGCTGCAATAATAGGTATATCGACATACTTAGAAATAGCATAAGTTGAAGAAATTGCAGAAGAAGCATTATTCATTGATGTTAAAATTTTAGATCTTTCAAAGTTCATATGATTTTTTGTTGAATATCCTTCTGTCTGTATTATAGAAACCCCAATTTCATTAAGAAGAACTGCAAGACGAATTTGTTCTGATAATAATAGTGTATGTGGTATAGTGACACATATCGGAATATTAGGTATTAGTTCTTTGGTTTCTTGAGCTAAACTTAATATTTGGTCAGAAGAAAAAAAAATTTTTCTATCATAAAAAATATCAAAATTACCTATTTCTACAATATCAGCACCTTTGATAACACAATTTAATAATTCTAATGGTTCTATTGAAGAAACACACAATGGAAGATGGGTTACAGATTTAACAATAGATATTATTTCAGGATTAGCAGCGATATCAACATAACTAGCTTGACCGATTTCTGCTGCTTTTACTATTTTAAGTATAGAATGAATAGAAAAATTATTTAGTCCAGTTATAATTTTAACTGCTTTTTGTTTCGAAATATTTTGTTGCAATTCAAATGGTAATAAATTTTTCATAGTTGAAAAAAATTAATAATTTAGATCTTTAATAACAATCTTATGAATTTATAAATCAAATTAAAATATCTATGAATATAGATCTATGATTGTATCATGATTAGAAACACTGACAAAAACCGATAGATCTATTTCACGAATCAATACAATTATTTTATATAATAAAAATCTAATAGGCTAATAGGCTAGACCCATACTACGTGTCGTTTCAGCTCCTAAATACACTCTTATACTTAAAAAATCTGTTGGACATGCTGTTTCACAACGTTTACAACCTATACAATCCTCCGTCCTAGGGGCAGATGCAATTTGACCTGCTTTACATCCATCCCAAGGAACCATCTCTAATACATCACACGGACAAGCACGTACACATTGAGTACAGCCAATACAAGTATCATAAACCTTAACATTGTGTGCCATGGGGATTAACTTTACCTTAATAATTAAAAATCTAAATATTACATATAATTAACAGTTCTGAAAATAGCTATTAACTATTTCACAAAGTGTATTAATCTATAGTATGCATCAATATATATTAAAAAATTCAAAACTTCATAAAACGTCAAATGTTATAGTAATTAATTAAATATTAAATTTTAAGATTATTTAATTTCATTGATAATTGCATGATATGATGAATAAGAGCTGTCCGTGAAAACTGTATGAGATTCTGAAGGTGGAACAATCTGCCAAAACATAGGTAAAAACTTCGACCAATTTTGTAAAATATGTTTAGCTTTTAAACTTTTAGTTTTTATTTCATAAAGCTCTATCAAATTTTTTAATTGTTTTTCCCCTTCATAAGTTACAACTCTTTGATACTTAACAATTTGACTATTAATCTTACAGCCTAAATCATTATTCTCATCTAAGAAATAAGCTAAACCTCCAGTCATACCAGCACCAATATTTCTTCCAGCTAATCCTAATACGATTACTATACCCCCTGTCATATATTCACAAGCATGATCACCTACTCCTTCAATTACAGAATAAGCTAGCGAATTTCTAACTGCAAATCTTTCACCTGCTTGACCACTGACAAATAAATAACCACCTGTAGCTCCATACAAACATGTATTCCCAATAATAACGGGTTGTGCTTGATCCAGTGGTGTAGTAACTTCTGGCACAACAATTATTTCTCCTCCATTCATACCTTTACCTACGTAATCATTTGCTTCACCTATTAAACTTAAATGCATCCCTTTTAGAATAAAAGCACCAAAACTTTGTCCTGCTACACCTATAAAATCTAATTGTAAATTACCTTTAAATCTATCATTACCATATTTTTGAGCTATAAAACCAGATATTCTTGCTCCTACAGTCCGGTCAGTATTCAAAATATTAACTTTTTTAATTATGTCTTCTTGCTTTTCAATAGCTTGCAATATAATTGGATCAGACAATAATATATCATCTAATACATCACCATTATCATGTGTTACAGTATGTGGATTATAATTATATGTAGGGGAATTTAATAATGGTGCCAAACTTAAATAATTTGTTTTATGTAAACTTCGATATGAATATTTGATTAAGTTAGTATGACCGATAATCTCTGGTAAGGATGAGTAACCTAAATCAGATAAAATCTCTCTAACTTCTTGAGCAATATAAGTAAAAAAATTAACTAAATCAGCTGGTATACCTGGATAACGCTTACGTAAGTCTTCTCGTTGAGTTGCAACACCTACAGGACAATTATTTGTATGACATATACGGGCCATAACACACCCAGTAGCTATCATAGCAACCGTTCCAAACCCAAATTCTTCTGCTCCCATCAAAGCAGCTAAAACTATATCTTTACCTGTTCGTAAACCTCCATCTACTCTTAAAATCACTCTATCTCTTAATTGATTATCAACTAAAGTTTTATGAACTTCTGCTAAACCTAATTCCCAAGGTGAGCCTGAATGCTTAATTGAACTTAAAGGAGACGCACCTGTTCCACCATCATGTCCAGAAATTTGAATAATATCAGCGTTAGCCTTTGCAACACCGGCAGCAATGGTACCGATGCCTATTTCTGCCACCAATTTAACGGATACTTGTGCTTTTGGATTAATTTGATGTAAATCAAAAATAAGCTGTGCTAAATCTTCAATAGAATAGATATCATGATGAGGAGGGGGAGAAATTAAAGTAACACCCGGTTTACAATTACGTAATTTAGCAATATAAGGGCTAACTTTTTTGCCTGGCAATTGTCCACCTTCTCCTGGTTTTGCTCCTTGAGCAATCTTAATTTCCAACTGTCTCGCATTCATCAAATATTCAGGTGTAACACCAAAACGTCCAGATGCAATCTGTTTAATGGCTGAACTAGCAATATCATTATTTTTTAGACCTTTCAAATGAGAAAAACTACTAGAAACTCCTGAAGCGTCTATATCTACTATAGGAGAAAATCGAGTATGATCTTCTCCACCTTCACCAGAATTAGACTTTCCACCCAGCCTATTCATAGCTATAGCTAAAGTTTCATGAGTTTCACGAGATAATGCTCCTAAAGACATACCACCTGTACAAAATCTTTTAACAATAGACTCAACTGATTCCACCATATCTATAGCTATTGCAGGTTTTTGAATTACAAAGTCTAACAAATCTCTTAAATTAGTAGGTGGACGATCTTGTAATAAATTCTTATAGCTATTATAAAGATTAAAATCTTGATTACGAACAGCTTTATGTAGTTTTTTAGACATTTCTGGATTATTTACATGATATTCAGCACTAGGTCTATATTGTACATATCCCAGATTAGGTAATTTTTTAGATTTCTTTGAATTTATGATACCCTTATAAGAATTAACCGTACTTGTAGCTAATTCTTTTAAAGTCATACCGCCTAAAGATGAAGTTGTGCCCTTAAAAGCTAAATTTACTACATCTTTCCCTAAACCCAATATTTCAAATATTTGAGCTCCATGGTAGCTAGATAATAAAGAAATGCCCATTTTAGATAAAATTTTCAATAAACCTGTTTCTATAGCACAACGATAATTATTTTGTGCTTCTGTTAAAGTAATTTTAGACAATTTTTTAATAGACATTAATTTTTGAGTTCTTGGATTATGCCACCATTGTCGAACTGTTAAAAATGCCATATATGGGCATATAGCACTTGCTCCATAGCCTATCAAGCAAGCAAAATGATGAGTACTCCAACATTGAGCTGTTTCGACTATTATAGAGACCTTATGCCTTAAATTTTGAGATATTAAATAGTGGTGAACAGCACCCACTATTAATAGTGGTGGTAAAAATGCTTTTGTTTCATCTATTATATCTAAACGATCGCTTAATATAATAATTTCAGAACCTTGATATATTAATTCAACTGTTTTATCACAAATTTCTGTAATTCTATTAACAAAATTTATATTATCAGAATCTTGCACAAAACATGTATTAACAGTAGAAACCGCTAGACCACACTGACTCAATTTTGTAATTTCGATTTCGTTTAAAATAGGAGAATCTAATTTAATAGATTTAGCCATATAATCATTTGGTTCTAGAAAATTGCCTTTAGACCCTAAATAAGTGGTTAATGACATAACTAAGCTTTCCCTTAAAGGATCAATAGCTGGATTAGTTACTTGAGCAAAACGTTGTTTAAAAAAATCATATAGTAAATGAGGCTTTTCTGACAATATAGCTAAAGGAATATCATCACCCATACAAAAAGTTGGTTCTTTAGCTGAACTAGCCATATGCTCTATTACTAATTCTACATCTTCATTAGTATAACCAAACGCTGTATGCAAGTGCATCATTGTAGAAGAATCGATAAGAGAGTCTTGAATATAATTTTCAGGTTTTAGGTACTTCTGATACTGATCAAGCCATTTTCTATAAGGAAATTTATTAGCAATAGATTGTTTAACAGTCCAATTATCTAAAATTAAATTATTTATCATGTCAACACATATCATCTGACCTGGACCTAATCTACCCTTTTGAGTAATTTCATCTAAACGTTGATCTAAAACACCAACTTCTGAAGATAAACTAATAAATCCATTATTACTAATTACATAACGAGCAGGGCGCAATCCGTTTCTATCTAAAGTTGCTCCAACAACTTTACCATCACTAAATACTACTAAAGCAGGCCCATCCCATGGTTCTTGAAGATTATTATAGTATTCATAAAAATCTATAATTTCTGGAAAATTCTCTAAAGCGGGTTGGTTTTTATAAGCTTCTGGAATTAAAATCATTAAAGATTCTTGAGGACTCTTACCAGACTGTATCAATAATTCTAATACAGCATCTAAATTTGCTGAATCACTATTATGAAAACTAGTAATAGGTCTTAAAGAATCAAAATCTTCTGAATTATAACTTTGTTGAAATAGAGACTCTTTTGATTGCATCCAATTCAGATTACCTAGTAAAGTATTAATTTCTCCATTATGTGCCATAAATCTCATAGGCTGAGCTAAAGGCCATTTAGGCATAGTATTTGTACTAAACCTTCTGTGATACATGGCAAAATTACTTTCATAATTAATGTTACATAAGTCTAGATAATATTTAGATAAAACCTCAGATTGAACCATTCCTTTATAAATAACAATACGAGAAGAGAAAGAGCAAAAATAAAACTGTTTATTAAGATTTAAATTAGACTGAGAAATTAATTTTTCTATTTTTTTTCTTGTAATAAATAAAGACTTTTCTAATATATCACCAGATAAATTTTCAGAATGCACAAAAAATTGCATTACTAAAGGTTGATTAGCCTTAGCTTGAATACCTAATACACTTTCATCTACAGGGACAATACGCCATTTTAAAAAGTTAAAACCGTTTAAACCTATAACCCATTCTATTATATTTTGTATAGATTCTATTTTGTCTTGCGGCATAAATAACATAGCAAGACCAATTTGACTAGTCTGCTTACCTGCCAAATCATCTGACAACATTTTCCATGGAATTTGAGTCATGATTCCAGCGCCATCTCCAGAAACTCTATCGGCACTACAGCCACCTCTATGCTCCATGCAATTCAGCGAGTTTAAAGCTTGTTTAATAATACTATTAGAAGGTGCATTTGCAATACGTGCTATAAACCCAACACCACAGGCATCCCTTTCAGAGAATATAAAAGGATATTTATATGAATTATTCAGTTGATAGTTATAATATTTTGATGCTTGCATATTTAATTCTTATGTTTTATGTTATTTCAAGATTATATACTGTTGTTCATATATTATTAAAACTGGATTGAGTTTTTTAATAGTTAATATATCAAATATTCAAGTATCCAAACTATTAATAATAATCCAATAGAAATAAAAAATTTTTATTATATTTCATTAAAAATAAAATATGACTATTGCTATAGTATTACATATATTAAAATAAAAGATGCATATGTAAAACTAAATTCTAATCTTTAAATAACTTATTTATTAATACGGATTAATTAATACATTTTTATTTAAACAATATAAAATATTAATATGTATAATCAAATACAACTACATGAAGTCATATATAGAACAGAAGAGTTGCTAAATATTTCTGATAATCGATATAAAATCACTGTTCAAATAGCAAATCGTGCTAAACGAAAAAAATATGAAGACCTAGATATTATAGATGATCCAACAATCAAACCAATTATTCGCTCCATATTAGAAATGGTTGATGAAATACAACAGCCAGAAATCATAGGTGATTAAATTTATTAATTCTTACAGAAGAATATACTTGTAATATTTTGTAAAAGAAAAATCAATATATATTAGTATAATAATCTAATAAGTACTGATCAATATGAATTGAAATTGAAATATTATTATCCATACAGATCTTAGATTAGTTCTTTATTATTAAATTATTAAAAATACTTTTAGTTCAAGGAGAATACTAATATGTTAGACGCATTTGCTAAAGTTGTAGCGCAGGCTGATGCTAGAGGAGAATTCTTGAGCAATACACAATTAGATGCTCTAGCAAATATGGTTTCTGAGGGTAATAAAAGACTTGATATTATTAATAAAATTAATTCAAATGCCTCTGCTATTGTGACAAATTCTGCACGTGCTTTATTTGCAGAACAACCGCAGCTTGTACAACCTGGGGGTAATGCATATACTAGCCGCAGAATGGCCGCTTGTTTAAGAGATATGGAAATTGTTTTAAGATATGTTAGTTATGCTATGATTGCTGGTGATTCGAGTGTATTAGATGACAGATGTTTAAATGGTTTACGAGAAACATATCAAGCTTTAGGAACTCCCGGGACATCTGTTGCTGTTGCTATACAAAAGATGAAAGAAGCATCAGTAAGTTTAGCAAATGATTCGAATGGAATAACTGTAGGAGATTGTAGTTCATTAACAGCTGAATTGGGTGTATACTTTGATAGAGCAGCTGTTGCAGTAGTCTAAAATCTTATAATCATAAATAAATTCTACAACTAAATTCAGAATCATTAAATCAAACTAGGAAATTAAAATTATGAAAACACCTATAACAGAAGCAATCGCATCAGCAGATAGTCAAGGTAGATTCTTAAGTAATGGTGAATTACAATCAATTAATGGACGTTACCAAAGAGCATCATCTAGCTTAGAAGCAGCAAGGTCATTAACAAGTAATGCTCAAAGATTAATTACAGGAGCTGCTCAATCTGTTTATACAAAATTTCCATTTACTACTCAGATGCCAGGGCCAACTTACGCATCTAGTGCTATAGGAAAAGCAAAATGTGCACGAGATATAGGATATTACTTAAGAATGACAACATACTGTCTTGTGGTAGGAGCTACTGGACCTATGGATGAATATCTAATAGCAGGATTAGAAGAAATTAATCGTAGTTTTGAACTATCACCAAGTTGGTATATAGAAGCACTACAATATATAAAAAATAGCCATGGTCTTGCAGGACAAGCTGCTAATGAAGCAAATACATATTTAGACTATGCTATTAATGCATTAAGCTAAATATAAATATTATTTAATAAAAATTGCTATTAAGAATAAGAAAATATGCATATATAATTCTTTATGCATATTGTTATACATAAAATTATTTATATCACTATAATATGAATTATAGCTAAGCTAACTAAGATACATATTTTTGTTTCCAACAAAAAGTATTTCTATAAATTTTCATTCTTATTTTATACTATGAAACCTATTATTTTAACTATTCTTGATGGTTGGGGATATTCAGAAAAAACAAAAGGAAATGCAATTCAACTAGCAAATACACCTACAATAGATAAATTATGGAAAAACTACCCGCATACCTTATTAAATGCTTCAGGAGAAGATGTAGGATTACCTAAACGACAAATGGGAAATTCGGAAGTAGGGCATACAACTATTGGAGCTGGCAGGATTGTTAATCAAGATTTAGTGCGCATCAGTCAATCTATTGAAAATGAGTCATTCTTTAATAATCAAACTATTAAACATATCTGTACAAAAATCAAGAGTGAAAATACAAAACTACACTTAATTGGACTTTGCTCTAATGGAGGAATACACTCCCATATTAAACATTTATTTGCACTACTGAATGTAGTAAAACAATATAATATTGAAGTTTGTATACACGCTATTACAGACGGTCGAGATACTTCACCATATACATCAAAAATATTTATTGAACAAATTCAAACTTACATTAAAGAATTGAGTCATATCAAGATTTGTACATTAAGTGGAAGATATTATAGTATGGATAGAGACTGCCGTTGGGCAAGAACAGAAAAAAGCTATAAAGTTTTGCTTAATAATGCAGTGAAATATCCAGAATCTGCTATATCAAAAATTAATGAATATTACAAGAAAAATATATCAGATGAATTCATACCTCCTACTAGGCTACATAAAGGAAATATTCAAAACAATGATGGTATAATATTTTTCAATTTTCGGCCAGATAGAATGCGTCAATTATTACATGCATTTACTAAACCGACATTCAAAGGATTCAATACAAAAAAAATTAGAAATTTAGAAGTCGTTACGTTTACACAATATGACCCTAGTTTAAATATCAACATTGCATTTCCTAAACAAAAAAATACAAACTTTATTGGACAAATCATTTCTAACTATGGTTTAAAACAATTAAGATTGGCCGAAACAGAAAAATATGCACATGTTACTTATTTTTTTAATGGTGGCATTGAAGAACCTTTCCCAGGTGAGGATAGACAACTTATCTCCAGTCCAAAAGTGGAAACATATGATTTATCTCCTGAAATGTCAGCTGAAGAATTAACAAAAAGTGCTATTAATGCTATAAATAAAAACATTTATACATTAATTGTCATAAACTACGCTAATCCAGATATGGTAGGACATACAGGCAATCTAGAGGCTACTATACAAGCCATTAATAAAATTGATAAATGTATAAACAAGATTTGGAGAAAATCTCAAAGTATGAATAACACACTCATAATTACAGCAGATCATGGTAATGCAGATCGTATGCTAGATGAATCTAATAAACCATGTACATCCCATAGTACTAATCCTGTTCCGTTTATATTAGTAGAACCATCTAATACTAATAAAAATAATTTAAGAAACAATGGTAGTTTAACAGATATTGCACCCACTATTCTAGAATTATTGAATCTCGATATTCCTACTGAGATGAATGGCAAGTCGTTATTAAAAACTAAGACAATAATCACATATAATTAATTTCTCATAAATACACAGTACAGGACTTACTATTTTTAGATTTCTAAAATTGCAATAATGAAATATAACATATACATATGAACTTATCTAATTCATTTAATTATATTATCAATCTACCACTAAATAATTTAAACTCATTTAATGAACAGACCTATCATTTAATTCCTCCTGAATGGAAATTTATACTTATGAGTGACGGATCATTTACTCAAAATTTAAACTCGTTAACAGGACAACAAATTATCACTTGTCCAACGTACATAGAGAAGCAATATATAACAAAAAAGACAAGAATAAGAAAAGTTTATTTACAAGATAATTCAAAAAGAAATCTTGCATTTGCTCAGTCTAATTGGGTTTTACAGTTAAACAATCAAGTATATAAAACTTTAAATAGTAGTCAACCTATAGGAAAATCACTAATACAACATCAAATAGATATTTACAAAGATATACATGAAATATATTATGTATATTCTATATATTTAGATCATATATTCAATAGTACACAACCTATCTGGGGCAGAAAATATACAATATATCATGAATGCCAACCTATTACAACTATACAAGAGTTTTTTTCTCCTTATATAATATCCTTTTTCTAATTTTAATTATTAATATGCTAAATTTTTTCACAAAAAATACGTCAAATAAATTCCAAAGTATAATTGACGAGATACACAAAATAGGACATACATTAGAAAATTATTCAAATACACAACTAAAACAGCAAACTGCAAAACTTAAAAAGAAACTAAATCATAACAATGATTTGACAAAGATATTACCAGAATCTCTTGCAATCGTTAAAGAAGCTATTAAAAGATCTACAGGAATGACTTTATTCGATGTACAATTAATGGGCAGTATTATATTAGATGAAGGCAAAATAGCAGAAATGAAAACAGGGGAAGGAAAAACTATTGTTGCTATTACTACAGCATATCTTAATGCTTTAACAAACAAAGGTGTACATATAATTACAGTTAACGAATATTTAGCTAAAAGAGATTCAGAACTAGCTCAAAAAATTTGTACATACCTGGATTTAACAGTAGGATTAGTAGCACATTCAATGAGTTACGAAGAAAAAAAACAAGCCTACAATTGTGATATTACGTATATTACAAATAGCGAATTAGGATTTGATTACCTGAGAGATAACATGGCGATAGACTTGAATCAAATAGTTCAAAGAGGCTTTAATTTTGCGATTATTGATGAAGTAGACTCTATATTAATTGATGAAGCAAGAACACCACTTATTATATCGGGTCCTTTTGACATAGAAACAAATAAGTATAATAAATGTACATCTATTGCTAATCTACTAGACAGTAATCTAGATTACCAAATAGATGAAAAAACAAAAAATATTACTTTGACAGAAAACGGTATCAATAAATGTGAAAAGATTTTGAATATTGATAACCTATATAATATCAATAATTCCTGGATACAATACTTGTTAAACGCTTTAAAGGCTAAAGAACTGTTTTTAAAAAATCAACATTATATCGTAAAAAACAGTGAAATTATTATTGTTGATGAGTTCACTGGAAGAATTATGCAAGGTAGAAGATGGAGCGATGGCTTACATCAAGCAATCGAATCAAAAGAGAATATTCCCATTCAACAAGAAAATAGAACTTTAGCATCAATTACATATCAAAATTTATTTTTATTATATAGAAAACTATCCGGCATGACTGGTACAGCTAAAACAGAAGAAACTGAACTTGATAAAATATATAATCTTCAGGTAGTAGAGGTACCTACAAATAAACCATGCAAAAGACATGACTTACCAGACTTAGTATACAAAACAGAATATACAAAATGGCAATCTATAGCAAATGAATGTTTCGATATGTATCATATAGGTCGACCAACCTTAATTGGTACAACTAATGTGGAAAAATCTGAATTACTAGCAAAAATATTAACAACACTGAAAATACCGTTTAATTTACTAAATGCAAAACCTGAAAACGTTGCCCGAGAGGCAGAAATTATCACACAAGCAGGAAGAAAGAAAACGATAACTATATCGACAAATATGGCTGGTAGAGGGACAGATATTATATTAGGTGGAAATCCAGAATCTTTATCAAAACTTATACTAAACCAGTATTTACAGAATGAGCTAGGGTTAAAAGAAAAACAAAAAATCAATAAGATAGATAATAAAATTTATAATGTAGTAAATAATTATAGACTAAATGTACAAAAATTAGATATTTATGAAGATCCTGATATAAATTTTAAAAAAGTACAAAATTGTATAGAAAATTTAATTTATGGTAAATATATAAAAGATAGTGAAGAAGAGAATTTACATAAAATTTATTTAAATATATTAAATGAATATAAAACGATATGTTACCAAGAAAAACAAGAAGTTCTGAAATTAGGCGGACTATATGTGATCGGAACAGAGAGACATGAATCAAGGAGAATAGATAATCAACTAAGAGGTAGAGCTGGCAGACAGGGAGATGTAGGGGCATCACGTTTTTTTCTAAGCCTACAAGATAATCTTCTTAGAATTTTTGGTGGAGACAAAATTTATCAACTCATGGAGAACTTAAATATTGATGAAGATACTCCCATAGAATCTATTATTTTAAGTAAAAGCTTAGATTCTGCACAAAAAAAAGTAGAATCTTATTTTTATGATATTAGAAAACAATTATTTCAATATGATGAAGTAATAAATAACCAAAGACAAGCAATATATGCAGAAAGAAAAAGAATATTAGAATCTAATTTTACAAGGGACTGCATAATAGAATATGCTGAAAGCACTATAGACGAGATATTAATTGCATTTTATCAAGAAGATGGTATAAACAATAAAAACCACATTATAAATAAGATGTATAAATTGCTAAACTTAACTGAGAATTTTAACCTAAACAATTGGAATAGTATGAATTCTAAACAAATCCAACAGTTTTTATATGAACAATTACGTATTAGTTACGATCTGAGAGAAAGCTATTTAGAACAACTAAGACCCGGGTTAATTAGAAAATTAGAAAAATATTACTTATTACAACAAATAGACAAAGCATGGCAAGATCATTTAGATAAAATGGCTATACTAAGAGATTCTATCGGATGGAGAAGCTATGGTCAACAAGATCCTTTAATAGAATATAAGAATGAAGCATTCTCATTATTTATTAATATGGTAACATACATAAGGCAAACTGTTACATATTTAACTATGCGTTCACGCTTAATTATAAATATCAATAATTGAAAAACTTATTATATTTTTACTTTGCACTATAAAACTTGACATAAATCATAAAATTTATTAATGTAAAGTCATAAGAAAAACAACCCATAAGATAGTAAAGTTATAGCTCAATTGATACAGCCCCCATCGTCTAGAGGCCTAGGACATCTCCCTTTCACGGAGGTAACGGGGATTCGAATTCCCCTGGGGGTATTAATATTAAATAAAATGATCGAAATATATTATCTTTATACGCTCTCTGTACCTATAGAAGACTTCAATTGTTGACAAAATTGCCCTAATGAATCTAATTTCTCTTGTGTTAATTGACCTTTCATTTGTTTAATCATAGCACTGCCAACAACTATACCATCTATGTTCCAATTAACGATTTGAGCTATTTGTTGAGGAGTATTAATACCAAAACCTAACATGATCAATTTATTTGTTTTACTCTTAATACTATTAATTATATGCTTAATTTCCAAATTAATCTCATTTCTTAGACCAGTCACTCCATAACTACTAACCAAATAAATACATCCAGGTGATTTAGATAATATCAATTGAATTCTAGATTCTGAACTAGTTGGAGCAATAAACAATATTAACTCTATAGTATATAAATCACATAATTTTATTATATAATCTACTTCTTCCAGTGGTAAATCGGGAATAATTAATCCTTTCGCACCAGCTAAAGCGATTTCTCTGATAAACTTATTAACCCCTCTGGCTAAAATCGGATTATAATAAGTAAATATAATTATAGGAGCATTTAAATGAGGTATTACTGTTTTTAAAATATATAGGATTTGTTCAACATAAACACCTTGCTGTAAAGCAATTTGAGATGCTTCTTGAATAACAGGACCATCTGCTAAAGCATCAGAATAAGGTACACCTAATTCAATTACGTCTGCTCCATTTTTATCTAAAATTTTTAAAGCTTGTATACAAGTATTAATACTGGGGTAACCTGCTGTAATAAATGGAACTAAAGCACAAGAAGAAGTTTTATTACGCAAAAAATTTGTTATCACATTCATATCATGATTTTAGTTTAAAGAAATTAAAATTAAAAAATTGGGTTGCCCGGGATTCGAACCCGGAACTAATCGGTTAAAAGCCGAGTACTCTACCATTGAGTTAGCAACCCTTAAAACTATATATCAAATAAATAACATAATCTTATTATAATATCAAGTTTTTATAATCAGATGTATAACTAAAAAAAGATATACCTTTATGACACAAACTTATTTACATAATAAATTTCTAACTATTATACTAAAATGTCAAAATTTACGCAAACCTGTGTCAATATTAATTGCTATATCTGGTGGCAAAGATTCTTTATGCCTAATTAAATTAGTAGAAGATTTTAACCATACATATAATTATTTATATGATATAGAATATATTTATGTTGATCACCAATGGAGAGCTGATTCGCAAAGAAACATTAAACATTTACTTAATTATACATGTATAACAAATAATAATACATATATTTATCAAATACATAAAGCACATATGTCGGAATCAACGGTAAGAAAAGTAAGGTACCAAATTATACTCCAACATGCTATAAAACATAAAACACAAATTATCTTTACAGCGCATAATCAAACAGATCAATTAGAGACATTTTTATTAAACTTAATTAGAGGTACAGGATTAGAAGGATTAAGTAGTTTACCACTTATAAGGCAAATAAAAAATCACATACACATTATAAGACCTCTAATTAAGATGAATACAGGAGATATAATATGGTTTTGTCACAAATTCAATTTACCCATATGGTCCGATAAAACAAATTTTTATTATTCAAACTCAAGAAATCGTATAAGATATGAATTATTACCTTATTTGAAGGGATACTTTAGTCCTATGATAGAAGACAATATTATCAATTTCTTAAGCTTATCATCCATAGAAAATGAATATATTAAACAGAATGCTATAAAATTATATATTAATAGTCGACATTCATACTATATAGCTTTTAATTATAAAGTTATACAATATCAACACCTCGCTTTAAAAAGAAGGGTATTTCATTTATTTTTTTATTATAATTTCAATAAACATTTAAATCACAAAATTTTAAACAAATTAATAGAATATATGCACATTAAAAATCAAAGAAAAATAAGCGTAATCTGGGAAAATTTAAAAATAAATTTATATAAAAACTGGGTTTACATTCAATAATTATTATACATTAACAAATTTGATCCCATTAAATAACTTTAGTAATATTTATTTATCAACAAATATAATTCTTTTCAAAAAATAGTATAATAAATATAACGTATAGTTTAATATATAAATTTAAAGGATAAGCAAATTATGATTAATTGGCAAGTTATAGGCCAACTAACTTCACTAGCTATTATTGTATTAGTAGGGCCAGCTGTAATTATTTTATTATCATTACGTAAAGGCAACTTATAAAAATATCTTGTTAATACAAAGATAATAGTCATCGAATAATATGCAGACAAACTTTAGACTTAGTCTGCATGGAAAATTAAAAGTCATAAATTAACTTATATAATCCAGCAAAATGTTATTATTAATTTCTTGATGCGTACCAGCAAATTCACTATCCTTAGATAAAAACAACATACAATGGCACTCTTTTCTTTCTCTCATAGGTACACATGGACAATTCCAATATGAACTTAAAACCTCTTTAGACTTATCCTCATAATGACGGCATGGACATAAAGGAGAACCATAAGAATCCTTATGCCTAGCTAAACCTTCTATAACCACAGCTGTTACACTAACATCTGAACAAAAAAATGTACCTGTCCTTTTAGCATAAACTTCTGAAAATTTACGCATAGCCTCTAAACTAGAGGCAAAAGATTTACAATCCATATTTTTCATAAATAATACATGTATATAGATAATAATTTATAATTCTTTGTTATATTATAATTATAGCGATTTATTATAATTAGATCATTTTCTAAATATTAAATTTTGCAATATTTGCATTATAAAACAAAATAAAACCATTATTATTATATTATTAATATTACTAGATTAATAAAATACATTAATCTAGGAAACAAATATTATTGCTGAATAAGCAATTGAAGTAATTTATATATTATTATACTCAAATGACAGCATCTTACTTACCATCTATATTAGTACCTTTAGTAGGAATTATATTTCCTGGTATAAGCATGGCTTTGCTATTCCTATATATTGAACAAGAAAATATATCTTAAATATATACTAAAGCTTAAATAATAAATTGATAAGCCACCTTTATATTATAATTCAAAGGTGGCTTCAACATATTCATAATTTGAAAATTATACAATCAATACATAGATGGTATAAATTTAAATCTACAATGAAGAACCAATCCCAGAATAAGAACCGTAAATAAAAATTCCTAAAACTGTAATTGCTGCAATACCACCTACTGTAGCAACTAACCACAAAGGAACCCTACCTGTACCTGCCATTTTTTCTACCCCTAATTTTAATAAAAATTAACTATCAGCCTATATTGATCAGTTAAAAAAGTAACTTGAAAACAATACTGCAAGCACAAAAATTAATAATAGTCCCCAAAATAGAGACGTACGATTTAATTCTACAGGCTCTTTATTTGGATTAGGACCACTCATATTATATCTCCTAATTTTATCTTTGAATAAATTGCATAGATGTAATCGCACCTAAAAAAAATACTGTAGGTATAGCTATTCCATGTATAGCTAACCATCTAAAAGTAAAAATTGGATACGATATTGGCTGATTTGAATTACCTCGTGTCATATATATTATTTTAATTCCTTATATTTCAGTTAAATACCTTTAGTCAAATCTTCAAGTTCTTGTTTAGCACTAAAACGATCGTTAACTAATGGAACTTGTTGACGGTCTTGAGTAAAATACTCATTAGGTCTTGGAGTACCAAAAACATCATATGCTAAACCAGTGCTAACAAACAACCAACCAGCAACGAACAGTGACGGTATAGTTATACTATGAATAACCCAATAACGTATACTAGTAATAATATCAGAAAAAGGACGTTCTCCGGTTGATCCTCCTGACATAATAAATACCTCCTATAAATAAGAATACGGAAACTTAAAATAATATAAAATAAACAATAATAATATAAGTACATAAATATAATATTATAATTCACTTATGTAATTATAATTAGAAAGTAAATACTAAGAAAAATTTAATTTCATAATACACTTTATATTTTTATCAGTTATAAATATATATATATTATACTAGCTCAATAAATAAATCCAAACAAAAGTTTAAATATTAATTGAATAAAATTAGTATACATTTTCTAACGTAAATATTTTAAATTAAACCAAACACTAGTACCTACATTTAATTGACTTTGAACAATTACATCAATTTTATGCTTATGTAGTATATTTTTAACTATAGATAAACCTAAACCAGTTCCTTCTAAAGTATGAACATTATTTTCTATCCTTACAAATCTATCAAAAATAGCTTTTTGATCTTCTTCTGCAATACCAATTCCTTCATCAATAATTTCAACCCTAACTAAATTTTGAATACCTATATTTGCACAATAAGTATGAGAGTATATGACTTTATAAACTCTTAACACAATTTTGCTATTACAAGGAGAAAACTTCAAAGCATTATTTAATAAATTAGAAATTACTTGTAAAAGAGAACTTTCATGTGCTAAAACATAGTGAATATTTTGGTCTAATTCAATTATCAATTGAATATTATTTTTGGTTGCTACAATTTGTAAAGTGTTAACTACATTATATACAGTTTGGGTTAAATCTATATAATCTAATTTATAGTCATATTCAGATTCTAAAACAGATAAATCCAAAATATCATTAACTAATGAAGATAAGCGCCTAGTTTCGTTATTAGCAATAGTCAAAAAGTTAATTTTTTCTTTTTCATCCAATGTATCATTATAGTCAATCAAAGTTTCAAGAAATGACCCTATATTACATAAAGGAGTTCTTAATTCATGTGATATATTGCCTATAAACTGATTCTTAGCTTCATTTAGTTTGGCTTCCTTACTTATATCTTGTATTATTATGACAATACCAGTTAAAACCTTTAATATTTTATCTAATAAAGTTGTTAACAAAAAGCGACAAATTCTTTTTGAGTTATAATCCAAATTAATATAAACTTCTTCTGTTTGTGATTTATTTGTACTTATATAACTTGATTGCACTAATTTATTTAATATTGGCAAGAGAGCTTCATTAACATGAATAGGTAAATAATTACAAATAGACACACCTGTTAAATCAATATTAAACCAATCAAAAATTTCCTGTGCTGTTTTATTCACAAACAATATTCTTAGTTCCGCATCAACTAAGATAGTACCATCCGCTATTACAGACGCAATTGTCTCTAATTTATTTTTTTCTGATATAATTTTATCTACATTTTTCTTTTCATACGACTGTAATTTTTCAGCCATCTCATTAAAACTAACAAATAATATACCGAGTTCACCGTTAATAGGTACATTTAATCTTTGATGAAAATTACCTGAAGCAATATTATTGATCCCCAAAAACAGTTGTTTTTGGGGAACTGAAGTTGCTAATGTATTAAATGCAACACCTAAAAATAACATTAACCATACTAATACAAAAACGAAAATACTTAAATCTCTTATTAATCTAGACGAAGAAAGTCTTGTATTTAAATCTATACCTAAATCTAAACTACCTAAAGTATTGCCTGATTTAGTTAAAGGAATAAGAATATCGACAATATCATGATTTACTAGTTTATTAGAATTAATAAGAGGTATATTAAACAAGAATTCTTTATTTTCTAATTGCAGTAAACTTTGATGCAATTGTAATATATTTTGAATTTTTGTATTATATATAGGCAATCCTAATAATAGATTACCATACTGATCAAAAAACAGAATGTATCTAATACTAGCTGTACTGAGATATATCTTTTCCAAAAAATAAGCTATATCTTTTTGATTATTAAGATCAGTTGAATCCACAATATTAGAAGCTAACAAGAGACCTAAATCTTTACAAAAACGCCTACTTGAAATAATCGAATCTTCTTGAAAAAGAGTTAAAGACCAAAAAGTCAAACTGCTCATGATTACAGAAATCATTAAAGTAACAAGAACTATAAAACGATTGAAATTAATATTTAAATCAAATTTAGAAGATATTTGAAATATTTTACGATACATATACTGAACTCATAAATATTATGAACTAATAATTCTATAAAGCCTTAATTACACTTCCTGTTTTATTAAACATAATATAGGATAATAAAAAATCAAAAATGAAAACACTTAGCAAAGATGTAACAACTGATAGAGTAGTTGATTGCCCAACACCTTTTGCACCACCACTAGCAGTTAAACCCCATACACAACTGATTAAGGAAATTAAAAAACCAAATATTAAAGTTTTAAATAAAGATTTACATATATCTTGAGTGACTAATGATGATAAAGAAGAAGTAAAGAAGATTTGAGGATGTATATTATATATAGTAAAACATACGAAGGAACTACTGAACAGACTTGTAATAAATGAAATAATATTTAAACATGGCAGCATTAAAATACATGCTATAACTCTTGGAAATACTAAATAATGTAAAGGACTTGCTTCTAGCAGATACAGTGCATTTAATTGCTCTGTCACACTCATAGTTGCTAATTCAGCCGTAAAATAGGATGCTATACGCCCGACAATAATCACAGAGGTTAATACAGGTGATAGTTCACGTATAAATGAAATAGTTAGAACAGAACCAACTAAACTGACAGCATTGATGTATAAAAACTCTTTAACAATTTGTATTGTAAAAACCATGCCTATAAAAAAGGCTGTAATTATAACTATATTTAAAGAATCAGGACCAACTATTTTCATTTGCTCCAAAGTATTAAAGTAAATACTGTTCAATAAATGGAATTTAAAAATATTATTGATTATATAACAAAAGTAACTCTTTACATTATTAAACATAACTTAATCTCAGTTCCACCAATAATCTAAATTTTAATACAAATTCAAATAAATTGTAGATATTTATTATCAAAATCACTAAAATATTCCAGTCTTAGTTAGTTGCATTTTTGTGAAAAATATATTAGTGTAATTGTATAAGGGCGGTTAGCTCAGCGGTAGAGCGCCTGCCTTACAAGCAGGTGGTCACTGGTTCAAATCCAGTACCGCCCATGACTATTAAACTCATAGAATATAATTGGGCTCATCGTCTAAGGGATTAGGACAGGGACCTTCTAAGTCTCTAATGTAGGTTCGAATCCTACTGAGCCTATTAACTACTAATTTAGTATACTGTCTACAACTTGCTTCACCTTGTTACCTGAATCAACAGTTTCTAAAGGATCTTTTCTTAATCGATGCCTTAAGCACAATGTAATAACACTTTTAATGTCATTAATATCAACTTTTATTTTATTATGATAAGCTGCAAAAGCTTTCGCAGCTCTATTTGTAACTATATCCCCTCTCAAACCGTCTACATCTAAAGTTCCACATACTTCCGAAATTTTAACCCTCAAATTATAATCAATAGTTACATTTGATAACCTGTCTTGAGCTGCTGCAATAGAGGATTTTAATTCATTTTGTTGCTCTTGAAATTCTTCTAAACACGTATAAGGATTAGTATCAAATTTACTTCTTTGCTCTACTATCTTAACTCTCAATGATGGTTCTTTAACTGTACGAATTTCTGCATGCATACCAAAACGATCTAACAACTGAGGCCTTAATTCACCTTCTTCAGGATTGCCAGACCCTACCAAAACAAACCTAGATGGATGTCTTACAGATATACCTTCTCGCTCAACTGTATTCCAACCAGAAGCTGCTGCATCTAATAAAATATCTACTAGATGATCATCTAATAAATTAACTTCATCAACATACAAAATACCTCTGTTCGCTTTTGCTAATAACCCTGGCTCAAAAGTTTTAATTCCTTCAGTTAAAGCTTTTTCAATATCTATTGTACCGCAAACTCTATCCTCAGTTGCACCTAAAGGAAGATCTACCATAGGTACGTCAATAAATTCAGTAAGTACGTGATCACCCTTTTCCACTTGAGTTTTAACCATATCAGACATTAAATCATAATCAGCAGGATGAGAATTAAATAGATCATCTTGTACAACTTCAATTTTTGGTAGCAAATCTGCGATAGCTCTAATAGTAGTAGATTTACCAGTACCACGATCCCCCATAATCATAACGCCACCTATCTTAGGATCAATGACATTCAGAAGTAATGCTAATTTCATTTCTTCTTGCCCTACAATGGCAGTAAAAGGAAAAACAGGACGTACTTTGTCTTTTAGAATACTCACAATAATAATATTAAACTCATACAAATACAGTAATTAAATAAACATATTAAGGTAATACAAAAAAATCAACTATAAATTGAAACCTAAATGCATATTATCGTAGATATAAACAATAATAAAGCAAACAAAAGATGCGATAAATTTATATAATATATATATAATATCACATCCATAATACTTGTAAATTATGCAATATTAATAAATAGTTATTGATATAAATCGGTACCTAAGCGAATTGCTAAAACAGCTGAAACCAAAGCAAACAATAGTGCAACAAAAATTTGACTATCACTAATCATATGAAACATACTCCTCAAATATTTATAAAAATTACTATTTAATTTAATCTAACCCATATAATAATTTAATAATCAATATTAAGTATGAATTTTGTAAAAAATTGCTATATAAATTTAAATAAACTTTCTAAAATTCATATAAATACATCGATATAATAATAATTATAAACATAAATAAAACATTATATTTTGATTTGTAGAACCAAAATGTTATTTACTTAATTGATACATACTTAAGTTATGAAGCCATACGTATTTTGCCTGAAGCTGCCCAATTTTGAATAGCAGATATATTTACTTTATCTGTAAAAGCTAAAGGTACAAAATGACTGATTACATGAATAATATCTCGTGTAGAAAATTCTCTTTTTTCATAAAAAGCATTATACATCGCTTCTATAATAGCTTGCTCTATTTCAGCACCTGAAAATTTATCCGTAAGACTACTCAAAAATTTAATATCATATTTAACCCAAGATAGAGGTCTAAATTTCATTAAATGTATTTTAAATATTTTCTCTCTTTCCTCTAAATTTGGTAGATCTAAAAAAAATATTTCATCAAAACGTCCCTTTCTCAATAATTCGGGTGGCAAGGATAAAACTTGGTTTGCTGTTGCGATAATAAAGATCGGTTTATCTTTTTCAGCTAACCATGTCAATAAAGTGCCTAAAACACGACTCGTAGTTCCACTATCAGTATAATTACTTAAACGAGTAAAACATTTATCTATTTCATCTATCCAAAGTATACATGGAGAAGATTGTTCTGCTATCCTTATCATATTACGCATCCTTTCTTCTGACTTACCAACAATACCAGCAAAAATTTTACCAATATCCAACTTTAATAATGGCAATTTCCACTGACCAGATATTGCCTTAGCAACTAAAGATTTGCCCGTTCCTTGTATCCCTACTAATAAGATACCTTTGGGTGACATTAAACCATAATCTTTAGCTTGCTTAGAGAAAGCCTTAGAACGTTTATTTAACCAATCTTTTAATAAAATTAAGCCACCCACATTTTCAAAGCTATAATCTACTGAATAAAATTCTAATATATCAGTTTGTTCAATTAATTGCTGCTTTTCATTCAAGATATTCTTAATCAACTTACTTACAGATGAATTAGAAGATAACAATTTAACTATAGACATTCTTATCTTTTCAATAGAAAAACCTCTATAAGCCAATATTAAATCATAACAATATTCAGAATAAACAGAGGAGCTAATATTCATAATTTGAAATAAACGCTGTAATTCCACATTAATTTCATTATCATTAGGTAAAGGGAATTCTAAAACAGTTATAAAATTTTGTAACAAATCAGGGATTTGTATTTCCGATGCAGAAATAATAATAGATGAATTCACTTGTTTAAGATAGCGACTTACATTTTTTATTTTACGAATAATACTAATATCATTAATAAAAACATGAAAATCTTTGAGCAAAAAGATTGTAGATATAGGAAAATTTAATTGCTCAATAAACTCAATAGCCTGAAGAGGATTTCTTAATGCTGTATTTAAATAGTTAGGATTATTATAATAACCGTCAATAAAATTCCAACAATATATATTTTTTTTTATATTTTGCTGAATCATAAGATTTATATTATATTCTAAACGCTCCTCCTCAGAATTAAGAATATAAATTAATACATTCTGCGTAGATAATAATAACTTCAAATCATTTTCAAAAGACATATAATATAAAACCTGAAACAATAAACATAACTATAGCTATAATTATAAAGCTATTTTTCTTCTTTTTTTTCTCCTTCTGCAATTTAGAATTTTTCGACCACTGGCAGTACTCATACGAGCCCTAAAACCAGATTTTTTAATACGCTTGAGATTCGTTCCATTACTAAATCCTTTACTCATATCCCTAATTTTTATAAATTAATAATATATTACTATACAACTTTATTTAAAGTAATAAAATGAATTATACATAAATAATATAGATATTGTATAGAAAATATTGAATTTCAAAAGGATTTTTAATTATGTTTGAAGTATATCTCATCTTAGTAACTTGTTTCCTGCTACCTATTTGTTACCTAATTACAAATAGTCTTATATCTATATATCATCAAGTAAAAACTTTAATGAATATAAAAAAAAGTACCATATATATAAATAATAAAAATGTTCTCTACCTAGCAAAGATATATATTCATAGAAAGCAATGGCTTGATTGCATTACGATGATAGAATTTTATATGACACAAATCGTAATCAATGAAACAACGACTATAGTACAATATTATAACTATATTGCATTATGCTATCAATCTATAAACATGTATACAATAGCTAAAAAATATTATCTCAAAGCTTATCAGCAAGAGCCTTTAAACAAACATATTTTGAAGAACTTAGCTAATATTTATAAGCTTTCTGGGGATATAGAAAATGCAAATAAAACAGATCAGAAACTGATTGAATTAAATGAATATCAAGACATATAAATAAACTAATATAATCGGGATAGCAGGACTTGAACCTGCGACATCCTGCTCCCAAAGCAGGCGCGCTACCAAACTGCGCTATATCCCGTTTAATAACAATTTATATCGTATCACTTGTTACACCGTATTGTCTAATAAATTTCATCAAATTGTAATTTTTCTACTCAATTATATACTTACAATGGATACCAGAACATTCCTTTAACGCCATCTGGATCAGTTATAAAACCCAAATGTTTATAAAAACTTACTACCTGTGGGTCTGCAAATAAAGTAATAGTGCTAATATCCTGATATCTTAATTGTGTAACTATTTGATCCATTAAAATTTTACCTAAGCCCTGACCTTGAAATTCAGGATGTATAACAACATCCCAAATAGTCGCGTTAAAAGATGTATCCGATGTCGCTCTTGCAAAGCCTATTAAAAATTGTCTTTTATTTTGCTCATAAAATAAAGAAGCAGTTAAAAAACTATTATCTATAGCAATCTTTACTTTTTTTAATGGTCTACGCACCCATCCAACTGAATCACATAATTTTTCTAACTCATACAAATTAACGTAACTGTTTAAACTTAAATAAATATTTATAATTTTGCCTCTAGTTTTTAAATGCTTTACTAACAAAATCTTGTCTATTGAATCATTTTGTTTAAACTGATTATTTAAATTAGAAGCAAAAATATTATGATGTTTAAAAAAAAATTTCCAAAAAGCCATTGATTTACTACTACAAATAAAGTTTCATATTAACTAATATATAAATATAAATTTTGATACTTTCAACAAAATGTTACTACATAAACAAAAAAATGATAATATCCATTATTCTTATATAATATAACTAATTTCATCTTTTTAATTAGCTTGTAACTTTTCGTCATATTCAAATATTAAATTAATATATTTAAAGGAGATAATTTGTGAAAAAAATATTTGCTCTTTTTTGTATGGCCATACTTTGTATATATATTAATCCTACAGATTCATTAGCAGATACAGCGGGACTAACCAAATGTGCAGAATCGCCCGCATTTACAAAAAGATTAAATAATAGTGTTAAAAAACTAGAAGCAAGACTAGCAAAATATGATGTGAATACTCCGCCTGCCATAGCGTTAGAAACACAAATAGCAAAAACAAAATTAAGATTTGATAAGTATGCTAAATCAGGAATGTTATGTGGAACAGATGGATTACCACACTTAATAACAGATGGTAGATGGAATCACGCAGGTGAATTCATGATTCCAGGAATTTTATTTCTATATATTACAGGATGGATTGGATGGGTTGGACGAGGATATTTGCAAGACATATCAAAAACCAATAAGCCTACAGAAAAGGAAATTATTTTAGATATACCACTAGCACTTAAATACTGCTTATCAGGCTTTACATGGCCTTTAGCAGCTATAAAAGAATTCACAAGTGGAGAATTAATTGCACAAAATCAAGATATTACTGTTTCACCACGTTAGAATCAATAATTTACATAAAAAATAAGGCCTAAAAATTAATATGAATGATAATTTATTAAAATATTTATCAACTATTCCTGTTGTAGGTGCTATATGGTTAACATTTACTGCAGGTTTTATAATAGAAATTAATCGCTTTTTTCCTGATATATTATCATTGTCATTATAGTCATTATAAATTGGGATATATTGTATAGCCTCCGGTTGCATAATATCTTTGATCAAAAAATACCAAGCTTTATATTCTATAAGCTTGTTTTTTTTTATATAAAATAAACTATTGATATAATAGGTGTAAAATATTAACTTAAAATTTGATACTAATAATTAATAAATATGAGTTTAGTTAGCCAAATCATTTTAAATGCAGATAATGAATTAAGATATCCTAGTATTGGAGAATTACAATCAATCAAAAATTATCTAACAACAGGAGAAATACGTATCTGTATTAGCAGTAAACTAAGAGATAACGAAAAAGAAATTATACAACAAGCTAGTAAAGCTATTTTTCAACTTCACCCAGAATATATAGCTCCTGGAGGTAATGCAGAAGGGTCAAGAAAACGGTCTTTATGCCTTCGAGACTATGGGTGGTATTTACGCCTTGTAACATATGGTGTTCTAACTGGAGATAAAAACTCTATTGAAAAAATAGGGCTGATTGGAGTAAGAGAAATGTATAACTCATTAGGTGTACCTATTATAGGTATGATTGATGCTATCAATTGTTTAAAACAAGCATCAATTAAAAATTTAGAAGAAGATGAAATAGGTATTATAGAACCTTACTTTGATTTTATAATACAAGGCATGTCTTAAAACTTAATCATTTCACGTTAATCTAATTAATATAATTAAATAGTTGATTGCTTAATTATGTAATGTTATAATCTTAATTATACTCGGAAAGTACATTATTAATAGCTTAAACTTGTCAGGACTGGAAAGTAGCAGCAATTCAGCTTAATTACGTAAGGTACTTTTCGGGTTTTATTATTTTACAATATTAATTGCACAATATCACTAAAATTAATACAATAGATACATTAATTACTAATAAATGAAAATATTATATATATAAACATTAAAATCAATTATTATAATTCAATAGAATTTGAAAAAGACATGAAATCATCAATCATGCAAGGAGCTCGAATTATTTCGGTAGGCTCTGCTGTTCCAGATTTACGTATAAACAATAGAGATATTAGCCAAATCGTCGAAACGTCAGATGAATGGATAGTAACTCGAACAGGCATCAAAGAAAGGAGAGTGTTAACAGGTGCAAATAAATCAGTAGTAGATCTTGCTTATCATGCGGCAATGAAAGCATTACACAATATTCGCATGGACCCTTTAGAAATAGATCTAATTATATTAGCAACATCAAGTCCTAATGATCTTTTTGGTAGTGCTAGTAAAGTACAAGCAAAAATTGGGGCAAAAAAAGCTGTTGCATTTGATTTAACAGCAGCATGTTCAGGATTTGTACTAGCTATTGTAACAGCAGCACAATTTGTACAAAATGGTAGTTACAAAAATATTCTGATCATTGGAGCAGACGTGTTATCAAAGTGGATTGATTGGTCAGACCGTAAAACCTGTATATTATTTGGTGATGGAGCTGGTGCAGCCATTATACAAGCATGTTCTGAAGAAGATAACGCAATTTTAGGCTTTCAACTAAATACTGATGGCAAACAATCTGATGAACTATCAATTACATATAAAGAGAATCCATATTCTTTAAATACTTTCCAACTTTTTCAAGGTCAATTTCAATACATTTCAATGAACGGTAAAGAAGTATATAAATTTGCCGTATCAAAAGTTCCCGCTAGTATCACAAAATGTCTTAATGCTCTAGATCTTTCAACAAAAGATGTTAACTGGCTTTTATTACATCAAGCCAATAAAAGAATTTTAAAAGCTGTAGCAGATAGATTATCTATTGATACCTGTAAAATAATCTCTAACTTAAGCAAATATGGGAATACTTCAGCTGCATCAATACCATTAGCACTCGATGAAGCATTACAAAACAATAAAATCACCAAAGAAGATATTATAGTAATTTCTGGTTTTGGTGCAGGATTAACTTGGGGTACAGTTGTAATTAAATGGAAATGTTAATAGAAAACACAAAAAGTTAAATATTTAAATAACCTATATTACAATATAGGAACAATCTACAAGATTAAAATTAAATAATAAAATAAATGTATTCAATATTTTATTTATTTAATTTATAAATTTATTTTTCAGAAATTATTAATGAAGGAAATTTCCAATGACATCATCACTATCTAGTTTTTTCAACAGTTTAATTTTAGGTGCTCTTATTGTTGTACTACCTATTACATTAGCATTATTGTTTGTTAGTCAAAAAGATAAAACATTGAGAAATTAAACATTTAATTTCATAGCACCATATTTACCTAATTCATAAGAAAAATACATTTATACGGATCATTATTATATCTGTAATTGCGTTTTTCTTATGAATTCAATATTACAAATTATGTTGAAATAACTAATCTAAATTATCAAAATTTATCCATCATTTCATTTCATATGTCTTTATCAGAATGGTTACATATTAAGCGTAACACATCCTTAACAACCAATACAAAAGAAATAAACTTAAAAGTACCCGAAGGACTATGGATTAAATGCAGTAAATGCAGTCTACTTATGTACTATAAAACTCTTGAAAAAAACTTTAAAACATGTCCTAATTGTGAATATCATTTTCCAACTACTAGTCAGGATAGAATAACAAAACTTATTGATGATAAAACATGGGAACCTATCAACATATTTTTAACTTCAACAGATCCACTTGGTTTTTCTGACAGAAAATTATATCGCAAACGACTACTAGATATGAAAATACAAACTGGCTTATTTGATGCTGTACAAACTGGTTTAGGAAACATTTTTGATATCCCCGTTGCTCTTGGAATCATGGATTTTCGATTTATGGGTGGAAGTATGGGTTCGGTAGTAGGAGAAAAACTTACTAGATTAATTGAAAAAGCAACAATTCAGAAAATACCTGTAGTTATTGTATGTGCTTCGGGAGGAGCAAGAATGCAAGAAGGTATGTTAAGTTTAATGCAGATGGCAAAAATTTCTTCAGCATTACAAAAACATAAAGAAGAAAAACTACCTTACTTTCCTATTCTTACTTCCCCAACTACAGGTGGTGTAACAGCTAGTTTTGCTATGTTAGGAGACATAATTATTGCAGAACCCAATGCTTTAATAGCATTTGCTGGTAGAAGAGTTATAGAACAAACAATAAAAGAAGATCTACCAGACAATTTTCAAACATCCGAATATTTATTCAAGCATGGATTTATAGACCTCATAATATCAAGAAAAGAATTAAAAACCAAACTGCACCAAATTTTATCTTTTTACCAAAAATAACAATAAAGAAATATCTTGTAACTTATTAAATTCACAATGTATAATAATAACAAAAATCAACTTAGCAATAATAGGCTTATTATTATATAGATTACAATTACTAATTATAGTAAAATAAAAATTTAATAAATAGTAATTAAAGTATTATGTAATATATAATATATAAACTATTTGCTTAATTCAAGGATAATATAAATCTTATGATATCAAACGCTAAAATTCAGCTAAGTTTATTTGCTGTTATAATCGTTTTTGAAACTTTGTTAAATCAAGTTTATGCTATAGAATTAGATGAAGCAACAAGAACAGTTACTTTAGAAGAATCTGGTAAAACCATTATATTAACTGCAGAACAAGTTAAAAGAGGCAAACGCCTTTTCAATAATTCATGTGCTCAATGTCATAATGGTGGAATTACAAAAACAAATCCTAATATAGGTTTAGATCCCGAATCGTTAAGCGGAGCAACACCTGTTAGAGACAATATTCGTAACCTAATAGAATATATGAAAGATCCCACAAGTTACGATGGGAGTAATTCTATTGCTGAATTACATCCTAGTATAAAAAGCGCAGAAATTTTTCCTAAAATGCGCAATTTAACAGATGAAGATCTATTCGCAATTGCTGGCCATATTCTAATTCAACCTAAAGTTGCAGCAGAAAAATGGGGAGGAGGGAAGATATACTATTAAACAATAGTATTTATTAGATGCAAATTATCTTATATATACTATAGATCATAAAAAATCAAATATAATGTATATTAAGATTTCATTTACTTTATAATTCTAAGGATATATAATTTATGAGATGGCTATTCACTTTTTTTGTTATTTGCAATATTTTCACAAATAATATTCAACCAACTCTTGCAGCAGATTTAGATGCTGGAGAACAAATTTTTTCAGCGAATTGTTCAGCTTGTCATGCAAATGGGAATAACGCAATTATGCCAGACAAAACACTGAAAAGTGATATTTTATCAGAAAATGGCATGAATAGCATAGCAGCAATCACAAATCAAGTGAAAAATGGTAAAAATGCTATGCCTGCATTTGGTGGGCGCTTAGCTGATGAAGATATAGAAAATGTTGCTAATTATGTTTTGAACAAATCAGAGAACGGATGGTAATATTTAATATAATTAGCTTGCTTATAAGCATAAATATTATATAAAAAATTAAATACAATAGATAGGTAATATTACTTAATATAACTATCTATTCTTTAGAATAAGAAAACTTATATATTTAAAGATTCAATCTATGACACAAAATAAATATCCAGCAATTTTAATGCTAAAAGATGGTAAAATCTATAAAGGCTGGACATTACTCAATTCAATTTTATCTTTTGGAGAAGTTGTATTTAATACAGGAATGACTGGATATCAAGAAATCATGACAGATCCCAGTTATGCAGAACAAATAATAACTTTTACTTATCCAGAAATTGGTAACACAGGTATTAACTACGAAGATAACGAATCAAACAAAATTCACTCAAAAGGTATAGTAGTTAAAAATCTTTGTTTTTCACCCAATAACTGGAGACAACAAGAATCTTTCATTAACTATGTTTTAACAAATCAAATACCTCATATTTTTGGTATAGATACAAGAGCATTAACAAAACATTTAAGAAAAACTGGTTCTATGAATGGATGTATCTCAAGTCAATGTTTAAATACTGATGTGCTGTCATTTAAACTCAAAAATATACCTCAAACAGAAGGTTATGACTTAGTACAAAAAGTTACAACCACCAAAAATTACGAATTTCAAGACTATTCTAATCAATGCTTTTCATATCTACAGTATAAAACAGACAGAACATATGGATATGGTTTAAAAATAATTCTAATAGATTTTGGAGTCAAGCATAATATTTTATCTAGATTATATAGCTATGGTTGCTCTATTCATATATTACCCGCACGAAGCTCATACAAAGAAATTAAATCATATAATCCAGATGGTATTCTGTTATCTAATGGTCCTGGAGATCCCTCTGCGATAACATATGCAATAAAAACAGTAAAAAAAATTATACAATATACCAACATACCCATATTTGGAATATGCATGGGACATCAAATAATAAGCTTAGCTCTAGAAGCTGAAACATTTAAATTAAAATTTGGGCATAGAGGTCTAAATCATCCTTCAGGGATTAAACAAAAAGCAGAAGTTACAAGTCAAAACCACGGCTTTGCTGTCACTCAAAAGTCTTTATATAACAAAACTATAAGTTTAACCCACTTAAATCTAAATGATTCCACAGTAGCAGCTATATTTCATAACAAAAAGCCAATATTCTCAGTACAGTACCATCCTGAAGCTAGCCCAGGACCACATGATTCAGACTATTTGTTTAAATATTTTATTAGTTTAACTAAACAATTTAAACAGTATAATTATTATACTGATTCATCGTCACTCCAAACATTATGATTAAATAATGCTGCTATAACTTGTACGCCTCTCAACTGATTAAAGAGCGGTAAATGTCCATCGGGTGCATCAATACTCCATATAAATTCATTAGGATACCTAAGCGGAATGCCATTTTTATTCCATCCTATAAGAAGCCAAAATTTTTCCCAATTACAATCAGTAGATAACCATATCTTTCGTTGTATCGAAAACCCAAACTTATCTCTAGAATAGATTCTCCACAATTCATCTAACACATATAAATCCTCACATGGAAGAGAAGAAATATCTGTAAAATATAGCCAATCACGATTATATTTTTTATCTGAATTAGTTAATAAACAAAGATAAGATTGAGTAAGGCTATCTGCTTTTTGAAAATCACGATTCATTAAAAGATCTTGCAAAGGCTGATAATTTAATTGCAAAGAAGATTGTAAATTTATAAGACCAAAAGGAAAATAAGAATTTAATTTTTTTTTGATATCATCAATAGCATAAGAATATAAAAATTCAAATATTAAACCATCTAAAAATTCAATATTGTCCTTTTGAATGATACATCTATTTACTAAAAAATTCAAAAGAGTTTCTTGGCCAACCTTGCCTGATTGTATTATTTGCTCAATTATTTTTATTTGCTGTCTTCTATCAAAACTCATATTTAAAGAAGCAACCTGCTCTGTAATAACGGAATCACAATTAAGATCTTTCATCATTTATATTAATCCTATTACAAGATGTATAAGAGTATAGTATTTATATAGTGTATAGTTATTTTGGTAAATTATCTATTCCTAAAATTATAATACGAACCAAGAACATTATTCCATTTCCTAATATATATATGAATACATACAATATAAGCTTTACTAAAACAAGGACAAATTTTTCACACTTAGGAATTATGAAATCTTGTAGCTCTATTAAAGTAATTATTATCAATTGCAAATACGATAATTGAATAAAATCATCTAATCTATAAGCGTAAATATATCTGGTAACTAAACCTTTATGCCCTACCAACCAAACCTTATAACGATTACTGTATATATATTTAGGTTGAATAATATATAAGTATGATAAATTTTGGTAGAATAGGTTATTACGAAAAGAAGCCAAAGATCTAATCGAGATATAAGAACTGTTACATAATTTATTTTTTTTTAAAAACGTAATTATATTGGATAATGATTTTAGATTTTCTAAAATCATAAAAACAGCTAAATTACTAATTTGTATCATTACATTTTCTAATAAAATCTCTACGTGTTTTATTGGGGTATGTTTTTGATCAAATGCAAAAATATAATTATCTATATACATAGAACCAAAGATTAAATACGTTAATAAATTTTCTAACAACCACTTATATTCTAATAATGTAACTTGCAAATAATAATATCTTTTACTCTGTATTAAAATAACAAAAGGACTATTAACAGCAAACTCTATTAAGAAGCGAGCTACTACTTTTTGTATTAAATCATAAAAGATTTTATCCTTCAATATTTGAATACCTTCAAGGGTTACATTTAACTCTACTAAATCTAAAACTAATATTTCTAACTCAACTAAAACAATGGAAAACAATTTGTGCTTTACAGAATTATTTAATATGTCAATATAAAGATAATCCTTCGTATTATTAGACAAATTTTCATTAAACTTTTGCCTTATATGAGCAAACAAATAAGCGACTTCATGATTAAGAGATATGCCCTGCTTATAAGGCCAATAGTTTACCATATATTTTTCGATTTATTAATATTTAAAATATAAGAATTTAAAATATAAGAGCTTGCAGAATACATGAACGAAAATATACACAATTTATCTATTTGATAATTTACACAAAAACAGACTCACAATATATATATTATTGATATATAATATATTAAGATAATAATTAAGGCCATAGACTAAATTAAATAATTAATACAACATATATGCCTAAATACTACTTTGCAATTGCAAGCAAAAATTTTTTAATGAATGAGGAACCAATTGAAGAAATTTTAAGAGAAAGAACTAACCATTATAACAATATAAAAAAGGAGATAGACTTTTGGTTTATCACTAATCCGCAACTATTAAAAACATTTAATTTAAACAGAATACGAGAACAATTAACAGAAGATTGTGCAGCTATAATTTCATTAGATGCAAAATTTATTCAATGGTTAAAATTAAGGGTTGGATTTGTTTCAATAGGAACATTTCAATCTAATTATATTTTCTAATAAAACATCAATTGTAAATACAAAGTAATTTATGTAGCAGGTGTAACAAACAAAGTCAAAATTTCTTTGCTAAATGTTTCAGCTGCTTTAGATTTATAGCGATTTGGATTAATAATTATTGATAACATACGTTTAATTGTTACATTTTCTATTTTGGCCCAATGAAGTATACCTAACTCTAATTCTTTTGCAATAGCAGATACAGAGACGAATGCAGCTCCTAGTCCAGATTGTACTGCATTTTTAATAGCTTCTATAGAATTCAACTCCATTTCTATTTTAAACCTACTACTATCAATATCATGTTGAATCAAAATTTTATCAATTACTTTACGTATAGTAGATTGCGTGTCTAGCGCAATAAACCTCAACCTGTATAAATCTTCTTTCTGTATATCAGGTAAGTTAGAAAAGATATGAGACGTAGGTAAAATAAGAGCCAACTCATCTTCTGCATATGAAGTTACTTGTAAAGTATCTTTCAACTCATTTGGCACTTCTCCACCAATAACAGCTAAATCCACTTGGCCATTGGCAACACTCCAGGAAATTAAACGAGTTGAATGCACTTGTAATTGAACATTAACTTGTGGATATCTTTGCCTGAACAAACCTATTAATCTAGGCATTAGATAAGTTCCTGTAGTTTGACTAGCACCAATCACTAAAGTTCCGCCTTGTAAATTTTGAACATCCTCCAATGCTCGACATGTTTCCTCGCATAAAGCCAAGATTCTACCACCGTATCTTAATAATAAATTACCTGCTTCTGTTAGAGTAGCTTTTTTATTACTTCTTTCAAATAAAGGTATATTCAATTGTTTTTCTAGATTTTGAATTTGAAGACTGATAGCTGGCTGAGATACATATAAACTATCTGCGGCACGCTTAAAGCTTCCCTCTTTTATAATGGCTTTTAAAATTCTTAACTGGTCTAAAGTAAAAGGTAAATCCCTCATATAACTAAAATAGTAAACGAATATGTCTTGATTATAAAAATATGCAAATATTAAAAGGTTTAATAAAAACTTTTATTTCTTAAAGAAAAAATTTGATACATAAAAATATAATATTAATCAAGTATAATTATAACATAATAATGCCTTTGTTATAACTGTGATAAAAGTATAATATAATTATATTAAGAACTTAAGGAATAAAAGTATGGATATAAGACTTTTAATTGTACTATTGCCTGTTTTAGCAGCTGCTTCTTGGGCTTTATATAATATCGGTAGAGTAGCTTTGCAGCAATTTCGTAGCATGTAGAATATATTATATACTGTTTTAAAAAGAAATAAGATTATACTGCAGGGAATCAAGTAATATCCGATTCCCTAAAAAACTCAATATCATTGTAAATATATATCTTATATTTATATAAATAATATAAATATGATAAATAAATATATAATATAAAATATTAAAATTAATAAAACATTTTATGGCCGTACCTAAAAAACGCACATCAAAATCTAAAAGTAAATCAAGGAAAGCACAATGGAAACATAAAGCTTATAATACTTATCAAAAATCTATGTCATTAGGAAAATCAATAATAACAGGTAAAGCGAACAGTTTTATATATATAGAACAAAAACAAGAAAATAATTAATCATATAAATCATTATAATTAGATAATAACTGAAATACTATTTAATAATATAACATGCTGTATAAATGAAAGTTATAAGTTTAAATCGTAATGATTTTTTTCTAAAAAATAAACAACTCTGCTTTTATTGTAAATTACAACACTTGAAAACAATTTGGCTGTTTAACTGCTGTGAAGGTTGTCAACATTATTTAATGAAGCAAAAAATGAAGATAAGCCAAGTATCTAAAATTATTATTACAGAAATGACAATAGGTAACATATCTGGACTACCAGGACTACTATCTAGTTTAAGTTTAAGTAATAAAAAAAGTGCTGTACATATATACGGTCCAGCAAATTTGGCTAAATACCTAGAACTTACAAAAAAATATTCAAAAACTAATTTTAGGTATAATTTATATTTTCATACATTAAAAACGAACTATATTGTGAAAGATCATGAATATCAAATATATTGCTTAAAGCAATCTATATATTTTGAATTCATTATTACAATTTCTAATAATAAGGGTAAATTTCAATTAAATCATGCAAAACAATGGGAAATAGAAATAGGTCCTTTATATGGTAAACTAAAAAAAGGATACGACTTTATGTTGCCGGATGGTATACCAATAAATAGTAAAGACTTCACTAACCAATACAAAAAAGAAAATAAAATACCATTTTTATTAAGTCAAGATTTATCAAAGACTCACCAAATTAGATATTGGAAAACATCACATATTAAAACCACAATTTAAAATAATATGTTTGTTACTATTATAAATTTAAGTTATTATATTACTAAATATTCAAACACTAAAAAATTATTTACTTATGGTATATGCAATAATAGAAGCGGATGGTAAACAAATTTGGGTAGAGCCTGGTAAATATTATGATGTCAATTATATTCCAGGAGAACCAGGGGATTATATACAGTTTAATAAAGTATTAGTTCTTAAGAAAGAACACTCTATTCATTTAGGTAGACCTTGTATCAATTCTGTAGTCATCAAAGGTAAAATTTTAAAACATATAAAAGGTAAAAAAATAACTATTTTCAAAACGAAACCTAAAAAAAACTCTAGACGAAAAAAAGGACATAGACAAAAACTTACAAGACTATTAATAGAAGAATTTCTTCAATAATATCTAAAGTTATATAAATTATTACCGTAGAATTCTTAATCTTATATTATAAACTCAATTAATAAGTATCATATATGGCACATAAAAAAGGTAGTGGAAGTACAAAAAACGGCCGTGATTCCCGTTCAAAAAGATTGGGTATCAAAAAATACGGAGGAGAATTAGTAAATGTAGGAAATATTATTGTACGACAACGGGGAAGCCAATTTAAGCCTGGACTTAATGTAAAACTAGCTAAGGATTATACTCTATTTGCATTATCTGATGGTATAGTTCTTTTTAAAAAAAGTAAAAAAAATCATACAACAATTAGTATTGTAGCAAACAGTAAGAATTTATAACATATAAATTGAAACAGTCCATAAAAATATAATTTCCACCAATATAATTAAGATAATTATGATCTATCAAACCTATCTAATTTTATTATAGCGATGTTTCAAGAATGATAAAAAAAATAGTTATTTCTCACTACAATAATCTAGCAGCTATACTAAATAATCAAAAAATTCAAGAAATTGTTACAGTTAATAATCTATATCAAGTAAACGATATATATATTGGTACTGTAGAAAGAATGTTTTCTAGTATCAATGCTGCCTTTATAAAGCTCAACAAATATGGAAAAAGTGGGTTTATACATATAAATGATATAAAGCATCTTAAAAAAGGAAAACATATTAAAAATATAGAAGAAGTTTTGTCTATAAATCAAGTTATTTTAGTACAAATCGTAAAAGAACCAACTATTTATAAAGGACCTAGATTAACAGCCAATATACATTTGCATGGAAAATATCTGATATTAATGCCTTTTTGTAATACTATTCGTATATCACATAAAATTTATGATTATAACGAACGTACATATCTTTACTCTTTAGCCGTTTTAATTAAGCCTAGCAAGATGGGGATATTAATCAAATCATCCGCTCAAGGTATTGCAGAAAACATGATATTAAATGATTTAGATGATTTAAAAAAACAATGGAATTTTATCGAAAAAGCCATTATATATCACTCTTCACCTTTATTGTTATACAAAGATGAGAACTTAATTAAAAAAATTATCAGAGATTTCTATGAAGATAATATTACAAAAATAATAATTGACTCTCAAGAAGGCATCAATGAATTAACTTATTACTTATATAAGTGGAATTGTATATCAACAAGTCAAAACACAAAATTACAATTATATCATCAGCAAAAATGCATATTAGATCAGTTTTATATAAAAAATGCTATACATAATGCACTCAAGCCAAAGGTTAAACTGCCTTATGGAGGACATATTATCATTGAAAGCAATGAAGCACTTACTGTAATTGACGTAAACTCTGGTTCATTCAATAAGTCAGGCAATTCTAAAGAAGCTATTTTGAAGACCAATTTTTATGCAGCAATTGAAATAGCTCACCAATTAAAAGTAAGAAATATAAATGGAGTGATAATTATCGATTTTATCGATATGTCTTCGCAGGGTGATCAATTACAATTATTAGAACATTTTAGCAAATTATTAAAAGTAGACAATGCTAAACCACAAATAGTACAATTATCAGAATTGGGTTTAGTTGAACTGACTAGGAGAAGAAGAGGACAAAGCTTACAAGAGCTATTTAATAATGACAAAAATTTCTTGATTAATTCAACAGAAAGAAAATTTGTTAAGCTTCTCAGAAACAATAAAAAGTACTATAGTAGTATACTAAATAGTCAAAAGAATATTAAATATTTATTTTTTAACAAACAATTTAAAAATAAAAAACAATTAATACTTAAAAAGAAATGTTTTAAACCATCTAAAAAATCTATCAACCAGTACTTTACTTATATAGATAATACTAATCCCATTCAATTATTAAATCCAAAAGTTAATTATATTATTCCTTTGCAGTTATACTTTAAGTTGGTTGGCAATAAATTAATAGTTACCTAATAAATATTATAAAAAATACAAAAAGTAACTACTTTTTGTATTCAATTAATTTTATTTATAAATAAACGCTATTAAGATAGATTATCTTATACTCATTAACCATTAACTGATGGAGCAACTAGAGATACCGGTAAAGAATTACTAGAAGCTAGATCTAGAGGAAAATTATGAGCATTACGTTCGTGCATTACTTCCATACCTAGGTTAGCCCTATTAAGGATATCGGCCCAAGTATTAATTACACGGCCTTGACTATCAACAACTGATTGATTAAAGTTAAAACCATTTAAGTTGAAAGCCATAGTGCTTACTGACATTGCTGTAAACCAAATTGCTACAACAGGCCATAGTCCTAAGAAGAAATGTAATGAACGCGAATTGTTAAAACTTGCATATTGAAAGATCAAGCGGCCAAAGTATCCGTGAGCTGCAACAATGTTGTATGTTTCTTCTTCTTGACCAAACTTATAACCATTATTTGCAGACTCATTTTCAGTTGTTTCACGAATTAAGCTAGAAGTTACTAGAGAACCATGCATAGCACTAAATAGAGAACCACCAAAAACACCTGCTACACCCAATTGATGAAAAGGATGCATTAAGATATTATGCTCAGCTTGGAATACAAGCATAAAATTAAATGTGCCGGAAATACCTAAAGGCATACCATCAGAGAAGCTTCCTTGTCCAATAGGATATACAAGAAAAACTGCTGCTGCTGCTGCTACAGGTGCTGTAAAAGCAACAGAGATCCAAGGACGCATACCTAAACGATAGCTTAACTCCCATTCACGACCAATGTAGCAACATACACCTAATAAGAAGTGTAAAACAATTAGTTGATAAGGTCCACCATTGTATAACCACTCATCTAAAGATGCAGCTTCCCAAATTGGATAAAAGTGAATACCAATAGCTGCAGAACTAGGTATAATCGCACCAGAAATGATATTATTTCCATAAAGTAGAGAACCAGCAACTGGCTCACGAATACCATCTATATCAACTGGAGGTGCAGCAACGAATGCAATGATGAATACAGATGTAGCTGTTAATAATGTTGGAATCATTAAAACACCAAACCAACCAATATAAAGGCGGTTTTCAGTGCTTGTAATCCAAGTACAAAAACGTTCCCACAGGCTTGCGCTTTCGCGTCTTTCTAAAGTAGCAGTCATAATGTTATATATTAATTTAGGATAATTAAGGATACTTCCCAAGACATTGTCAACTTGTTAGATACATTATTACTAAAAAAAGAAGAAATTGTAATGATTAAATTAAAATAATTAATCAAAGTTCAGTAAGATTAAGACTCATTATTCATGATGAATTAATGGTCAAAACTATCATCAAATAATAAAATATGATAAAAAACTTAATAGTTGATTTTTTAACGTGAATATATAAAATTATAATATAAGGAAACTAAATAATTGACTTCCAATTCATTTAAATAACAAAAAAACTAATACAATATTATGTCACATTTCAGTCGTATAACAACAAGTATAACTAACCTAAAAATACTAAAAAAAAGCTTAAAAGATCTAAACTTCGAATACAGCATAAATAAAACGTATTTGAAAGATGGTAATGGAAATTTAGAATATGTAGATATCATTGTCAAAAAAAATGACAAAAATATCATGGGTTTTGTATGGAATGGAAAAGAATATGCATTTATATCAGACTTTGACTTATGGCAACATGACACTCAAATATACCCAGAAAATATTATAGAAAAAATATTGCAACAATACGCGATTAACTCTATTATACAAGTAAGTCATAATGAAGGCTTCAAAACAGTAAACAAAGAAAAGCTAACTGATGGATCTGTGAAGTTAATAGTACAAAGATGGAACTAAATTATAAAAATAATTATACATAATAACCATATTCTATAAGATGAATATATGCGGACAGAGAGACTTGAACTCTCACGAGACCAGCTCACTAGATCCTAAATCTAGCGTGTCTACCAATTCCACCATGTCCGCTATAAAAAATATATTAAAATAGTAACAAATCTCAATGTAGCATAATAGCATATCAAAAAACTCAATTAAAAACAAGTGAAACTAATAATATATAACACAATTTATAAGCATATATTACACTTGCTATATTATTCTTATTTTGATATATTTAACATTATATTGTTTCTATATTCCTCAGTAGCTCAGTGGTAGAGCGATCGGCTGTTAACCGATTGGTCGTAGGTTCAAATCCTTCCTGGGGAGTTGACGAGTTAATAAAGTGAAATATAACTGATTTAAAATAATGATATTAAAAACTAAAAAATATATAACAATACAATGACTACATTTCATTTTCTTAATATAATTAACTATCAAGCCTACAGCATTGAACAAAACTTATATAACATATTAGCATCACAAATCGATAGTTTTCATCCTACTATTTTTATATTCCTTATAATAAGCGGCTTATTAACAAGTTTTAATCCATGCTTTTTATCTACAATACCCATTAGCTTGTCATATATATATGGAGAAAAACTAACCAACAACAACAAAACAATATTTATGTTTGGTATATTAAGTAGTACCATTTTGTTTATTATCATATTTCAAATACTTAATATACAATATGAATATTTATTGCATATTTTTCCTCTATTATCATATATCACCACTACTATAATTAGCCTAAATTTATTACAAATCCTAGAATTTAATAATAACTTTAATTATCCAAATAATTTATACCATAAATTATCATTTACCTCTTCATTGTATAATTATGTAACAGGACTAATTATAGGTATTAGTTCTTCATCTTGTACAACACCTATACTATTAATTATATTATTTTGGATATCATCTTGTAAATCTTGGTTACTAGGAATTATATATACCGCAACATACTTATTAAGTTATACATTACCAATTTATTTAATTATTAACCACAACATTAACTTTAATCAAATAAATAAATGGCCGCTTATATGGAATAATGTTACTTTTTTGAGTGGTTGCTCTATGTTAGGATATAGCATTTTTTCTTTACTTAATATAATATTTATATAGTGTTTTTCTTAAGAAGAACAAAAAATAGATCATTTAATATAGTCAAACAAGTTCCAAATACAAACTATGAAGCTAATTAATATAAAAAATATTTTATGGCAAACGTTGAAAAAACTTCGTAATTTAAGTTTATCCATAAGCTTACTGCTCACTATAGCGATGATAAGCATAATTGGAACAATTATTGAACAGAACCAAAGTATTTCATATTATCAAATAAATTATCCTATAAATCATGAATCATTAAATCTTATAATAAACTGGAAAACAATTTTGAATTTAGGATTAGACCATATCTACTCAAATCCATGCTTCATAATAATCTTGATTTTATTTTTTTGTAGTTTACTAACATGTACTTTTTCCAATCAATTACCTAGTTTAAGAAACGCACGTAAGTGGAAATTTTTACAACAAACTCAAAAAATAAATAATAAAGCTCGTTTTACAGAATTACAACAAATATCTATGTGCAATATGATATATAGTTTACATAATAATCACTATTATATTTTCCATAAAGATAAGAGCATATATGCTTATAAAGGATTAGCTGGCCGAATTGCACCTATTTTTGTGCATTTTAGTATAATTTTAACACTTATAGGCTCTTTAATTGGCTTATTAGGTGGATTTACAGCACAAGAAATAATACCGGAAGGAGAAATGTTTCATATTAAAAATACAATTCAATCTGGATTTAATAGTACATTACCAGATAATTTGATAGGAAAAATTAAACATTTTGATATCACTTACAATACAGATAACTCTATACAACAATTTTTGTCGAATATTGCATTATTCAATAATCAAGGCAAAAATGTAAGTCAAAAATCTATTTTTGTTAATTCACCATTGATATTTAAAGGTATTACATTTTACCAAACTGACTGGAACATCAATAGCATAAGACTAAAAGTTGGAAATAGTGAAATTATACAACAATCAATCACAAAAAATAAAATCAATAATCATACCTTATGGTCATGTCAAGTCCCTATTAACACGAAAAAAAATATTGTACTCATAATAACCAAATTAGATGATCCAATTTCTATATATGATACATCAAATAAGTTACTAATATCTATGAAATTAAATGAAATAGTAGTCATTAATAATACAGCTTTACAAATACTTGAAATAATGACCAGCACAGGTATACAAATCAAAACCGACCCAGGTATTCTCATTACTTATACAGGTTTTTTCACCTTAATGATTAGTATAATTCTAAGTTACATTTCTTACTCTCAAGTTTGGATAACCAGTATTATAGAAAGTATGGAAATAGCTGGTTTCACTAATAGAGCTACATTAAGTTTCGAAGAAGACTTAATTAATATCGAAGAAATGTATACTAAATATACATGGATATAAAAATAAGCATACAGTACCATAATTATAAATATTGACTACCAATAATTAGCAAAACAAACATCTTAGTACAAAAGAGTTCCTAATTTTTCATGTTAAATGAGAAATTAAATCAAAAAATGACTAAAGATATTTAATCTAATATAATAACCTATAATATATTGAAAAAATTAAACAGGCTGAGCATCCTCAAAGTAATTAGGAAAAATATACAACATAGAAATCAATTAAAAAGCTAATAATAGATTAGCATTAAAAACATGAAAGATAGCTTTTATTAATAAAAATAGATTTTATCCTAGATATAAATTTTTTTTTTAGTAAATAGATCTTCATGTTGTAAAAATTTATTGTAATAAAAACGAATATATTTTTAACTTAATATTTATCAGTTTATGCAATATTAAATATTAAGTTTTTATAATTAAAGTATATTAGCAAATTATGTAAATCAAAAATTTACATAATTCTAGTCTTTACATTGAGAGAGCAAAATATTTTATTTATATATTGACTCTTTTGAACATTGTTAAATATCCCAAGAATTATCTTCTATGTTTTTCAAAAGATATAATCAATATACTTCATGATATGTTTTGATATCTATAGGACTTTAGTATACGATTAAGAGAAAATGAAACTTTAAATATATTAACATCATAACCTGTAATAGAATAAATAAAATAAGACACGAAGAAAAAATTTATACCACATATTTTAAAAACAGATTAATAAATATATAATGTAATGATAAAAATTTAAGAAGTTGAGTTGAATTAATCATTACAATTCTTTGAAAGCTTTATTAAATACAATAAGTTTAGAGCGACAAATACTAAAATACAATAAAATTTTTAATTATTTTTCGTCCCTCAGTTGTCCATAAACTTTCCGGATGAAATTGAATACCTCTCAATAATTTATATTGTTTATGACGACAGGCCATAATAATGCCTTCATCTGTCCATGCTGTAATTTCTAAATCATTAGGCAAACCTTGATTATCAATAATCAAGCTATGATAACGCGCTGCAGAAAAAGGATTAGGCAAACCATTGAATAAATCTTGAGAATTGTGTAAAATTTGACTTAATTTACCATGCATAGGATATTCTAATTTAGTAATTTGCGCACCATATACATAACCTATAGCTTGATGACCTAAACACACACCTAAAATTGGGATAGACTTAGCATAATAACTAATTAACTGCAAAGATATACCTGAAGTTTCAGGACTACCAGGGCCAGGAGATAAAATAATATGCGTTGGATTATATTGATCAATATATGATAAAGTTATTTCATCATTCCTGACTGTACAAATAGATAAACCTAATTCTCCTAAATACTGAACTAAATTTTGTGTAAAACTATCATAATTATCAATAACTAAAATCATAGTTTAAATAAAATACATTTTTATCTTAAATTACTGTATAAATATACCTTCTGAAGGTGAACTCGCTATAGCTTTATCTTGTTTTAACATCCTGCCAGATAAATAAGAAATACGACCAGAAATAACACCTAATTTCATAGCTTCAGCCATATAGCCAGGATTAGAAGCTTTAGCAACAGCTGTATTCAATAATACTGCAGATGCACCCATTTCCATAGCTTTACTAGCTTCACTAGCAGTACCAATACCCGCGTCTATTATAACAGGAATTTTTGCATTATTTATAATTACTTGTAAATTTAGAAGATTTTGCAAACCTTGGCCAGAACCAATAGGAGAACCTAAGGGCATAATTGCAGAACATCCAACCTCCTCTAGTTGTTTAGCTAAAATAGGATCGGGGCTAATATAGGGTAAAACTGTAAAATTATTATTGACTAAATATTCTGCAGCCTTTAAGGTCCCATAAGGATCTGGAAACAAATATTCTGAATCAGAGATAACTTCTAGCTTCACAAAATTGTTATCTAATTGCCCCAATCTGTGAGCTATTTCTCTACCTATAATAGCAATTTTCACAGCTTCCTCAACTGTTTCGCACCCGGCTGTATTAGGTAGAAGCCACAATTTTTTCCAATTTAGCCCATCCAATAAATTACTTTTACCATTAAGCTTCTTACTATATGCACGACGAATAGCAACGGTAACAATAGAAGCATCACTATTAATTATACTGATATTAGCCTCTTTTAAATTTCTATACTTACCAGTGCCCAACATTAAACGAGATGGAAAAGATTTTTCATTGATTGTTAAAGGCTGAGTTAAATGAAAATATGAAGACAATAAATTAGGTGACATTGTTTTATTTTAATTAAATAAATAAAAGTATTTGAAATGTTTTATTATTTTAGTGTAAAATCAATATATACTCAATATAATTTATACGTAGAAGCACATTGACACTTAGCTTGATCGTTCATCATAAGAAAAAACATCAATAAAATTTATAGTCAAAATACAACTTCTTGGAACCAATATATAACATTACTATGCATAATAAATTACCTTTATTGATTATTATGATATTAAGTATCCTTAGTACTATATTAATCAGCTTTATAATACGCTACTTATATTCATATATGGCAACATCCTATAAAAATTATAATGTTAATAATATTACATTAGTAGATCGTTTAAGTTCTATATTACCTTATTGGCTACCGTTATTAGAAGGTTTACAAAATTTTGGCCAACAAATTTTACCAGATTATCCTTTCAATATTATGCAAGTTTATAAAAAGACCCTAATGCCTTTAGTAATTTTTTACGTTACACATCCCACATTAGCTGTTATTATATTCTTTATATTATATTATCTGTTTGTACGTAATAAAAGTCCTATACCCGATCGTCCATTTATTAGATTTAACGTATTACAATCAATATTATTATTTCTTATTAATTCCTTACTTGGAGCAACATTCCGAGCTCTACCTATAGAATTTAGAATGAGTTTATATGGACTTATGTTATGTAATACCCTGTTTTGGTTTGTTCTATCAACTATAATTTACTCCATCATTAAATCTGTTGAAGGAAAATATGCTAAAATACCAGTAATTTCTCAAGCAGTAAGAATACAAATTGATAATCAATTATAAGGTAAGAATTATGAATCTTAATAATTATGAAATAATCTATATATTAAAACCAAATATAACAGAATCAGAAAATTTAACTTTAGTGAACCAATACAAATCATTAATTAAAAAATACGGAGGACAAAATATATTAATTCAACATAAAGGTAGAAGACACTTAAATTATAATATAAACTCTTATTATGATGGTATTTATGTTCAAATAAATTATACAGCTAGCAGCAATTTAGTTAAGATATTAGAAAAAGCTATGCGTTTAAGCGAAGATATTATCAGATATATAACAATTAAAAATAACCATATAGGTCACATACAAATATAATTTATAATTTATCAAATAGCTATATGATATAGACTTTTACTGAATTTATATTAAACAATAAAACTAGATCATACGATCTAGTTTTATTGTTTATATATTAAAATCATGATAACTACTAAGTACGCCGATATATTAAAAATAAAAGTATATAAAAGATAATCAAAGAAATAAATCAAAAATTAAATACAAATAAACATCAGAATAGAGTTTATTATTTTGATATTTAAAAAGAAAAGAATCATGTATCCTCTTAGGTTAAGAATAAATTATAAATTTTAATGAATTTATTTACATAGTCTTGATACTGAGCTACCTTTCCAAAAAGCTTCCCTTTCAGTATTATCGCCGCTGCAGCGTTTAACAACCAAGTTCGGAATGGTTTGGAGTGGTTCCACTGCGCTATAAGAATCAAGACATAAATGACACTATTAAAGTTTTTTAAATCACAATATATAAAACATTCGATCTATTAGTACGTCTCAGCTGAATATATTACTATACTTACACTTAACGCCTATCAAACGGTTAGTCTTACCGTGATCTTATCCATTTTATTGGAAAGAGTACTCATCTTAAGGTTGGCTTCCCGCTTAGATGCTTTCAGCGGTTATCCTATCCATACTTAGCTACCCAGCGTTTACTGTTGGCACAATAACTGGTACACCAGAGGTATGTTTCTCCCGGTCCTCTCGTACTAAGGAGAAATCCTCTCAATACTCTAACGCCTACACCGGATATGGACCGAACTGTCTCACGACGTTCTGAACCCAGCTCGCGTACCGCTTTCATGGGCGAACAGCCCAACCCTTGGGACATACTACCGCCCCAGGATGCGATGAGCCGACATCGAGGTGCCAAACCTCCCCGTCGATGTGAACTCTTGGGGGAGATCAGCCTGTTATCCCTAGAGTAACTTTTATCCGTTGAGCGACAGCCTTTCCACTCAGTACTGTCGGATCACTAAGGCCGACTTTCGTCTCTGCTCGACTTGTAGGTCTTGCAGTCAAGCTTCCTTATGCCTTTATACTCTACGACTGATTTCCGACCAGCCTGAGGAAACCTTTGCACGCCTCCGTTACCTTTTAGGAGGCGACCGCCCCAGTCAAACTGCCCACCTGAAACTGTCTATTGGCCAGCTCATGGCAATCAATATTAGAATTCTAGCTTAATTAGAGTGGTATCTCACTAATGGCTCATATAAATCCGCAAATCTATATTCTTTGCCTCCCACCTATACTGCGCAAATTAAACCCAAATTCAATTCCAGGCTACAGTAAAGCTTCATAGGGTCTTTCTGTCCAGGTGCAGGTAGTCCGCATCTTCACAGACAATTCTATTTCGCCGAGTCTCTCTCTGAGACAGTGCCCAAATCGTTACGCCTTTCGTGCGGGTCGGAACTTACCCGACAAGGAATTTCGCTACCTTAGGACCGTTATAGTTACGGCCGCCGTTCACCGGGGCTTCAGTCACTAGCTTCATTTTACAACTAACCAATTTCTTTAACCTTCCGGCACTGGGCAGGCGTCAGCCCCCATACGTTGTCTTGCGACTTTGCGGAGACCTGTGTTTTTGCTAAACAGTCGCTTGGGCCTGGTTATTGCAACCCTACAAGGGTACCCCTTCTCCCGAAGTTACGGGGCTATTTTGCCGAGTTCCTTAGAGAGAGTTATCTCGCGCCCCTTAGTATACTCTACCTACCTACTTGTGTCAGTTTAAGGTACAGGTATTTATTACTTAAGATATATCGAGCTTTTCTTGGAAGTATGACATCAATCACTTTAGTACCTTGATACTTTGTACTCACTTCTTAGCTCTAGATGTTTTCTCCATCTTTCTTCACCTTAAAAGCTTAAACCGGTAACCAACATCCGGCTGATTTAGCCTTCTCCGTCCCTCGTTATCAGTAATAAATAGTACAGGAATGTTAACCTGTTATCCATCGACTACGTTTTTCAACCTCGCCTTAGGTCCTGACTAACCCTTCGCGGACGAACCTTCCAAAGGAAACCTTAGGTTTTCGGGGCATTGGATTCTCACCAATGTTTTCGCTACTCAAGCCGACATTCTCACTTCTGCTTTGTCCACATTCACTTTCGCTAATGCTTCAACCGTATGCAGAACGCTCCCCTACCGATGATAAAACATCCCACAGCTTCGGCAAATTACTTAGCCCCGTTCATTTTCGGCGCAAGATCACTAAACCAGTGAGCTATTACGCACTCTTTAAAGGATTGCTGCTTCTAAGCAAACCTCCTGGTTGTTTATGTATTCTCACTTCCTTTATCACTTAGTAATTATTTGGGGGCCTTAGCTGGTGGTCTGGGCTGTTTCCCTTTTGACAATGAAGCTTATCCCCCACTGTCTCACTGATTGACTTCTCACTTAGTATTCAGAGTTTGCATCGATTTGGTACCACTCTCGCAGCCCGCACCGAAACAGTGCTTTACCCCTAAGTTATAGCATCAATCGCTGCGCCAAGACGCATTTCGGGGAGAACCAGCTAGCTCCGGATTCGATTGGCATTTCACCCCTAACCACAGCTCATCCGCTGATTTTTCAACATCAGTCGGTTCGGAC